AAATGAGTCCACCGCCTGCCGCCTGGCACTGTATGGGTATAGGTATGGCGTGCAGGCCAGCCCGCCCTCCTTGGATGATCGGTGATTCACTACCGAAGCGAAGAAAAGGCTGGATCAATAAAAGGGGGGGTACTACGAGCCCTCTGCCCCACGCATCTAAGCAGCTCGCGCGGTTCACCGGTTCCACCGGCCTAACCCTTAGATAGAGTTATTATGTCGATACAGAGGTGCGCTGAAAGTGGGGGGTGTGCTGCCCCTATTGGGCTGGGCCCTTCCCCATAAGGCCCCATCGTCGGGGCATAAGTGCCCTCTTGCTACCCATATGCAAGGCGCCGTCTTAGCCTTGCCTTCCCAGGATCGCTCCCACACCTGTAGCGTTCGTGATCGGCCTCCTCAACTTTGTATCGATCGAAAGGCAGGCTGGCAGAGCCCCCAACCGACGGGAGTTTTTACGTCCAGTATGTACCCCCTCGATTCCCGACATGCTATGATACCCCCCCAGAGTGGGTAGGAGTGGGTCGAGTCCGTATCGCCGCGGAGCAACTGCAACGTCCGAATCTGATCTATCGACTCGGCAATTCATCCGGTGACTTCACGGTCGCCAAAGAAGCCCCAAGAAGCATCAAACATTTCCGATGAAATCCATGGAGCTATTCTGAGATAGCAAGCACTAGCTCCCGGTGCAACTTCATAAAAAGCAATAAAAGATAAGATCGAAGAAAATGAAACGCACGTAGTGGTTATTATAGCGGCTCCTTCTGATCCTAGAAAACGTCCGAAAAACCCGGCGACGGAACTACCGAGCAGAGGCAAAAAGACAATAAGTAGATACATAAGAGAGAGTTGTCTTCAAAAAAAGAAAAATCAGACAATATCCGGCGGATTCCAAATAGAACATTCGCGGTAGGTTAGCAATCCATCTATGCATTCTCTTTCTCCTTTTTCTTCTGATCGATCTTCTTAGTCAAAGTGGTCTTCGACCTCTGAGGAGCTTTCGCTTTGTTCGTCGTCGGAAATCGGGGGCATCATTGCCTCATAGTACTCTTCATAATGAAAATCCAACAGCTCTTGTTCCGTTTCCGCGACACGCTCCCTCAACTCCTCCAAAACGGGAATGTCTAACAAATCGCCGATGTCGATTGAATCCAACCCTCCTAATACTGCCTCCCGCCGATTTTCCGGGGTGACGGGCCACCCGTAGAGCTCCCCCAATGTATCGACCCTGCTTTCGCCGGCGGCTTGGATGGCTTGAAGCAACAGGAGGCGCTGGGCAGCGACCTCTAATGGGTTTGGCCCCTGCTGCTCTTCCGGTGGTCCCGCAGCAGGTGGGTTGGCCCCTTGTTCAGGTTCAGGGGCGGGAGGCAAGTTTAAATCTTGGTCTAGAAGAAAAACAAAAAAATCCCCCAAGAGGGAATTCAATTTATTCAATAGAAGGGCACCCCTAATTAGAGGCGAAAAAAGGGGGCAAAGTTCACATAAAAAAGGCATGACAAGGTAATGAACCATGTAAGACAGCAAAAGCTTGAAACATAAAACTAGACAAATCATGGCTTTTCTTCTTTTTTCTTCTTATACTCTAAGGGTGGAATTTCACCCCTCGAGTACTTTTTTTCTATCTAAAGAGAAGAACGATGAGTGGTAATTCTCTCACTCACGTCGTGTCGGAAATGGCTGAGGATTTGCCTCAAAAACAAAGAATAGTGGGATTGGTCGTCTGTTTGAAGCAAAAGCAAAAGGCGCGTAGCGTTCTTTTGTTCGTAACATTAGTAGTTACTCACTGGGCTAAGATAAAGGCGCGGATTCCACTTCAAAAAAGAAAACACACTATATACGAGAAAAACCAACCAAACAAAAGATCACCAAAACACACTCTAGTAGAGAAAAAAACACACTATTGTAGAGTTTAATGAAATGACAAAAAAAACAATCTATTTACGAAAAAACCCAAAGATGAAAGGAAAGAAAAAAGAGATTCTGGTTCATATGAAAAAATGGAGAAAGTAAGATTTCCTCTAACGTAAACAGATTGGTTACTACTTAAAGAATAATGGACAAGTCAAAATAACTACAGAGATACCTTCCAATTCTAGAATCAATGTAAAGCTACCAGTATGCTACAATACTCAATTATGAAATTTCATATTATATAGTACAAATTGATTTATATTTCAGCATCAATTGAAACAGTAAACAACCTGTGCTGACAAGTTCAGATACTACCTGAATATAAGCTAAATTGGGATCAACTGATACGACACAGGCTCATACATTCATTATAGCAAAGGAGATAAACCGTGTACTAAAAATGCTTATTTCCATTAAGGATTCCACTCCGAATTTCTAACAAACATCTTGTGGATGCAAAAAGTTCAGGAAACAATCTAATAAATTGACTTTTGAAAACAACATGCTATATTGATGTTTTTGTATAAGTTCAAAAATTACTTATATTTGCGTCTGCACCACCGATTTTGGAGATATTTGCAAACCGCACCCATGTGTTAGCTATGTTTGATGGTTTAGCTATCTCCTGCTAAATATTCACAACATATTTGTTAATAGGGTATGTATAAAGAAAAGAAAGAAGAAAAAGCAGAACCTGGAGTTTATGCAGTACCAATAAGACGCAAGTAGCAATCCAATGAAGTACGAGCGAGGGCAAAACACTATATATGATACGGTCCCTCTAGCGATTCCACAGTATTGTTACACACGAGAGCAACTTTAGTTTTGAATAAAGGCAAGATTCAACGCTCTAAATGTGGAGAATGACCCTTGATTCAAAAACAAGGTGTTTCAGGAAATAATAGATTGAAAGATAATACTTCCAGATTTCATTCATTTACCTTCCACTACTGATTGAAAGTGTGCCAACGACTGGATGCGGTAACCAACCGGCTTCACCAACATCAAAAAATTAGATGTACGTAAGGTGAGCTCATTGGGCCGACCAGCTTCTCGAGAAAGGACGAAATAAGGGCGTTGAAAAAGCTGCCAGGATAAATTCCATGTTTCGTTATCTATGTGAATATGTTCAATGGCTTCAAATATCGGTATGTGGTGAAATGGCTTGTTCTGTTCAAGGTCTAAGTTCGTTCGCTTACCTGAAAGGAAGACCATTCTTAGGCCTATCGCCATCGACGCTTATTAGACCTTGCTTCGACTGCTGTGTACATCCCCAGCCAGCTCCGAGGAGTGGGTACCATACTCGCTAAGAGAAAGAGAGGTGAAGGATAGCCGACAAGGAGTCTTTCTGCTTTTTCCAACCTAAAAAAAATCCCAATCTCTTTCTTGAAACCGGGCTCTCTCCTCTTTGAAAAGGCACTTACTTGAGAAGTCGAAGTAGCTAAGTAGGCTTCGTAATTGGCTTTTGAGGAATAAGCATTAACAGGAAAGTGTGCAACAGAGCTAGTTGTTAGGACTAATAGCTAGAACGGATGCGTTATAAGTATAAAAAAGTAAGCTAGCACCACCTTTGTCTTACTGAAATATGGGGGACTCTTGGACTTTGGAAAGTCAAGAGTGAAGCCGAAGACGGCGTCAAGAAGCTCTGTCATTTCTTGTTTGGGAAGCTTTGTGGCTAGAGCATATAAACCCTTCCAAGATCTGAATTAAAGCAAGATCCGCTTCCTCTCATAGAATTGAAACATTTAGTACTTACTCTGTTTAATCAAATAATAAAGCGTGACTTGCGAGTCAAAAATCTACTTTTGCTTTGACGTTCCCTAATCCCTCAGTATTGGAGAAAACAACTACGTTGAAGTCCACAGCCTCGACTGATAAGGAGAGGAGAGCTTGATTCATTTAGTTGAGGGAAGAATCTCAGTTTAGTGCCAGTCACTAAGTTGTTTAAACTTCGGTAAGGATAGTCGAAGATATCCATTAGCCACTCGTTCTACCAATAGGCCTCATCTTGCCTATGAGCTTCTGGGCTATGTCTAGCTTACCCTCTTTAGTATAGATCCACTTTTTTTTGATACTGGAATGTTGATGTTTTATCCAAGCCTCGCTCGGGCCAACCACATACGTAGAATGGTTAGAAACTACTGGCATGGTGGGTGGGAGAATATTTCTTTTACATAAAAGGATGTCCCTCGGAAGGTTTAGCTACGTCCTGTAAGAACTTGCTACAAGCGGGCAACTTACTACCTCTCAGTCTCCTCTTCTTCTAGAGTTTATGGACGTTTTTCATCATATAATAGAGAAGTAGGTGGGCCAAGTGAGCTGATCTCGCCTTTGTTGATCCGCTGGAAGAGAGCTGCTATATCGCGATTGTTTATTCCCAAGCGATAGAGAATACAAAGCACACAAGGCGCATGATGAACAAGAAAGAAGAGCTTACCGTCCCAAGGGCTTGACCTTCCTAGGAGCTTAAAGAGAAGGATTAGTCAATCTTTCGACCTGTTTTCCTATAAGATCAGAAGGTTCCACCGAATTCTTTTCTTTGAAAGTACACTACGTATGGTGGCTACCTTTATGCTCGAAATTTGACTCATTCGACATCTAATTCCATAGGGCCGCTCATTCTTCTCTTTCTTTGACTTTTTCCTACGAATCGTCTTCTATCGACATCGTCTGCTTACTCTTATCGTACGTTCTTCTTACCAAAAATCATTTCCAAATCGTCGTCTTTTGTCCGCTCTCCCTAAAGGAGGTTTAGTGGCTTGTGAAAAGGCTGGTCGGTCCCATCCATTGAGTTCTCAAACAACAAGAAAAAATGTGAGTTGTCGCTTGGCGGTGATCTTTCTTTATTGATTTGGTGTTTGTTTTGTATCTCAAAAGATGAATCACGGGTTCAATTGTCAGCTTCATATTTGCGTATAAAGAAGAATAGCTCGTGTCGCGGTGTATCGACCGGTGCAAAGACTGGTGAGGAATCTCTCTTTCAGTAAAAAAAAGAGAAACAACTCTTCTTTTTGTTCGCTAGGTGCAATTTCCCGATGTGATCCAGTGTGGCATCCGTTTCTCCCGTGGCAAATAGGTTCAGTGATTCGAACTTGTCTTTTGCCATCAATTATCTTCTCGTTATGGTTGGTGAATATCGTTCTGGTTGGTTTCCGCGGTTCTTCGCACCTGGGTAGTACCAGGACCCTTTTGCCCCCCCCTTAATTCAGTTTTGATGCAACAGATGCCCAACCTCCCACCTCTCATCTGTCCCCTTCGCCTTTGTCATTCGTTCTACCTTCGTTGCCGAGTGCTCTTTGGCCTGCCTTTCCAAAGAAATATCTCTCTGCTGAAATAGGAAGAACCAAAGCTAGGATGTGGGTTTCATGTCTCTATCTCTAGTATTAGTAAGTGCTGTTGGCGCGGGGAATTCTTGGCATAGACAGAGTAGGTTTCGACCAGAGAAATGTGAGGCGGACCGGATCAAGGATACTTTGAATAAAGACCAGTCAAAGGAGGATGGATACCGAAACAGACTCCTCCGCAAACCCGAACCGGAGGTACCTTCTACCGTCCTTACAAAGGGAGGCATCTTTCCGGAGAAATGAGAGGCCGACCGAAGTAAAGTATGCCAAAGGCCCGTTACGGAACAACAAGACTAGGGGCCTGCCTCTTAGAAGTTGACATCCATCTGCTCGCTCCGGCAGCTGGTTTCTTGACCATCTATGCTTCAAGGGGAATTCATGTTCTCGATCCCTTGGTCGCCTTTGCTGTTGAGCACGCCCCCATCCATTCTGGAACTTGAACCTTTCTCCCGAGTCTGTCTATAATGGGACAAACCCAGATGTGCTCGGCCTTGTGTTTACGGTTAATGTTGCGAGGGTTTACTTGGCGAGTCATATGATGATGAGTGAGAATCTGAAGGAGACAAATATGTTCTAAAAGAGACCGCAAGTGGACATGCATACTCGTTTATGGGAAAAGCGTGATCAACTCGTTGGCGTAGACAAGGCGCTGAGCGGAATACTTTTTATGAGTAGAGCAGTTTTTTATCATACAGTACTTCCTTTCCTGGTCAACACAAAGAAAGAATCCGTTGCTTTACTAAATGCCTACTTTCATCCCTTCCCGTTAAGGAGAGTTTCATCGGTTCCTAAGCTCGCTATCTTCATCTCCTTTCTTAACCAAAAAAGACTCCTCCTCTTTTCTGCATCTGACCGCTTCGCCCCTCGAGTATCCTTTATTAGAATTTCGCTCTTCTTCTATATTGTCTGCGCCCCTCTATCTATATCTCCACTTTATCGCGGTAAACTGTTAGTAGAACCAGCTGCTCGGTTGGTGATCCTTCTTTATGCATCTGACCATTGGCACAGTTTATTGACCTCGTGATGTGCTGTGCTTTTTTAATGCAATTGTTTGGGCTTTTCGTTCGTAACATTAGTAGTTACTCACTGGGTAGATTTCTTCTTATTAAAGAGATTTTTTTCACGAGATTTGGATTGGAACTGTAGCTTTTTATTTCGTTGTTAAGGTAACTTGAACAATTGATTTGCGACTCGCTTCATCCAGAAAGAAAAGAAATCAGTACCTAAGCTGCCTAATTACTTATCCATCCTACGTATAGTAGTCAAGGTGAATTCAAAGGTTACTTCGGAAGACAAGGCTTGCGTGCGAACGAACAGGTGTCGGCTGTGTGTCTGAACCCGGCCTTGCGGCAGAGGATGACTGGATGGTGGGGCTACCCACTGCAATAGCTTGTAAAGCAGTGCCCTTATTCTGGGGCCGGTGACGACATTCAGAAATAATATGGCCATTCTGCAATAATTGCATAATTTCTTCTTGCAATCTCTCGCTCGCAATAGGGCCATACTCCTTTTTCGAGTAGCACTGAACGTCTTTCATGTCTCGAAAATAGGGTTTTCATTGAGCCACATTGGATGAGTCAGCCACCATCTTTTCTTCTTCAAGAACTGACCGAGTACTCATACGTAGTTCTTCACACATAAGTTCTCGGAAGCACTCAGTTAAGGAAGGAATTGGAGAGCGAGCCATGAGTTGTCGGCGAGTCGGCTCAAATTAAGATCTGAGTTTCATGATAAAGCTTCGCCCCTTGGTGTCAGAATAAATAAGAATAGAAAGAAGCGCCAGGCCAGGAGAGTACCTGCAAAATCCCAGGGCGAGTACCCTTTTGTAACGTAGCTAAAGTAGTAGCAGCACACTCTTCAGCAGAACAAAGTAAGAGCATACAAACCTAAGATATAAACCAAAGCGATACTACTTCGTCGAAAGAAAAGACTTGTTCCTAGTAATTAAAGTACCTGCACCGACTTAACTTCAAGCACAGTTGTCTTAAATGTCCGCCTTTTCTTGCTTTTATTGGGCCTTTCTTACGGCTTTACTCCTTCTCTTTTCACTTATCTAGTCCAGTGCTTGCTGAACACTACTTTTGATTTGCTTGTCTCTAATCTTGCTTTCCTTTCTTATACCAAAGAAGAATTCCCCTTCCCTTGGTTGGTATTTTTACTTACTTTACAGGTGTGCTGGTAAGCGAAATTCCTTGATTAGCATGGGCTCATAATACTATTGAGAAAGCCTGATGATATATATATGTAAATTCCTTTTTCTCAGTAGGAAGCAAAAGAAAGTCCACTCTTACCTGGCCGATAGACATGAAAATAATAGTAGCAATAGGGATGTCTGTCTTTTTATTCTAAAACAAGCACTGGCCTGGCTATCGTACAAAAAAGCTAGCTAGTGAGGTTAAAAATACAAGAGAAAGGGCGGAGGTCTTCTATTCTACTTAATCTATTCGCCCTTAATAAGGGCGCAGCAAATAGAGAGCGAGCCTGTTACTAGTAAAAGGAAGAGATAGGAAACTGGAGAAGGAAAGCAATAGGTCAGTAGTGGCGTAAGGCAATGCCTATTTAGCGGGAAAAGAAGACTTCTTACTTTTTCCTAGAATGCTCCAACCTTGTACAGGGCGGACTTTCATCTCTGGTGTTCGGGTGCTTTTATCATTTTCTCGTATAGAGTTGTAGTCGTATCGGTAGCTATCCCATCTATCAGCCATTACTTTCCTACTTCACTTAACCTCCTTGTCGGTAACATCACACCTCCCCAGACCTACTTGACCCACGATTCCGGAATAGGTGCTGGCAACCTATATTGCCTAGAGAGAAGAACATAATATCTCGACTCAACATCTGCTTCACTGTCATATGAAAAAAGTGTAGCAGTATCGGGTGCAAGGTCTTCGCAATGGCCTCTGAGGTTTTTCCTTGGGCCAATATCTCGAGGTACTTGCCCTTAATAATTAAGGAAATGAGTTTTCAAGGGCCCTCTTTTCATCTTCCTTTGTGACCGGATCGCTTTAAGCAACCTACCAAACTCACTCTGCGTCACACTTCTTCCGAGAGGGTGAAGATCACCCAGCAACTATTCACATTCACTGATTTTTCTTTCCTTTCTTCTTTTCGTCTTGTTTGGGGCTACTCTCTTTTCATATCCTTCTTTTTCTAGCTGGTGTTAGAAGCTTTCCAGGCCATAGATTAGAGGTAAGATTCCGGCGGTATAGAGGCGCGAAGCGTTGAAGAATAAGATTTTTTTCTTCTTTCTATAGCAATCTCATTAGGTTTTACTCATGCGTATGTTGATTTGTGAAAACATCTCGTTGTGGTTTTTAACTATTAAGTATATATGCTCTTCGTGCTGAAGATATAAAAATATTGGCTGTAGAAACACGATAAATCGATTCTTAATTAAAAAAGGGGAGTGAGTGGGGAAGTATGTTAATTAGAGGAAGAGAATAGCGAGCCCAGCATTATGAGAAAGAGGAGAAAGAGAGGATGATGGAAGAAAGGTGGAAAGTGTTCGCTTCTTTGGTTAGTTGTATTGAAAGGGGGGGGGATCCTTAGGTCAAAGCCTATGCCGAGGTCACGAAGTCGGTCTTCAGGGAGCACTTCCTCTAGGAATAACGGAGGACAGCAGTCTTCTCTTTTTCTTTCACTCTGATGTAGTAGTTGTGATTATTAAGGAAAGGCATCTGGATAGCTAGTTGTTGGCAAAACAGGAGCTAGGGAAAACAAGGCATGTGATGAGTAGGCGGAAATAAAGTCTAGATTGAGTTGCTGTTCCGTAAGCCCTAAACACTCCTATATGATATGAGGAATGAATCTCAGCAGGGGCCGATGAAAAGAGAAGAAAGATATGCAGCTTGCTTGCGAACTTATTTATGAGTGGGTAGCTTTGGAGATACCAAACCTCACGTTTACCCTTTTCCCGTCGACTCTTTGTTCACTTTTCTACTTTCGTAATAGTAAGGCTGTTAGCACAGGAAAATTCAGGAGGAAAGGTTGTTCGACAAAGGAAAGCCTGTTAAGAGCACTTACAACTGTCTTGTTGTGGAAGCCTTGTCTCTGCCTGTCTTCCTGCTTTCTTATCCCTTCATTCAATAGTGAAAGTTTAGGGATAGCCTACGCTGCCTATACCTCTTTCTCTCAGGACTCCCTGGGCTTTTTCTATTCTATGAGAAAGTGTGCTTGGCAAGTACTGATATATGCTCAAGAACTGAAGCGCTTTACTAAGCTAAATAAGACTCACTTAAACCTTAAATAGGCGATTCCACCTAGACATTGCGAAGTGTATTGCATGGCTTCCGTTCCGCTATTTTTGGAGGAACTATATAATTTCTCGAAGCTTTGGATGTAGGAAGTAGACAACCAGAAACCACAGGCTATACTAGAAGTGGATTGTTACAGGCTCAACTAGAAGTGGATTGTTACAGGTCCCGCGCAGCGAGTGCCCTTCCTGATTGCAAATGAGACAGGTGGAGGTCTGTCTTGGGCCTATGAGTCAAAAGGAAAGGGCTGCTGACCAACATTAGCCCACTCTAATTAGATACACGTCAAAAGTGCCTTGACCTTTATGGCAGGTCAGGAAAGTGGGGAAGCGAGTGCCGTATTCAATATGTAACGGGTAAGGGAGAATAGGAAAATGAGGGATTCTGATGGTTTTTTTGATCTGAGGATTCGCCTGCAGGCAAAGGACTCGAGAGTGGAGAGGTATTAAGGAGAAGACCCGGTTGTAGGTTTATCAGAGCATTTTTCAAGAAATCCCACGAGGCGTTCTACACGTACCTCTGAAATGGATGTTGGATGAGGTGAGCCAGCGAATATCCAATATGGACCGATAACTAAACTATACCTCCACTATAAAGAAAGGAGAGCGGATTCTTTCTAAACTCGGCCGGCCATTAGTTATTAACTAAAAATATTATTCTGAACGATTTACTTGAGTGAGACCACTACTCGATTGAAAAACAAAGTCTGTGGGTCTTGAAAAAGGCAATCACAGAAAATGCACTTTGGGCGGATAGCGGCAATCAGTCACAAGCAGGCGATAGTCTATTCGTTCAGTCCGTGAAAACTCCCGATCCCATGTGAAGAATTGAATAGAATGAAAGCTCTTCGAGCTTTCCTTTCTCTATTACGAAAATGAAATTCTACAAGCACTCGCTTTATGCGCCCACGCGTCTCTTATCTATCAACTCCATCAAGGATGCATCTGACAGCAAAACCACGACAAGTCCCACCATGGACAACTCGCCAATCATCTCGCATAAGGTCTGCCACCCCTGACTACCAAGATAGACCTTTCCATGCTCGTCATTTCTAGTGCTCGTACATCCTTTTCAGTTGAGGCGTCACACCCTCCCACTCGGTCTTAAAACAGTCGACCGATTTCTCAAAGCATCAACCACACTGGCAGTCCACCCAAACGTTTATTTCTAATAGAAAGATTGGATGATGGCGAAGAGCCGGGGCAAAGACCCTCTTTATTGGCTGGCGGGGATAAAAAGTACTTGCTCACTGAAGCAAGAAAGAAGCGTACGGCTTACGTTGACAGACGGCAATGAGCCCAACTACACATTCACTCGCTAGAATACTTCCTTCCAACAATGGGAGATACTACCCGCTTAGAAGAATGGAAGGTAGCTAGCTTCCAAGAACTAAAGTCAAAAAATAAGGGAAGGGGATCACAAGCAAGACGGAGATTCGCAGGAAATGCCCCTCTCCTCTATTCATATGAAGTAGGGTAAGATAGATTCTATTTTATCCATAAGTAAAGTAAGAAAGTTCCAACTTGAGTCAAGCAAGATGGGGAAGCACTTAAAGTAGATTCCTCCGAAACTTAGACTGCATGTACGGACTGCAAATCCTAGTAGGAAGACGGAATTCTACGCGCTGGAGTGGAAAACTTTCTTTCACTGGGTTGATCATTTGCTGCAACGACACTGGATCGTGAGGAGAAGAACTTATAAGTATCAGACTATAACTGTGGCTGGGATTAAGGCATCGGATGAATACCCAGGCGAAGGCTAAACTAAGGATTCGGCAGGCGAGACATATATATATATATTTCCGTCTCATTAAGAAAGAGAGGAAAGGATGCAAGCAAGGAAGAGGACGAAAGTCTTGTTTGAATGAATGCCCAGAGATCCGCCTTATCGAACATCTCAGACTGATGCCATTAAGGCATAGGCTGCTATCGAATCTAGCTATCCGGAAGTTACATACTTCAAATACAAATGAATAGGAAGAGACAGAGATTCACGAAACATAGCTATTCTTCGCACTGATCAAATCTTTTTTTCATTTTCTCATATATTATGTATTACCTTTGATCTGAAGAATTGGGCAAATGTCTCACTAGTATAAGGAGAGAGCGCATACAAAGAAGCTTAGATCACAGCTGTTTTGAAAAAATAGGAACTCCTATCCTAAATGAATTTGCCTAGAAATAGGAAAGAGCTCCGCGCATTCAATTCTTTAATAAAACCCTTTGAGTAACCTTGAAAGAGAGAGACACGTAGTGATACACCTTCTGTTGGGCGATTTACATTATCCGTTCAAAGCGATCCCAAAGAGTGACGTTATGAGGTAAAGAAGCCAAAAAGGGATTGAGCTTGAAATGTCGTAGATAGAAAGAGCTTTTATTCGAAAAGAAGAGCCACAAAAGCTCGCAACTAATTCCGTGTCTCGTGACTCAGTGTAATAATCTAAGGTTTATCTACTCGCCCTACGCATTAGTAGTTTCTCGTTTAGTGTGGAGCCCTAAGAGGTTTGCTTGCATTCGCTCAATCTGTTCCTTAGACAAGTGTTCGTGCTGACGGGAAGTACGAAATCCTTTGCAATAAAACAGATGCACTTTTTTAATTACTTGAGTTGTGGGCCACACAGAGGAGTTTATCTATCACTAGTTTAAGAATCAACTAATGTAGTATATAAGGAACGTATTTCTCTTTTCAAGACAGATAGTCCTACACCTGTGATTTGAAACTAGTACCGTAGGAAAGGAGGACAACAAGTTAGTGACTACGTGTATCTCCCAAAAGGCGTAACTTCTCTCTAGTTAAAGCGGAGGTTTCATAACAAGGGGAAAAGGAATATGGTGTATAGGAAGAAATCTACTAAGTAGGAAAGGCAAGATCAGTAGGAACCCAAGTAGTAAAGGAAGGGAGGGTAGATCAAATACTCGGCAATACTCTATTTCGGCAATTGTCCTACTCCTGTGACCTATGTAGGAAGACCTATGCTTACCTACTACCACCTATGCTGACCTACCTACCAAATAAGGAGCATGCCTTGGTTATTGAAACTACAAAAGAAACTCCTAGTAGCGCTCAAGCCTAGTGACTTACTTCTAGTTAATCATATGCCGGCTATCCCGTATCAACCAAGCTCTCTATTAATCTTCAAAGTAGGAGGTTCTTGCATCTATTGACTGACTTATCTATTGACTGACTTATTTATCCGCCCCCCCTTGCTATATGCCTTCTTTCTTTTCTACCTATCATGTGCTTTTGAAACTATTCACAGATGCCTATCTTGCTACTACCTCGCTTACGCATTAAAAAGAAAGACACTTACTACTGCTTCCTATTTATATACTTGCTAGCTAGCAATCTCTTATCCCGCAGAAAGCTTGACATGAATGCGCATATGCCCGTGTGTTTGTATCCAACCCCGTACTCATATCACTGCTGTTACTCTTACGACCGGGCATCAGACAAGGAGGAACTATTTTCCTAGGGAAACCAACCACTCGAGCTCTTAAGACAAGAACTATTCTTCTTTCTTTTCATTTACACTCACTCTCAAGAATGTAAAAAGGAATGAGAAAAGAAAAGAGAGAGACGTATTGATGGAAAAGAGATATGAAAGAGAGCACTTGAAGAAATACGACTACCAAACAACAGAAAGGCATTTATCGAATAGAGATAGCAGCGGATAAGAAAGATATGAATTCAATCATGACTAACCGTGTAGAGAGTACAATGCACAATAATCTTTTGAATCATTTGAGCTAATAGCTAATAAACGCCATTTCATTTTGGACAAGAGTGAGCTTTCCCTATGGCAGTAAAACCTATCAACTGCTTTTTTCCCTCGTAGAGCTTAGCTTGTAGAAAAAGTACGATTCACCTACCTCAGTTTGACTTTGTTCTCAATTTGAATTATGTAAGGATGTTGGACAAGATATTTGACTGTCAAGCGTATATCATTATTCTATTCGGTTTTTGGCATCATCAATGCAATCTGTAGACTCAACAGGGGGTGTACTTTGTTTTACACTATTTATTAGTGTCGATTCAAAATGCATTTCCAAGCATGATTCAATGGCCAGTTTATCTACTTCTTTGGTTGTTCAAACACCATGCATCTCACATAGTTCTCAATGCCCTGCTTTCCTTTTCTTTCATGCTTGCTTTAATTCCCTTGGGCACAATTGAATAGTAGAGGAGGATACATTCTTTCCAAGGCATTGTCTTTTTGCTTATCTGGTCTTCCTTCAAGAAATGGATGCTTTGACTTTTCTAAACGGAACTGATGCTTCTTTAGCATTTATGCTATTCTTTACTTTATTTATGCGTACATTTCACAGGTCAATGTACTTACTCTAGATCAAACGTTAGGCAGGTAAAATGATGAACTGGATGAACAACTCCTATCTCATAGCCAATGATTTCTATTGCTAGGGTTCCAGGATAAGCAAGTGTAGCAGATCAAGAGAATCTTTTACTAGCCTGCATAACACAAGGCTAACGTATACTTTATGGATGCTTAAGCTTCAAGTAATTGAATTCTTGAGTCTAGTAGGCCAATACATTAAGCTTAAAACAATCCTACATTATGGAACCAATACTTACTTATAAACAATCCCTATTCAAACAATCATCTTCTACAATACGAACTCTTTGCTTAACCAAATCCATTCTTCTGGAACCAGGCATCCGGCCCCAAGGATGAGTCCCTATTCTAGAAGCACTATGCTTTCCTCAGAGAGAAGACCTTGATACAACAAAGCATAACAACCAAGCTTTCTAGCAAGCAGATCTCGCAGCTAGGTAGGTAGGATAGGATATTGAGCTAGGTAACAGGAAGTACGGGCACCACAGCAGCAATAGGAGTACGTGCACCCGGCAAGAGTAGCAGATGCTCGGCTCTTTAGTGTTAAGCGTGAGGAAAGGGCTACAGCGACAAATAGACAGCAATCAGAACTAAAAAAAGCACTAGTACTTTGAAGCGAGTAGTTGAAACCATCATCAGTTAGCGAAGGTACTTTTCACAAGTAACTCTAACTCGCTGGCTAGTCACTTTCTTCGCACTTAGCAGGGTTTCTCGTTCTCTCCCTCACCAACTAACGTCCTAGTGGTAAAATGAGTGAACGCCCTTATCCTTAATAGACCAGTTGTCCACTTTGCTATTTCCCCAGGGGCATTTGGGTTTTCCTTCTCGTCACAGAAACCAAGAAAGACGGGACCTAAGCAGCACTCTCATCTTACGCACATTCTCTCAACTACTCCGCAACAATGCACACCAGCAATACCAAAGTAACAAGCAGATGATTAATATTTTCCATCTGGACCGGGCCCACCTGCCATTCAACCCAATTCAACCAAGTCACTTACACAAGTAGAAGATTGGTCAGAGCCTAGGGGGTCTAGACATGCAGAACATGCCCATCAGGATTCTATAGGTACTCAAGCTGACAGTGTGATGCCACACAAGCAGCCACACAATCCATTGCCAAGAGAATATTCTCTTGAGCCACAGCCACATACATGAGCACTGTGAGAGAGACGACCGCATGCTTTCAAGAATTGGCATAAATGATCTCTAAGAAGGCAGTGACAGCGAAGTAAGGACAGGGAGGGTACCACATTGCCTGAGTCGAGTCTCTATTCTACTCAATGGCAGCATGAACCACTCACCTTCCTTGCCTAATCGCTACCCTCCACCTTTTTTGGCTTTTGGAAGGGCAGAACTATTTCACTAAGTAGGCAGGGGAAAGCTGCGAAATGGAACTCCACTGATAAGTATGATAAGCGAAGTAAAGAGCAGGGGATAAAAAGGCAAGCCATTGCTCTGGGTAGAGAGTCTTCTTCTTTATCTGCATTCCGCATCTCTCCCCTTGTCGGTACGCTGGGTATACACTAGAATCAAATCAGTTACCAGTACCATACAGGTATGCACCTATATTTACTGACCAGCTATACTCATTTATGAAATTTGTTTCATTTTTTACTGTGATGTTTAGAGGCTAAATGAAGGCTTAAGATCTCGATTCAGGATTGATTGTGGATAACTTTCGTTAACTAGCAGTAGTTTAAGGCTCAACCGCACAACAGAGGATTAACAACTATTTATTGCACCGATGGAGGCGCGCAGCGTTGACGAGACTCTGGTTTAGGTATAGTATCAAGACCTGCTGGTGTACCATACTGTCATTCATCATTTGAAGGAACAATCTTTTAGGTGTTATTTTGGCTGTTATTATTTTAAGCAACATCTTCTGTTGGCAGCACCATATCATCTTCAATGTTCTAGTCACCCTGTTTACAGAACATAAATAAAAGACTAATAAACCTAAGTAACAAGAAATACTTGTAATGAGCACGAAAGCCAGAATTAACTGATATTTATTGCACCCCATTCGTGTTTGCAGAGGGCTTTGGATGATTGGCAATTTCTATTTTTTCTCGTGAAAACAAGGAAGAAAAAAATCGAATTGTTTTACTCTCCTAAAGTATAAGAGGCCTTCAAAGGGATGCATTATATTGGTCAGAAACCAATGGACTATTTCAAGTCTAATAAAGCGTAATAGTATAAGCATGCTTGACTGAAAGACTGATAGGTCGATCAGATACGCAAGTAGGATATAGTGCTCCGGTGATTCATAATGGAATGGTCATCGCCCAAGAGATAAAAGTTACGCTAGGGATAAAAGGTTTCTCGTTTGCGAGAGTTCATATTGTCCAAACGGACACCTCGATTAATAACAAAGAGTCACAGTCGAGGACTATATATCCTGGCGGGCCTCATTAACTTAACTCACTAATGAGACAATCCGAAGCTATATATAAGTTACGGTATTCTATCTTATTTATACCGGAAGGTTCAACGACGAGAAGGTGAGTCATGAAACTTTCTTTTTCATATATTATATATAGAGTATTCCCTTTTTCAGAAACTCGTATAGAGTTTCTATTATTCGTCTCCGATTTCGTGCCAACAAGTAGCTTTTCACCGAAGATCCTGAGTCATAGGGAACACCCAGTCTCCCGGGCTTAAGTCAATTGCTACGTCTGGAACTGATGCTGATAGCGACCGATTCTACCTACCCTGGGTAAATAAGCTTATTCTCATTACTGGCTTGCTGCCCTGACAAGGCCTAAATTCTTTTATTTCATGCGTCAGTGACTAATAGTATCGAACAGACGGAAGACCCGCTTATAGCCCGCCCTTCTCTGCCTCTCCTTTGCAATAGCGCCTATTCCGCCAACTACGCTTGGTTAAATAAACTGCCTTTCAGAAGATAAGCTGAAGCCTTCTGAACTGAGATCGGCATAATAGTGAAGTAGAAGTCTCACTTTCAGACGTGTGATAGTATCAGCAGAAAAATGCGTACGTCCTCAATCACTTTTTGTGCATCTCTTCCTTCTATTATAGTTCCATCTCTTACCCGAACCAAAGTTCTAGTCCAATCTTGCTAACAAAATATATCCTTCCTATCTTCCAACTAGCGCTATCTTTGTATGTACGCTTCGGTCCCTTCCCCTCTTCTGCAACCTCCGCCTTCGATCGGGGAATGCATTTCCCCGGCTTATAATAAGGACTGGGCCCAGATGCTTCTACGTTGGCTGAGCTTGGTTCACCTTGACGTATGCTTGCCACTGTTCAATGACTCGCGATGGGCGGAAAGGCATCAGTCGGTATCGGGGAGATTCCGATTCAACGTAAGTATATTGTGGGCAGGGGATTAGGGGCGACGAGGCTCTCTGTCACATCCTCATCAGGAACTCGATGCTTTTTTGTGATATGCCACAAATTAATGACTTAAGAACAAGGTCTATTTCTACACATGCTCTCTTCTTATACCTTCGGCCAACATTCCACTGGCTTCCCAGAATCTCATTTCATGTTATAGGCTTGGTTTAGCTTCTGCCCCGATTGCTGATGCAGGCACAAAAGACCATTTATTTGGACCAACTAAGCTTTGGTTTTAATGAGTTGTTGGGGGAAGTGAGTGGTCTATATCCTTTGGATGAGAGCCTTAAGTTATCAATGTGTTTTTGGGATGAGCGTGCTAGTACTCAATCGTTTGTTCAAGTTGAGGATGATGAGAGTTACAGGATGATGCTTCCAATATATGAAGATAAGAGGGAGGCAGTGATTTATGTAACCAAGGAGCGGATTATTATCCAATAGGATGGAGGTAATAGATAGGATTTTAGTTTGGCAAAAAATTGGGAGGTTTAAAATAAATAAATTGCAAATTCTGAAGAAGAGTCGGATTACTGTCATAGTGAAGAGAGTTCCCATAGCCGTCATAGTGGCACAGAGGATGGAGATGAGGATGATACTTACCTTGCATATGAGGGCGAGTTCTATTCATACGACAAAGATGACCCTAAGATGGAGGTGGGTGTCATGTTTCCTCATGTCATAGCTTTTCGGAGGGCTAAAAATCACTATGCAGTGATTAATGATTTTGAGTATAACTTGAGAAAAAGTGAACCGGCACGAGTGACAGCAAGATGTGCAAACCTTGAGTGTAGTTGGAGGATACACGCATCGGTTGCTCAAGATGACCTAACTTTTGTTGTTAAAACTATGCAACCGAAGCACAGTTGTTGTGGGGACGTGGAAACACACATGCGACACAAGGATGGGTAGCTGACCGAATTATTAACGATCTTAAAAAAGGGGGTAAGGATTTGAGCAGCTTGAGACAAAGTTTGGTATTTCGTTGCGGGTTTGGGAAGGAAAAGAGTTAGCAATACAGGCGCGGAGCGTTGGAAAGTGGAACGAATCTTTTATCCAAATAGGAGAGAGAGAGTGTGCACACTCTCTCTTTTTTCTTGTCTTAGAATAGAGAATGTGTAAATGGAAAAGCGGACTTTCCTATGTTCCTGTCTTAAAGTAGAAGTGCGTTGGTGTCAACGAATAGTTGCTTATAGCACTACTCAGTGAATGAGATATAGCATATATAATTGATTTTTCTTTTCCTTTTACTAACCGCTACGCGCCTTTATTCTACTTCTTTCTCGTCTGTGTCAATGAGAAGTCAGAGTATTCTCGTACTACGAAGAATAGGAAATGGATTTGGAAGAGTGAATTACTCAGATCTTTTTTTCAGGGAAATATGCCTTTTTTCAAGAGGAAATTAGTGACTTTCTGCCGGAGAATCTTAGTCATCTGTACTCGTCTTTTTTCCTTCCATACTTACTAAGCAAACTAGGTCACACCAGGACGACTAGGGAAAAGAAGCGGGTGATCTAATGATTCAGTGGAGAAAGCAGTTCATAAGGACCGGTGAGATGGGACTACCCTGTGGTAGAAAAATCACCGTATTCCCATGGGCATTTCCTCATAAATAGGCGTTTTTCTAAGGGAATCTATTAGCTGCGCAAGTCCGGAGTGGTGTGTACCCCTAGTGAAAGAGTGGAGGAGTTCAGACGCATATCGATACCAAAGTGAGAAGCCTCTTAATGATGGAGAACCAGCCTCTGACAAATGCCCAATACAAGCAAGCTTTCCGGGGGAGCGGATTCCCAGAGAGAATTCCCGTGTTACTATGATATTAGAAAGAGAGGAAACTATCACTTCTTACTTAATGAGTGGGGTCAGGTTAGTATGTAAAGTAAGCAATCCTATGGTTGCTTGGAAAGTGTACCTGTCCATTCTCCGATGAATTGCAAAATAAGAAATCTCGAAAATGTGAATAAAAATCACTCCGGCATGAAATAGGGAGTAAATTCCATTCAGTCGGGAGTCCAGTAGCCTAGAATTCAGTTTTCATTATACTTAATACCATTTGCCTCACTCCCCATATCGATTTCAGTTCATATGCAAAGGCGATGGCAGATAAGCGACCGATTGTGTTTGGCAGATATGAGAGTCGAACTGCACCAATGTTTGGAAAGTACCACGCACGCCGAGCAGCACAAAGAGCTGCAGACATTCAAATAAGTGCATGTACCTTTGGTTGGGTATGAAAGAACCCTTTTTTGGTAAGTTACAAAAGCGTAAGTCCCGTTCTTGTGTCTGCCCATAATCGAGAAAAAGCTTCCAAAATGCAAATTCGAAGCGGGAGCATAGATTGGCGTCGAATACCCACTGCATAAGGTATATCAAGTCAAATATGGGAAAGACAAATGAGTCTTCCTACCAACCGATTTTCTATTTTGCTTTAGGGACAGTAGGCGAACAAACCAAGCCTATCTATAACGTTTGGAGAAAGCGAAGTAGTTTTCATTTCTTACTATCAGATCGATCCTTATGAAGAGAATTCCAGAAAGTCAATAGTTACTGTTGGCTTCCTTCCACATACAACTACTGATCTCTTTTAGGGCACTTAGATAGCGAACTCCCATGCTTCTAGTTTCCGATCAATTGCACGATGAATGTGGATGAATACTGTGATTGATCATATTATGATGAATCAAAGGGCCATCCTCCTATCCACCTTTACCAATGGTCAGCTTTTTCTTTTCATATGGCCAACTTTTCCTGAGCTTCGCAAGTCCAGTTCCGCTCGAGCGCTCCTTGAAATGGGCGGGTTATGCTTTGTCCTCTTTTATTATAGTTTGGGGGGCTCGGAACAATAAAATAAGAGCAGGAGTCAGCCTACCATATAGAAACTATGTTTGTGTGTTAAAAACCGGGGACTTATATGAGCTTAGTTCTTTCTTATCTTAATAAGGGATACGCTGAATAACGACCAGGCTCGACAGTGCCGTCGGCTAAGAGAAGTGGGAATAGAGGTAAGGCTCTTTAAAGTAAGAGATGTAGCTAGGCTTCCCCTCACTTCATTCCACTCACTACTTTTGCGGAGAGATAAACTTTTTCAGAAGAGAAAGAAACCATAGTGTATTATTCATTGTGTTTTCAGTGAAGGCTTAGCTTACTAAGAAGGGAGGGGACCTCCGTAGTTGGAAGTATCTTGACCGAAGGAAGCACTAAGGTAAATCGTTGGCCTAGTCCTCTCTACTTTATTTATTTAGGTACATAGGACCCGCTCCTTTCTCATCCGGATACTTTTATAAAGGACGCGATTCAGATTTACAAATTCCACCCTCATCCTAGTTATGTAAGACTTCTTCCTACCAAGTGTGTAGGAACAGCGAGCGGGTAAATGGTATATTTAAGTTAGAAGTTGAAAGGGCGTTAGCTTCATGTCTTATAGCTAACAGTTGCACTGTTTCATTGAACGCATATAGAGAGCGGTCTAACAAAAATGAACCAAACTAGTGGAAAAGTGAGCACTCTTTTTTTTTTTGTATGACGATCCAGCCTGGGCTTTTCTTTGCAATCCAATACCAACGAAAAGAAATAATAGTTCGACATGATGCAGTTGCAACAAGACGCAGAACGGTCATAACTTACGGTTGTGGTTGTAAGGGTACCGCTTTGAGAAAGGAGCCCTTAAGGAAAGGGAATATGGATCAAGAGGAAGGGCGAGACGGCGGTAACACTTAGAGCTTACTATACCTATGTTCGTGCTAGCGGCGGCTCTTTCACTCTTCTTTTTGACCACTCTTGCTCTACTCTTGACTTGGTCCACCCGGGTTTACGATTCGTTACACTGAAAACGAGCTATATACCCATTGATGACCTGGCCCACATTCACATGGCGAAACTAGCCTACGAGGCCGCCAGGTGGAATGAAAGCAAAATGATTCGTTATATGTATGGAAAGATGGAAAAGCTTTCTTTTGTCGAACAACCTTTCTCCTTTTCGAAATTCATTTATCCGTAGTCAGTTCATATGTCATTCCCACGGTGCTGGAAAACTTTATCTTCAATCATAGCTATCCCAACCTTCTCTCGCCCTCTTTTATCATCCCATCCATCCTTTTATGTACACAAATCCCACTCCCCACTTCCTTCCGTACCTCCCAAATAACCACGATTTGACGGTAAAAAAGCCCATTAATATGCCTAGCATAAATAAGAGAAAGAACACGCCTTGTCGTAGACAGACACAGATTAGAAAGAAGGAGATGAGATGTCCTCGGCTCGGCCCTGGAATATAAGATTCTGGAATCTGAACATTGAATATTCTAGTCAGCAATGGCATCTGCCTCAAGATAAGAAGAAGTTCTTTGGATCTCTTGCACACGCGCCTTTTTATTCTAGTCAGGAGTAAATGAATGAAAAAAAAATAAGGAAAGTGGTAAGACGAGGGAACACTCCACGGCGATTATGGAATTCCTTCATCGGCAGAAAAGAGATAGGAACGAGAAATAGAGTTTTCAAAGAGAGTTTCGGGAAATATTAATTCTTGTTTTCCAATCGAGTGAACTACGAGTCAACGTTTCTTTCTTGCAATCTTGTTGTTCTAGTTGATTGTTTTAGAATAAACAAACGAGGGAATGACCAATAAAAGAAGCTAGTTCATAGAAGAAGCAAGGGACTGAGTAAGTGAGAAAAAGTCTGTAACTGGAAAACCAAGCTATTTAATAGGCACGGATAGTCATTCTTTTTTGCAAGGAACGCTAAAGATAGGAATGGAAAAAGGAAAATCTCGTTTATAGTTAACTACTTTATTTGGAAATCGTAACTAGGCTTTCGCCGCTCCGCGCCTTATCAGTAAAAGCTAGTTCCGGGAAAGAGGGAAAGCAAACGTAGGCGATAGGCCCATAGGGAAAACAAAGCACTTTATCTAGGCCAATCGATTGCCAAAATCTTTTATTTTGATAGAAAGAGAGTAAGAATAGTTTCGGCACAAGCAAGGAAATCTTTCTAAGATACGGAATCAATAGAAAACATAGTAGTTAAAGCGAAAAAGCATGAACTGTAACACCTTTACTACTTAGTAACTTGAAACGGGCTTTTCTTTCACAAAAGCATTACACTTCTTCTTATTAGGCTAGTCTTTTTTCTTCTCACGCCGCTTCTTCTTATACTGGACTACTTATAAAAGCTTTTCCCTAGATCTAGGTACTTGCTTCACTTAACGTTCATACATATATCATGCCAGGTTCTATTTCTCAAAAGTCTGGTCCAGATCAGCATTCTTGTCTAGGTGAGGTTGAAAACCACATAATTCAATCGATGGACTTGGAATTTGACTAAAAGAGGTACTTGTTTCAAGCGACGGAATAGAAGACGAGCCTCTTTCCTAAAGTGTCTCTCTGGAAACTTATAGGCATTCATACCTCTAGTGCCTTACTTTTGAACATATTGCTTGCTTTTTCTACATACTCCTGAACCATTCGCTCGCTCTTTGGGATAGCAGGAATACTCAAGATCGTGGCATGGCATCTATCAGTTATTTTAGCACGAGCCTTTACTTAGATAGAAATGCAATCCCCGTGGCATGGCACCTTTCAATTAATTGACCATTTCTGGTGAATTCTCGGTAACTAGTGATAGTGTTTCGTTCTCTCTTTGCTTTCCATTCGTTTGCATTGTTTCATTTCTTTGGTTTAGCCGGGAAGGAATCGCATTTCAATCCGTAATGAATCTCTTTGTCTTCTATTCTCTTTCTCGTATTCGAAGTAGTAGAGCGAGCTTATGGCGCATTGTTGGGAATGAATGGTCTGTTCGCGTGTTGAAATTGTCTCTTTGACACTTGTACTATATCTAAGCCTTCGTCGAAAACAAGCCCAAGAAATTCTCCTCCCCGTTCTGATAAGCCAAGCCCTGGAAAAGGAAATGAATCTAAACGTAAAGCCTATCTTTGCCTTTAGATAAGTTTTATACCGTTACTCTTAGCGTAGGCCACATTGAGAATTGGTAATGGGAGGAAGCTAACTACTAATAAATCAGCGCTCACTTTCGTGACACTCTTGCTTTACTTGCTATCTCATTAAGCCACAGTTCAAACTATTCCTTAGTAGCTTTGCTTTCCTGACTGGCTTACTGGCCTTGGCATCGTCGAATGCTTCTGTCCCCTCTTTCCCTCTGCAATCTAAACCCTTATCCTATCATATATAATATGTATGAGATCGAACTTTAGACAAGAATGAAGGCATGGCGAATTCCCCTTTCTTCTAAGCTACGTCTATTCGATTTCATCAAATCCATCACACGTATATTCAAGGAATATCTGTATATAACTCCCGAACTCAAAGAAAGGTGGTAAGGAATATTCTTCTGTGTGTTCAAATACTTACCTTACGAAGATTTATTGGGTGGATTTTCCATTCTAGTGATTTTGACTGATTTGAGTCAATCCTATTTAAGTAGATCCTTTTCACTAGAACTTCTCAAATTAATGTATTCATAATAGAGTTTATATATTATAGACGAAATAAAGAAATGCACAATGATTTTGAACCTTTTTTCGGGCTGCAGTTCAAAGCATAAAAAGCATACTAACACTACTGAGTTTCTATTTCCAAAGTCAAAGCCCCTTGGTCAAAGAGCTAATCAAAGTGTTTATCTGAGAGGTGAATCACACATTTTGCTTTCTACCTTGAACCCAATTCTGGTATGTGGCTGGATGCAATGACAGAAAGAATGAAAACAATGTCTACAAGCGTAAAGCTCTTGTCAATGGCTTTGAACAGTTAAGCGCAAAGCTGTTGGATCAGTTGAGAGATATAAGGCTCCCTTAGTCACAAAGGTATTAACCCAGCTAGAAAGCAAAGATTCTAAGCTCTTGTTCAATTTGCTTCTATTCGTCTTATTTGGGCTCTTCTTGCACATTTCGGGAATTCTTTAAGATGGATGTTTTAACGGTCCGTGGTCAACTATACTAAGAAGACCACTTTTTTGAATAGGAAGCAAATAGGTGAGACGGACGGGGCATATAATATGGGACTACCCGCGCCCGCCTTCTTAAACCAATCTCTTTCCTAAGGAATAACACGGGGCAGTACTGCTATTAGCTCGATTTTGGCAGGGGCGAAGCGAGCTGGGAAGCGGCGAGCGGATACACGATAGACGGTATATATGGAAACAAAGTATATATATATTTCGGCTTATTCGCTGCGCGCCTTACTTTCAGTAAGCGGCGGGATTATTATTACTATATAAATAAAGCCCAAAGAAATGGTCACAAACAAAGAGGGATGCCGAAAAACCCATAAGATTTCGCCGGCTTAGGATATGAAGGGGCGGCTTATTGTTATATATATGAATGATGCCGATACAAGTAGAAAAGCCGATGAAGGAAGCTTCATTACCATTCAACTCCTTTACCAAGGAAGGGCCACCATATCGAAATTGAAGGGATCATAGCAAGTTTGAGTATTTTGAACATGGTTGTTGTCGGCTTTAGCTTCTTTCTCGTGAGTCAAATTACTCTTGTTCTTAGCCCGGTTCGTCCAAATTAGCAGGGTGGTGGGGAAGAAGTAGACTTGTACTCCGACTAATAGGGGAAAGGAGCTAAGCCAATGCAAGGTTGACTCTGACTTATTAGATCCTTAGCGCTTTTCCTAAGCCTAAACGTCCTTATGTATGTACCTTTTGTTATGTCAAAAAAGCAAGGTTCGAAGAAGTAGACCCGTTTTTCTTTCTTTTTCTTCTGGGGATGATAGCGTGGTATACCAGGTCAAGGGTAAGTAAGTCGACATAGCTCCATGTATATGTTCTTCGGAGCCAGAACCAAGAGAACTTAGGGAATGGTGAAAGATGGCTCAAAAGTTTATATCTATCAAACTTTTTCTTCTTCACTCAAAGAGCTTTCTTGGAGACTGTCTTCATAAAGAATGAATCTAGCTTCGTCGAAGTGAGAAAAGGAAATGGCAGGGGTCGAAGGGGAATACCTCTACTCTCGCATCGCAACTGAAAAAATGGGGATAGCTTACAGCGGGGAAACCCTACCCTAGGGAGGGCCGACCCTACGGATGCCAAAGAGTAAGTTGTTGGCGTATCGCGCGTAGTATAGGAGATTTGAGATAGACCAAGTCGGGGCGCTAACAAGCATGTAAGCCTAGCCGCGGCGGTGGAGAAGGAGATTTACTCGGATCACCCTTACCGCAGCGTCTTCTTGAGCAGGTTATTCTTTGCATGGAGTTGAAACTCCCGCTTGTATCGATTACGCAGTCCATGCATAAACACATTATTCTCCACTACGGAAATGGAACGAAACAGGGATTAGAGCGAAATGTGGAGAGTACAGCGATGTGCTTAACACATAGACGGAGGTGCCCCAGGGGCTTAGGTAAGTGTGGTAAGGAGGTGTAGTTCTGAGGGATGTGTGCGGGAATCACGGTGCGACGGGTACGTGCCCAAACTGCACAAAGAAGAATGCATATTCGCATAAATAGCAAAACCGAAAGACCTAATTTGTCTGAGAGCGCAAGGCAGCTGAGTGCCTGGGAACGGTGGATACCTAGTACTGGACGAGGGACTCCATTCCCCGCAGGGAATACCGTAGATGGAGATTGTTAGGTAATCTGGGCAACTGGTGAACTAGCAAAAGGTCACCAGCAGGGGTAAGGGGCAAATAGGACTACCGTCATACCCTAGCATCCGTAAGTCCTAAAGATGTTCCAAGTAGGTCAAGTGGATTAGGAGTACCCATGAAAGAAAGTCTGTTTGATAGTCGTAGTGCCCTTTGTCTGAGTATTACGGATGCACCAAAGACATCGGCATATTTACATAAGTAGTCAACTGATAGCAATTTCTAGTAATGAGGCAGAGTGCTCTGGCTTATATCGTAGGGCCTGCACCTCCTTGAATTTAGCTGTAATGTAATGGAAGCTAGCGGTGGATAATCGCTGTGCGAGAGGATTAGGCCTAGGAAGCGAGGAACGAGCTTGGGGAATGGGTGGACCGGGATCCGGGAGTTCATAGTCTTCGCTCGACGTTCTTCTAGAACTGGCATAAAGGGCAAAGAAGTACCGGGAGATTGCGGACTAAGGACAAGAATTTGGGTAATGATCATTATCGTATTAGGATTGGACTGAAGGAAGCAATGTGTCTAGATTTGATTCCCTATACAAGGGGGCAGGAATCGACCTCTGACGTAAGAACGGAGCGCAATCGCAAGATTGTCGTTGACGGTGGATTTTGCATGGTTTGTAGTTGGAATGAAAAATTCTGCGTGCCCGAGGTGGACTCTTAGTATCGGAAGGGGAAAACCTGCCCGCTGAGAAATTGCTGGTGAATGTAAAGGGAGTTGGATATTCAACGAACGGTAACATTGGTAATTGCGCGGCCTATATAGTAATGTGTAGGTCTTCGGCCCAAACTTCAGGGACCCAAGAGTGCAATTTGGGGAGTGCAGAGATTGGGTGAGCCCCGAAGAGCGTTAAAGGTCGTAGGGTAGGGTGTGGTTCCGCACCAAGGGGTACCAGGAGCGGTGTGTATGCGGCTAGGTAAGTATAGCTGCAAAACTGCCCGAGAGATATGGGCAGGAAGCGAATCCAACTTTCTACCGAATGCGGTTCGTGAACGTAAGGCCCACAAGGAATGGCTGTTTCTCTGGATGACGATCCTGGGATTCGAAGGCATCGATTCTCACTCTTAGTAAGTCAGAAGGTGGGGGTGATGGTAACCTGACTGTGTGTGGTAGGGTCTAGTGTAGAGGCTTGGTTGAACAGAGAGCGACGGTTCTTTGCGAAAGAAACCTTCTCCCGTTCCAAAAGGTTTCTAATGGTTATCCCGCTCCTTCGTGAGGCTTTTATTGACATCTCGGTCTAGAAAACTAACCTTTGAACGGATTTGCACCGTCCAGCCAGGGCTTTCGCCCCAGTAGAAGGCCGGGAATTGCTCAGGACAGCCCCTTTTGCTGCGCCCTTTTCTTTGCATCCTTTCGGTTTTGCCCATAGTAGATGGTTCCTCGTACGGACAGTCCGCTTTCACTAGTTGCCCTCCCCGCAGATTGATGTCCCACCACCGACCAACGCTCTCTAGAGCTTCGATACGTTGGAATTCACTTCCCGCAGTATCGCAACTACTTGTCCTAATTCTTTCGAATTCAACAGTTTAGGAAGCCGCCTCCCTCAATATGCCATTGCTGACATACTGGGAGAAAGCCAGAGCCATATACTTTCGTTTTATATGCAAATTTGCAGAATTAAGTCCGCAGTCCATCAGATCAGAAAACCAACCCCGATTACGACCTTCCCTACAGAAAAACAAACACCTTAGACATTACTCCCGGTCTCTGTTAGAGTCTGACCCTTAATAACGATCAACAGAGCAAGTTTCTAGTCATTGGCCGATTAGGGGTCGATACTACGGCTTACACCATAGGTCGTGGTCCCACTGGTCACCCAGCCGGATAAAGGATCCAAGCGACAATAATTGCCAACTCTTTTATTCTGCTCCTAAAGTGTGATGAGTTTTCCGACGTCTCGGTCTAGCTACAACACAGATTTCTGACAACTATTCATGTCCACGTCTGGGAAGCAACATTCGTTTGGTTATCTTTGAACAGCTCTTCTGCTTTAAGGCTTAGAAGCTGACATAAATACCACCATTCCCCGTATTTTTGTCCTACTTGGCAATGTCTCTTCTTCTTAAGCGGATCGCCAAATGGACCAAAAAGGAGTGTTTTTGCCGGTAGGGCGGATAAGAAAGTGGCAAGGCAGGAATGATCTTTTTTCATGTATGTGGTACTTGGTCGATTACCTGATTGCACTAGTCTCAACTGGAAAGAGAAAAAGTAGGAAAGACCGTGAAAAACGTCCTAACCTTCTTTTCCCTAAGGGGGCCACCCGATCAATGAAAAAAAGTAGGATTCCCCTCTCGATGAAAGTAATAAACTACCTTTTGCCTCGGGAGACTCTCCGATTGTATGAAAAAAGTAAGAAACCCAACAAGCAACGGCTGCCTGCGCGAAAGCCGTTGCGCGTTAGCACGCTTATCCGTTTTCTTGCTAGGCATACCTGGATTTTCCCGGCTCGAAAGTGATCAAAAAGTATGGTTTTTGCAGCGAAACACAACTTGTCTCTTTCCGGAACCTACTGCTTAAGGCGCGGAGCGATTGACAGGTTGTCCAGATATACGAGGAGAAACTTGTCTCATTGTGTACCGCTCTGCTTAGGTCAAGTAAAAACGCAGGTATAATTTCCGGGAATCATACATACTTCAAAATGGGGAATGCATAGTGCGTAAAAGTGAGTGATTTCACGTAAGGACAGGTTAAGTAATTAACTATATTGTTCGAGCCTTAGCGGCCTCGCTCCAGGTTAGGAATATACCCAATCATATAAAGCAGAGGTCAAAGCAGATAGATTCTATTTTGTGTACATGCTAAGGAAGGCGGCAGCCCCAGAATCCATGTCTAGATTTGGAAGGCGAGGTACCCCAACTCATAAAAAGAGAAAGTCATCTCCAGGGGAAAAAACTCTGTTTGCTCTATATGTTTTTTCGATAGCAGAGCTTACATCCCAGAAGTTATTAATTACCCACCAATCTAATAAGCCCCGAACAAAAAACAGAGTCTCTGGGTTCGTTCCTCACCCTAGGCACTCTCACAAACTAGATACTAAAATGGGTACTCAACAGCTGCCACAGGCGAATAAGCACCAATTCTATAGAAAATCCTAGAAGAGAATATGAACTTATTTAATGCACGCTATTTATAAGATTATAAGCAAATTTCCACTTAAGAAGATAGATCAGAGTTTTGTGATGCCCGATAAGGCGCGAAGCGAAGATCAAACTGGTGGACAGGACAGGAGAGCAGATCGAAGTAGGTATACTATATGAAAAAAAAGACTTACGAAATATTGATGCAATTGCCAGCCCGACTCCGAGATATACAAAATCGAGTGCTACCTGAATGAAATATATGAAAAAAAGCAAATTGATTATGTTCTAGTTATCCCTACCATTTCTGAGCTATTTCAACAACAAGAAAATAAATTCTCATAAATTCGCTTGAAATCTCTAATACGAGTTTGGGACTAAAAGAGAGGCGTGGAGTTAGAAGTGCTCGGAGAAAAAAGATGAATAGGGAAGAGAATTTCGTCTCACAACACTTTTAAGATATGTTCGGTAAAATGAAGAAGTCCCCCGATCACTACCCTCGGCAGCACACAGTGGGGCCCAATTGGCCATTTATTCTGTAAATCAGGTACCCGATTAATTAACAAGTCCGAGATCATTCTTTACTCGAAGCAACTTTGCCCTCGCACCCGCATATATCACAGTACATGCGCCTTTGTCGCCTCCTGTTCTCGCTTTCTCTTTCTCTCTCTCCGTGTCTTTCTTGTCAGTAATGGAAGCAATCGTCCTTACCGTTGTAAAATAAGATCACCCGGCTTTGCCCATTTACAAGGACTCGATTCTATGTCCAAACATCACATGCTAGCAGATGTAGTCACCATCATAGGTACTCAAGATATTGTGTTTGGAGAGGTAGATAGATAGGACTACGTCTTGCTCGATCAGGACCCTAGCTGCTTTATTGCGATATATTACGCAACAAAATGCCTTGGATTCTAGAAGGATTATAATGAAGGAAGGAGGATGATCTACTATTTATTTCGCAGGGGAAGGGATCAAGTCAGAGTTGGTACTGGCGCTCTCTTCTTGGCTAGGCCCCTATCTAATTAGCAGGTTATTCTCACAATATAAAAAGAAGATAATGTTTGGAGTTCAATAAGCTCTTTTAACTATAATAGCCCCTGCTAGTGAAGTACCTAAATAGTGCAATCTCTTGCATCGACAAGAATCCTACTTACGAACCTTAAATACGAGAATAACTTTCAGTCGAAGAAATTTTGGATTGCCCCTGCTCTATCGTCAGTCGTTTTCACGTTTTCATCCTTCTTACTCCCTGCACTCTCCAATAGCACTCTATAGGTTGCGTTAGCTATACGAGCGAACTATTGTGTTTTCTGAAATTGAAGCAGAAACTACTGTAACAAGAAATCTTTCCCTTAAGCAAGTAGTAACTTTCTGCACCAACAGTAGGAAAATTGTACACGGGCAGAGCATAGGAGTTGAGACAAAAGCAAGCCCCTCACAACCAAGCTGTCATCCATTGAACTTATCCCGAGACCCCTCAAAGACGGAGTATCCAGTCCTGAGAAGTTGTTATCCCTACGGCCTATTCTATTCATAAAGAAGAAAGTCCCGCATAAATAGAAGTAGTGGATAGTTCCGGTATTCAAAGCAATCCTTCACTGCGCAAACAGAGGCGTATGTATGTTTTTCTAGTATAGTAAACGAGATCTTTTTCCTATTAGGGTTCAAACAAAAGCTTACTGTTCAATCGGGTAGCTGGTCTTGAGGTGGGAAGAGAAGGGTAGGTGTGGTAGGTCAATTCATGGATGAAAATCCTTGATTCAATTCCAATGCTTAGGTTCCTTTATGAAATTCCTGAGTTTTCATTATTCTATGGTGCCGATGAGTCTTGGCTTAGGTGAATAGCTTTCTGTAATCCCTAGGAATGGGCTGCTTTCCCTCTGAATCAACCATCTCTGAGTCAATCGCTTGAGCTAAACCCTTGGGTTGGGTAATTTGTACAGTGTACGGGGTCTAATCAACTGAGTTTATCTGTGTTGTTAGTCTGGGTTGACTCACCTAGTTAGTATGGCATTCCTAACTAAGTTGGTAGGGTAAGAGGGGAATATCTCAAGAAAGATTTCTTTTTTCTGTGAAATTGAGTCGGCGATGACATGCCATCTCGGAACAGGATTGAGTTTCTGAGGAGTGCACCATATTCTGTTTTGATAGGCTTTTTGGGCTATGCGTGATAGGTATCAAAGGGTATCTTTTTCCTGCTGACGAATCTTCCAAAAATACTCTATTCATGGCTCACTTCGTTCGCTACTATGCTCGTTGCTCGCTTCGCTCACTCGGTTCCCTCGTTCGCTTCGCTCGCAGGACGGAGCGCCCTCAAGTAATAGTGTCAGAAGCTTTGCTTCCGTTCACTCATTTCATTTCTTTTTATTTTCTTTTTTATGGGCTGAAGAGAGACAACTGCTTAGCCTCAGACTCACTTTTCATGACATTGACTAGCTAGTAAAAAAAGAAAGCAATTTGACTTGGTGAGAATTAAGCAAGCACCTAACACTAACCTTTTGCCGGAGGAGCCCATTGATCATGACTTGTCCCTTTGTCATAAAAAAAACTTTTGGAAGAGAACAGAGTTTTGATTGCAGTTCCATAGAACTTTGTTAGCTCCCACTTCTTTATCCTAGTTGAATTCTCCAATTCCGGAGCATTTCCTCTTTTTTCTTTAGAGCCATAAGAAATAGCCTCTTTTCAAGGAAAGTAATCCAAGCGCGGGGCTATCTAAACCCTTTCTATTGGGGAGCAGACAAGGGGATGCTGGACAACCCACTAAAATTTTGTTGAAGTGGAACAAGGTCTCAAAGTGGCTGGATACCGCACAGCGGGGAAGATAATATTCGTGATGTGAGCGAGACTCTAGTAAAAAAAGGAAACATTTCAATTTTGAAGGGATGCAACAAACTGGACTATGACCAAGCACTTCCTTGACAATCAAAGCAGCCAGGTTGATCTTTTTCTAATTCTCCTTTGTCTAGGTCTATTATGTCATCTTCTTGAATTCTTTCTTCCTCGTCAGCGGTAGAAGCGGCATCACTTTTCTATTTTTTAATTGAACTATCTGCGGATCCCTTCTGCTTCACAGCGTTCATCTTCCTATTGTCTGTCCGCCCTTCTACCGGATACACCCAAGGGTTCAACATACAAGAAGGGGAAAAAGCCCTAAGCCAACAGCATTCGTCATGCCGGACGGAGCCCACATATGGTATGCCATTGAGCCCACATTCCTACCCATTCTGTGCTCTTATCCCTAAGGAGATAGGTCGGTAGAATCCTTAAGAAACATATAGCTTATGCTTTCAAGCAATTTGTGTAGTTCTTTCCTCAACTCTCTTCATACAATCCTCAAGCTCTTTAGAAATTGCTGATACTACAGATACCAGCTCTTTAAGCTGGTTCTCTTCTCTTTGGGAGTTCTCAGCCGCTTCAGCTATTCTCCTGGAACGATCTAATTTCAACTGATAGACTTGCGTTCTGACTTCCTCAAGTGATCTAGGGTAGCTCTCGTTCCTACCATCGTTTCAAGTATCTAGCTACGGTATCCAAGCTTGAACCAAGTGATATCGAAAGGCAACCCGATCACAATCTTGGATTGAGCTTAGAACGAAATTGGCGGGGGTGCGTGCTGGTTTTGTACTGTTGGTTGTGTAGAGGAGAAGACCAGAGAGAGGGCGTTAGCTGGTCAAGTAAGATTTTTTTAGGGTTGCACATGTAGCTCAAGTTGGCTAAATTGGGGCTGAAGAAATAGAACATTTGGGTGACTTGTACTGGAAACATTTGAACTTTTGGAAGACAAGTGCTGTCCGAGCGAGATCGGAGTGCCTAGAATCCCAGGTTCTTAGTTATGGTTTGTAGCCATTGTCAATGAAAGAGTACGAGATTTCCTGATAAGCAATCAGGGGAAGTCAAGGTCACTCCGGGGCGCAACGACGCGCAGTGCAGCTCAATCCGTTGCTTGTTGCCTATTTAAGTGATTGCATCGAAGGAAATGAAGGGCGAAGCTGGTAGCGATCACATGAGAGATTTGACACCGATCCAATCGGAAATGAAAAAATAACACAAACACGAAAATACCAAAAATACACTATATATGATCAAATGAAAGCAAATAGAAAAAGATTGCCCGAGAGCAGGCAAAGCAGTATCGAGCCTAGGGGGGGCACCCCTTCCTTTATAGATAGATAGTAGCTGACCTAGCCAATTGCTTAATAAAGGAAGAGGGCAGGCGGGTAACCGACTAAAGACAGCATTCTCAGTACGAGCAACGAAATGAACGGCAGTTTCCCAGCTTACCTTACTACCGGTTCTTTCTTAATTTCCTGACTACACTCATTTGCTTTTGGTGCTTATTGCCCATCCAGCTATGCTAGTCCTTTCTTTCAACCGGAAGGTTGATTAGTTGGAAGCCGCTTGGGAGGAGGCTCCTTCTGATCAAATTGAAATGGATTACTCTTCCAGAGCCGGGGCTTGAGTCGAGCGCTTTGCCGCGCTCAAGCGCGAAGAAATACAAGGGGATGCGTTATTACCATACGCTCTGGCCTGGTCCGAGGAAGAGTCTCATTAACCCCTTATGTATTACGTTAGCGAACCCCGCATTACCAGTGTCAAGACACACCTAGAAAGACTTTCTAGCCAAGGAGATGCAGTTGGAAAAAACCAAGGAGCGCAGCGTTCTCATGGCTCCGGTTTTCTCTATGGATGGGATATACCATAAGAAAGAGTACAACCCTTTTCTCAAAAGAGGAGTATCTCCGTTTAAAGAGGTATTTGCTGAGCCGAACCAATTACCTCCACAAAGATTGCATGACCACCATATTCCTCTCAAACCTGATGCGAAACCAATATTTCAAAGACCATATAGGGACTCTTAAAAAAACACGGCTGAACTAGAAAAAAGCATTCGGGAGCTCCTGTAGCAAGGTGTGATTCAACCTAGCTGTAGTCCGTATGCATCTTTTGAAAACCTTGTTAAGAAAAAAAAACGGTTCGTGTCCTGTGGACTATAGAGCTTGAAATGCACAAACCGAGAAAAACGAGTATCCCATACCCCTCCCTAATAGGAGATGTTTTAGACGCAAACCACGGGAAAAAGGTATTTGCAAAGAGCGATCTACGTGCAGGGTACCACCAGAAAGGAATGGATGGAATCTTGTTTGTTTCAGTGGTTTGAAAGAAATCGGTGAGTTAGTCAGCCTAGGTTCGAGCAGTATCGTATATGAAGTAGTTGCATTATTCGCTCCCGAAGTAGTGCCCCACCAAGGATCTATAGTCGGTCCTTACATCGGCGTTGGTCAATGTGATTTATTCATTGCCGATTTGGAATTTTATGGCAAATATTCCTATCCGTGTTCAACATTTCCGCTTGAATCACCCACTCTGTGACTATCTGATACTAAATTAGCGTATCTAACATCTCAGTATTCCTACTAACATTATTATCCAGGTTATGGGTATTCCGCTTTTGGTAGTTGGTGCTTTCTCTTTCCGTAACATATAGTCGTCTAACCTCTTTGATGACCTGGCAATTAGTGTCTACCCAGCTATTGAATCCACTAGCTTTGGCCCCATCAACTTTGATGATACGAGGGCCTATGAACTGTATGAACTTGATGGACTGATGAGACCTCGTTCGTTGCCTGCTTCTTTCTTTCCTGTTAGTATTTACCACTTTGGATAGCTTGTTGAATGAATGGAGTGGGACCATCTCTTTTATCATTTGAAAGAAATTCTACATTCCCGACACAGGAAATTCCAAAAGAAAATGAGCAGCAGTGAAATCAGACAGAGTCAACTAACTACTAGGAAAATCCATGCTCGGGCGCTATGAAAAAGTAAGAAATGAAACCATACACTCTCACAGAACTTACAGACTTTCAATCATGAAAAGCAAAGGAAAAGAATGAACATGACGATCAATGCTTGTGTGGAGCAATTCAATTATGACAAAACAATGCAAACGAATGGAAAGCAAAGAGAGAACGAAACACATCACTATATTACAATAATGAACCAGTCAATGAAATTCCAAGAAGCTTGTAAAGAATCGAAGAAATTATTCATAGAAAGAAGATCCGGAAGTCTTTTCAGCGCTCATCCTTATCAACTAATAAATGAAAGAACTCTTCTAGTAGGAAGGATACACGAGATTTTCTTCCTTGTAATCCACCACTCAATATAGTAGAATACCAGCTGTAAGGAAGGTAGGAGTCATATTGGTTACTCTACAAGTAGCGATGGAAGCATCGGACCAGAAAAGCAGAAAGGAGCAATCACATAGGAAAGAAGAAAGTTGGGATATGCCAATACCCGGAATTTTCATCCGCTGGATGGCCTATTAAAGAGGATCTTAGGAAGAGAAGATAAGAACCTACAGGCAGTTCCAAGTTACAGAAACAAGTGCGGACTATCAAATTGGAAATCACACTGTTTATTCCATTTAACACACTAGGGTCAATAAAACTATGAGTGCTACCACTGTCCAGCAATGCATACACAGGTTTCTTCCCAATATAACCTTTCAACTTCATTCACTATCTCTATGGCGCATTAGAAGAAGGAATAGGAATTGGATCAAGCAGGCCAGGGGTAGGTATGTGCTCTCCTTTGCTCAGTTGGCACACTTAGTTGAGCATGTGATGAGTTGTGAAATCTTACAATTCCACAAGCATGAGAATGTAAAGTAACCCGGAAAGCCTCTTAGATCCTATTACAGTGCCAAAGGGGGCATGGGAGACAGTAAGCATGAACTTCTTTATGGGGCTACCCAAGGCAGATAACAAGGAGGTCATAATGGTCATTATAGAGAAATTGACTAAGTAAGGCCATTTCATACCATTATATCATCCATACAAGGCCACTGAAGTAAACTTTTCTTAGAAAATGTATACGCATGGCTTTGTTTTTGAATTCTCACTTATATAGTCCCGGTATTTACCAGCCTCTTTTGGAAAGAATTTCTGAAGAAACTAGAAATACAACTCCACATAAGCACATCATACCATCCTCAGACTGATGGTCAAACCGAAAGGCGAAATCCATGCGTAGAGCAATACTTGAGGTGTATGGCAGGAAATCCACCTAGGAAATGGGTTCAGTGGATTTACTTGTAAGAATGGTGGTATAATACATCACACAGCTCTAAGCATTACCCCTTTTAAGGCTTTGGTAGGATATATACCACCTCATCTCCCTCTTGTCTCTCCACCTAGTAGCAACGTGGGGGCAGTTGATGAGCTATTAAAGGAAAGGCACAACACTATGCTACACCTGAGAGAGCAACTGATTAAGGCTCAAGAAAGGATGTGTAAGTTTTCTAATAGGAAAAGAACCGAGAAAAAGCTGGAAGTAGGAGATTGGGTGTATCTCAAACTGAAACCGTACCGGCAAATTTCGGTACAGAGAGGAGGAAATAAGAAACTCAGTTCTAACCCCCACGATCTCGGAAGACTCAAATCTCGCGAGTGTTCTTTTATACGGCAACCGTTGCCCATTTGTCTCGCCCACGACTCTTTCTTGTTCTGACATAGACTGAAACTTGAGAGGGAAGCACATCAGACCGAGATTTCTAGTTCCAAAGAGTCAAAACCATTTAATGCTTTTTTTCTAGTAAAAGCCAGTTCATTATATTGTATTTCTTTTGTCAAAACCGCTATTAGTTTAGGCAATCCTCCACGAAAAAAGGATTCAATCCAGCCGGGTTCCTCCACCCTCCCGGCCACCTTGGTGCCACCCCACATATCAACCACACTTTACCCCGCCCTAATCAAACAAACAATTAGCCATCTATTTATATATAAAACAAGCCCTTCTAAAAAACTCAAAGAGATTTTCTTCGTTTATGAAATTCTGCCCCAAAGAAGGAGAATAACTCAGCTCATTTCGAGCATTATTGTGTCTAATCAAAATCATAGCTATCAAATGAAAAATTGCCGCAGTGCCTTGGATACCTCTTTTGGTAAGAACGGGCACTCATACCAACCCGCATCAATCAAGCTATGAGTACTGCAACTTTCCAGTAATGCTATGAGAGGTTTTCCATGGATTTTTCCTTCCAATTTCACGGACTTTACCCCCTAATGCCCCCGTGGAAGTGTTCACATCTAATGGTTATGGACTTAAGGTTCTCAGCCAATCCATGCCCAAAACCATGTATGTCATAGGACTCTAGTTCAATCACTCTAAAATCAAATTTCAAATTATGCTCCTGAAGCATTTTCACAAAGGCCTCCGCATCCTTAGGGAATTTGATGTAGGGTGTTCGAGTAACTGTCTAGTAGAGCTGGAGAGGATGAAAGCAGAAGTTACCTGGTGATCCAATACTGAACTATAGCTTGCGAGTGGGCCATATATCCCCATGCTCTCTTAATCCTCCTTTTCTTCGTTCCAGTGAGTAACTACGGCATGTTACGAACGAAAAGCCCTTACGGTCGAGCTACTTCTCGTTCCTTTCTTTAGGATCCTAAGTTTCCATAGGAGAGGTGGGCGAGCGGCTTGTCACTGTGAAAAGGGCTCGTGGCTTCATCAAAAGGAGTCAAAATGAACTGAATACCTCGGCTGTAGAAAAAGTTCAGTATGATCGGATTACACGAGTCTGGCCGGTCAAGGAGAATACCATCCAGAAAATAGAGAACCTTGCTGAGATACATACTCTTAGTTGTGACCGAGACTTCGCTCTCTCCCGTGCATCTTTCTCGGGTATTCTCCCGTACACAAAGGATCAAAGTGCCCCCCCGAAAAATCGCATCTACATCTCTAGACACGAGGTCTTTTTTTATAGTACATTTCCATTCCAGACTTGTTCCCTGCCTCACAACCCTCCTCTTATTCTTCCAGTGCTACATCTACCCTTCCCATTATCCCAGCACAGCCTCCTTCCTCATCTCCTTCTCCCCCCAAAAAGAGAATTTAGGGGGTAAATATCCGAATTGATAAGATTTTCCGGGTACATACCCGATTTTTCCTTGAAGAAAATAGTCATCCTCAAAGCAATTCTTCGGATTTCCTTTAGAGGTAAACTGAATTCTCTAGACCAATCCACTGCCCATGTCCGTACCTTAACCAACCTCATCTCGATTCGAATTCCGTTTTTTTTTATATATCATATATAGTAAAGTTTCAGTCATTCTACTGAACAGAACTTGCTTTGGCAACTCATTTTCCGCCCGAAGCTTACCCGTTTTTAGTAGTATAAGTCGTACCCGCAGTCTGACTGACCAAATCCATGAGCACAAAGTGGTGGTGAGGAGTAAGAATAGATATGAGTCGGGCTAGGAATATGCATGAGTTCTGACTAGGGATCTAGTAGAATACGGCTTCTCTTATCACTAAGTAAAACACTAGGGTAGGGCATTGGTTGTGTCTGATTGCCTTGGTTGGGTATGGGTCACAAGTATACCTATAGATGTATGTAAACGACTGGAATTTCATTCAATATATTACGTCTGTGTTTACGACTCTTACTAATGTGTGGACTCCTCGCCGTACTGTTTTCTTCTCACCAAACTAGGGAACAGAACTCGATTCTGAGGAGTGAGTTTCTGGCGTTGATGTTTCAGCTTAGCACTAGGCTTGTAAGCTATAGGTCAAGTATGGCTTTGGATTCTCATCTGTCTTTTATGTATGAGTTTCTGAGGTAATACTTTCTTGAGTTTACGCTTAGGATGAACTTTTCTTAGTAGCACTAGGGCAAGCTGCCGGTAGGTCATGGTTATGAGAGGGCGCCGTAGTCACGGCCATTACTAGTGAGTGACTTTATTGAAAATCCGGACTTTAGTTCACGAAATAGGTATGTCTTTTCATAGATATATCCCCACCCGCTTGCTTTTTTCTTGGATTTGGTCTGTGAATGGATGGAGAATATGTATTCGTTTATACAGTTGATGTCTTTATCACTCCGGTACAGAGACTGACTACTCTCTCAATCAAAAGGTCATAAAGAGGCAGAGTTTCGAAATAATAAGAGTAACTCCCCCTTTGAGGTGTTTTGGTCACTGCGTCTACCATCATTGATAATCCAACTGTCCTCAAGCCTCAGAGGTCTTAGCGAAAATAAAAGTCAAAGAGTGACATCCACTTCCCGTCGAGCACTGCACAAGGAAGGAGACTTTCCATGATGCTTATCCCCTCTTCCCACCTATGGATGACCTTCTATATCAATGGGACGGTCCCCCCCCCCCCCCCCTTTCTTAACAAAGATGTATCTAACCGCTGGCTATAAGAAAATTGGCATGGCTTCTTTCTAAGACAGAGTTTCAAAGAAAGTATGGGCTTGGCCCTCCTACATCAAACGAAAGCCTTTGCTAGCTTATTGACCAACTTGAGAGGATAGCTTACTCGGTTTAGAGTATGCAAAATAGTTATTTCCCAGCGCGATGACCTAGAAAGAAAACACGGCTAGGCTTTTCTCAACCAATACGGAGCTTCTGAAGAGGCAGGGGGCAACACTGCCCAAGGCTAGTTAGGAAAGAGAGGAGGGCGTAGCAAAGACAATGTGGATCTCATTTTCAGAGCAATTACAAATAGATTCATTTAGCACTCGTATTTCGCGACTGAACTTAACACCATTGAATAGGCGCTTGGGAAAAAGCATACTAGGCTTAGCACGTTAGGGAGTGGTGACCAAATGACTCCTGCAGGGCTACTTGGTACTGTAAGCTATGTGTCCCAAGGGGGGTAATAACGATTTGGCCCCAGGGTTTGACTTTACTCTTACTGATCTTGTCACAGGGATGGTTGACTCAAAAAGGAGTCGGCGTAAGTAACCGGATAGAAGCAAGTAAACGCCATTCTGATCAGTAGCAAAAGCCTACGTGTGGCCTGTAATCGTAGAAAGAAAAGCCCTTACGCTCGAGCTACTTGCAGTTCCTGCTTTTACTGCTTCCTGCTACCTGGATTCGATTCTTGAACCTCCAATTTCATTCGTTTTCCTGTATTGTATATCTTTATGGAAGCAAGTTCTATCTGGCTGTTGACTGGATTACCAGCCTAGGAGATAAGTGGAGTTTATTCACTATTCGAAGATCCTAGTTATTCCTATTCCTTACCCTTGTACTGATATTACGGATATTCCCGCCCCTATTCATTGCATTCGCTTTAACTAGTCTTGGGCATTATAGCTTCCTGCTCTAGTTGTTAGCATCCAAGCTGGGCATTAGTAGTTATCGCTACGAGCCAGAGCTCCGTTACCTAGAGTTGGAAGCTCTTTGTTTGAGTTATTTTGACTTTCATGAGTACTCATTGCTTCCTCTTTAGCGCTCTTTCCCCCTTCAATATACTAAAAAATATCGCAACCCTGGTAAGAATCCGAAAGTGAACTTCTCCTTACTGATCCTCGGCTATCAATGTAGCTCCTTGTTTGAGCGTAACGACGCATTAGCAGCTAGAGCTAGAATTGCTGAATATGGAGTAGGTAATCCCTAGTTCTCCACGTAATACGTCAGAAGACCTACACCAGCCTAGCAGTCATTGAAGATTATTGTTTGGTTTAGATAGGTGCTCCGCTCCTTGCTCAACTTCCTCCGCTATTTCTTGATTGATTGTCACATTAAATAGGAGTAGACTGATTTTGTGCTTGTCCTAAATCTACTAAAATTCTTCTCAACCAAACTGCTTGACAAGCAGCTGAGTGAACTGCTGAGAACTCTGCTTCTGCTGAGGATAATGCTACAGTTGACTGTTTCTTTGAACTCCAACTAATAGCACTTGTTCCAAGACTGAGTACATAGCCTGTAGTGCTCCTCCTATCCTCTGCACATCCTGCCCAATCACTGTCGCTGTAGCAAATCAATTGGAATTCTTCCGTGTTCCCATACCAGAGACCAAAATCAGTTGTTCCTGCTACATACCTCAGTATTCTCTTTGCTGCCCCATAAGTGGTGTTTAGTTGGATTTTTCATGTGCCTTGAAACTAAACTAACAGCATATGAGATATCAGGTCTCGTATGAGTTAGATAGATTAATCCACCAACCAAACATCTGAAATTTGTTGAATCTGTCACTCCAGTGCCATCCTCTTTCACCAATTTCTCATTTGCATTCATTGGTGTTGATGTAGTGTTGCAATTTTTCATTCCAAATTTCTTAACTAGGTCTCTTGCGTATTTCCTTTGTGAAATAAAGATAAAACCTTCTGCCTGTTCAACTTCTAAACCAAGAAAGTTTTGAATCAATCCCAAATCCTACATTTAAAAATGCTGCTTCATGCTTGCTCTGAATTGTTCCACTAATTCATCATTTTGACCCATGTAAATCATCTCATCCACATACAAGCATACAACCAACATACCATCAGCTCCTTTCTTTTTAACATAGAGATTAGGCTCACTCTTGCTTCTTTCAAAACCAAAATTCAGGAAATATGAATCGATTTTGCTGTACCATGCCCTTGGTGCTTGTTTCAACCCGTATATAAAGCCTTCACCAATTTGTACACCCAATCTTCTTTGCCTTTCACTTCAAATCCTTTTGGTTGTTCAACATACACCTCTTCTACTAATTCTCCATTGAGAAAAGCGGATTTCACATAAAACTGGTAAACTGGGTTATTTACGTGAGCTGCCAATGCCAACAACAGCCTCACTGTCTCAAACCTTGCAACAGGTGAGAAGGTCTCTTCAGAATCTATTCCATACTCTTGAGCATAACCCTTGGCTACCAACCTTGCTTTGTACTTTTGCACACTTCCATCTGCACCAAACTTTGTTCTATATACCCATTTTACTCCTATAGCTTGTTTGTCTTCAGGTAGCTTGACTAGTTTCCAAGTTTCATTCCTTTCAATTGCTGCTAGTTCCTCCTTCATTGCTTGACACCATTCAGGCTTCTTGGAAGCCTCCTCAGAGGTTGTTGGGTCAGCTACAAATCAAACTTGTGTTGTCTCATACAGTTCTTGTATGGACCTCATCTTCCTTGCGGGTTTTTCTGAATTATTTGGTTCAGTTTGTGACTGATCATTGTCACCTTCTTCATCTTCTGAAATGGACCAATTCCAGCTAGCATTTGAATCAAACATGATGTTTCGACTGACTATGATCTTCTTTGTCACAGGATTATACAACCTATAGCCCTTATATTGTATGCAATAGCCAATGAAAACACACTTCTCTGATTTAGCATCCAATTTCTTGCGATTTTGAGTACTGACAAGAGTGTATGCAATGCACCCAAAAACACGCAAATGCCCTACACTAGGCTTTCTGCCAAACCATGCCTCAAATGGCGTCATGTTCATCACTGCCTTGGTTGGTGACATGTTGAAGATGTACACAGCTGTGGCTACTGCTTCTGCCTAAAATTGATTGGGCATGCCTTTTGATTTAAGCATACTCCTTGCTAGTTCGACTACCGTGCGGTTCTTGCGTTCAGCCACGCCATTTTGCTCAGGGGTGTATGGGGTGGGCAATTGCTGTTGTATCCCTTCATTCTAACAATATTGCTTGAATTCTTTTGACTGGAATTCGCCACCACGATCTTACCTGAGAGCCTTCAGCCTAGCACCGGTTTGTGTTTCAGCCATGACCTTGAACTTTTTGAATTGTCCAAAAGCTTCATGTTTGTAGTGGAGAAAATACACCCATGTCATTCTGCTGTAATCATCAATGAACAGCATGAAATACGTGCTTCCTCCCATTGACTCAACCTCCATTGGCCCGCAGAAATAAGTGTGCACCAACTCAAGCACCTTTTTTTCACGCATTGCCGGATCTTTAGGAAATGGCAGCTTGGATTGCTTACCATAAACACAACCCTCACATAACCCGATGTCATCTATGTCGGGTAAACCAATTACCATCTTCTTTTGATTAAGCAACTTCAATCCATTCACATTAAGGTGTCCATACCTTAAGTGCCATAACTCATTTGGACTGGCCTCCTTAGCAGCAAGTGCCTTCTCTTCCACCTTTGCAATTTCTAGTGGAAACAGGTTGTTAGATGTCTTTTTGACTATTGCCATAGTCTGATCTGTTACAGAATCAGAAATTCTGCAATTATCGCCTTTGAAGCTGATGGTGTAGCCGCTCTACATCATCTGCCCAATGCTGTGTTGAGTAGGTTCTGTGTCAATTGGGGGATGTAATAAACATCGTGCAGTATTCGTGTGTTGTGATTGGTGGTCTGTATAGCCACTCTCCCTTTTCCTTCAACATGGATGTCTTTGTCATCACCAAGCTTCACTGTCTTCTTGTACATCTCATCCAATCCATCAAAGATATGTTGAAATCCCGTCATGTGGTTTGAGCACCCACTGTCAAGAAACCAGATTTGACTAACATCTGTTTCTTCATTGGTTTTGGCCGCTACTTCCATAATCGTGCTAGCAGTGTCAAGTGCCGTACATGGGACCGACCCTATCAACTAGATACTTGCCTAGTCCAAGAAGATTGAATCCAAAGAAGTAATCTGAAAGCCTGGTTCCGAGGAAAGCAAAAATCTCCGGTAGACATACGAAGTGACGCACGAGCGAGGGGAAACTATCCTACTTCGATCTTTTATGCAGGCAGCAACATACTTACTAGTTCTCTCCTGAGTAGTTCATACCTCGCATTGGGCTGACTTCATCATCTCTTGCTTTCATCCATTTTAGCCAGCAAGCAGGATTGCAAGTGTAACCTCTACAAACCGAGTAATATGTGGAAATATGAAGAAAATACGCGTACTACTCCATAGCTGAAGTACTTGAGTGACACACCTTTTCTTATTCAGTTATAAAGGGTGGCTCAGTTTGACCAGTCCAAAGTTGGCTGAAAACAGACCTCTAGTGATTTTTCCATATAGAGGAGTAGAGTTTAGGTCAGAGTTGTGGACCAGAAAAAGGATGATGTGCAACGTGAATCGTTTCCCTAAAATTCCACGCTCCGAAAAAAGTCCAACTCTTCTGGTAACCATAGCCTCATCGTTTAGTCTGGATAGGATACCTCAGTAAAACTCTTTTGCACTGTCAGCTTTCGATTCCAGGCCCAGCACTTTTTCACTATGGAAAGAATCCGCCCGGAAGTTTTGGCTACTTTACTAGGCTGTTATCCGCATCGATAAAGAAATGTATGAATGGTATAGTCAATGTCGGCCTATGCAATGGTAAACGAGTACCGTAGATGGAAAGGAATAAAGATGAATCGAGTGTTTCGCAAGTATTTAGACTCATTTGTGGTGGTGTTCATTGATGATATTCTGGTATATTCTGTTTGTCATGAAGATCATGAGGAGCACTTTTTTCGTGTATGAAAATCCCTTATCGAGCATCAGCTTACGGGAAATTTTCTAAATGTGAGTTCTGTTGGAGGAGATTGCATTTTTGGGGCATCTTATGTAAAAGGAAGAGCAGTTTCTCCACAGAAGATTCGGGCTGTAATTGAGTGGAAACGACCTTAAACCGTTACGGAGGTGTGCAGTTTTCTACGTATGGCAGGTTACTATAGACGCTTTGTATAAGGGCGAAGCTCGAATTGTGCTTCCTTTAACTCAGCTGTTACATAAAGGCGTGAAATTTTAGTGGGCTGAAAAGCAGCAAAGGAGCGAGAAACGAGCTTAAGAATCGGTTAGTAACAGCACCTAATCTAGCCTTACCAATACCTGGAGTTGAGTATACCATTCACTCGGATGCTTCTCAGTTCGGACTAGGTTTTGTTTTTTTGCAAGAGGGCCATGTGATCGCGTACGCATCCAGACAACTACTACCACATGAGCAAAACTACCCGACACATGATCTAGAGTTAGCGGCGGGAAGTACCCCTTCCTTGCTTGACTCACTGGTGTTGTAGTAGTACTTGGTACCTACACAGGATAGTGTGCGTCATCCGGGCTAGGCCCACGACCTTGACTGCGAATCTTTGTCTACTACTAAGCAATTAGTTGAAACGTATGGATCACTTCTTCATGGATTCAACTGCTGAGGGTGCTGCGTCACTAGCGCCATCAATCGCCGCCGGATCCAGATCTTTGCGAGGTACGCCCGAAAACCGGGACTAGGACTTACCTGGTAAGGTAAATGTTATATCCAGTGCTACGTCCAACAATGTTGAAATAGCCATCGAGTACTCAATTTTTTCATAAAGAAAGAAAAAGTACTACGGCAGAGCTAACGTTTCAGTGATTCAAATCCTTTTTCTGTACTCGCTCGAAAAAAGCCAGCTAGGGTAAAGTTAACCAGACCGGGCAGGTGAACGAAGAAGGAAAGTCATGCCTGAAGCGTGAACGCCTAGGACCTGGTGTAGTTCTTTCAAACCTAGAATGGAGAAAAGTCAAGCAACTAGATACTTGCCTAGTCCAAGAAGATGTAATCTTAATAAGTAATCTGAAAGCCAGGGACTCGCTTTAATAAGAAAATACATATAAACGAGTAGACCCAAGAATAGATAATACAAACCCTACCTACTAGAAACAGCCCTTCCTAAAAGAACCATACCCGCGCAACAGTCCCTCTTAATCCAACACTTTCTAATTCCTGCCTACTAACGGAGAAGAAGAGTGTTGCACCGAAGCCAGAAGAGAGAAGACAATCTCTACCAACGCACTTCACTACTTCCTAGTTTCATATATTAAGAAAAAGGTGTAATACAGATAACCAATCATCTTTGCCTAAGCCTCCGTATTATCTTTTGATAAGCCAACAACCAGCCTTAGTCTCATTATCTACTTTCAGAATCGAACTCCTCTTTGCCTCTTAGCAGAGTTCCTACCAGAATTCCTTGCCTCACTAGATCCAAAAAGCAGACATATTATTGACAATCTGAGAAGACGAAGACCCTATCGAGAATCTGCTGGTACCAACAAGAAAACCGTCAACCACCCTTGTTCACGGAGTCTAGTTCTTTGCCAACAACCAATACTCCGTTTAGGCTGACAAGAGATATGAAAGACGGGATGGGAGTAACGGGAGTAGCAGGAGTAGTCAAAAACACGTTGTCACGGATACAAGGAATAGTGAATTTCACGATTTGTGAGTTACGATAAGCTCATAGCTTTATGCGTCGTGAGAAGTAGAGTAGGTAACGTACAGACATAGCTAGGTATGCAAGTAGAGGTTTTGTTAATCATTCTTGTTTTAAGGAGGTGTATGTGTTGAATGTGTTAGTTGGTAAGGAATCGTGTCCTATCTTAGGAGTTCCGATCGAAGTGTGATCTGAGTAGGCAATCACCTAGGAGTCGGTTTTCAGTACCGCTCCCTATAGGGCTATTTGTCCATTTCATCATAAAGTTTCTGACTATTGTTAAGCATATCAAAATAGGATCCCTCTGGTCATACCTTTCCGTATGTATGAACTGCAACGGAGGGGCTTATCTCAACAGAGTTGGTTAGTGTTTTGTGTTTGAACTCATTCTGTTCTTTCTAATCTCTGTCTTATTTGGCCGAGGTCAGTTCTCCTTTTTTCAGGATCCTCCCCTTCATTGTATGCCCTTTCTAAAAGTAAGGTGACCTTTGAAGTAGCCCTGGCTTTTTTGACGAACCAGGTCTTTGCACACTTGGCTGTTATCCTTTCTTTCACCATGCCTTCTTTAAGAAGCCCTACAATTTGGCATTTCTTATTCTGCGGTTTGTAGAATGTTTTGATTGGAGACCGAACCCTTTTTTCAACCTTACTACTTAGGCGAAGAAAGGGCATTATTAGTAGAAAGTAGCCACACGGACAAACTTCACTCGACCTCTTCCAGAACGATCGATTCTACTTTTGTTGCCATTTTACCACTGATACTCGTGATGGGAAGGGATAAAGCCCGCTCTCATTTAGAAAATCTTTCTAGGCTTATAATAAAAGGTCTCAGTTCAGTTCAGCAGTAGCAAAGTAAAGCAACCTTGGGAAATACAGATGAAATGCTTCGCCGGATGGGATTGCGGGAATCAAGTTTTTATCAATAAGCTCCGAGAATATATCTCGCTCGTCGTTGGGTGATACGAGACCCCAAAATCTCCTATTTTTATGCGGCAGGCAAGCACATAATGTTTCGATTGGGAGTGTGGTAGTAAGCTTAAAGCGATCTGGCCACAAAGAAAGAAAAGAAGAAGTCAAAATTCATCTTTGAAGATTGGTCTCCTCACTCAAACTACAGGGCGGGAAAGCACCTTTTGGCAATAGGAGGAGAAGCTGGTCCGTCCAGTCAAGAGTCTTTTTAAGTCCCTGCTTCCTTTTTCTTCGTTTAGGCTTTTACGACTTCTACTACCAAGATCGAAATCACGAACTACTCCTATGCGATGCCGTCAGTCCAGAGTTTGCTCCAGTGAGTAACGTATAATGTTACGAACCAAAAGCCTTCTTGGTGTATACGTGGCTATCGTTTGAGATGTCAAGTTGGATAATCAATCTCCTCCATTGCTTACACCTCTGAGCATTCAGATGTGACGCATCTCTTGCTCTTTGAAACAACTGCCACATGGTTTTTTCTCCTTTTCCGCATCATCTACTCATTTCACGCCGGTTGTGGGCACCATCCTAACGTCCGTCCCTCAACGTTTGCGTTGATTCTCTATGCTACATCCTACTTTTGAGTCTTTACACCTCATGCTTGAAGCATGAAACACCTAGAAGAGCACCTATGGACTGTAGTCTATGCTGAACGGGAGACTAAAGTGAAACTGTGAAGGTGATGGGTTTGCTACTTGAACTACCGCCATACTGTTGAAGTCTCTTTTATATACCGCCTTTGACTTGTTTGACCAACTCCCATGTACATGTATCATCTTCTCACCGGCAACCGGTATTACGGAAAAATACGACGAAAAAGCAAAGACAAAAGGAGACTGATCCACACCTACTTTCCAATAGAAAAAAGTATCACCGTACGGAGCCATCTTCTTCCGAACCTAGCAAAAAGCGAGACTCCGTAAGTCAAGCTTACCTTTTGTCTCACAGGCATCTGCTCTTGTAGTGCTCGCAATCTAGTTAAGGTAACCAGGAGAATTCCTCTTTTTATTGTTCTTCTCTTTTTCGCTTCGGTGCCAAGGAAGTCGTATGGATTAGCTCGGGAGGTATTTTGATTACCGAGAGAGGTGTATTGAAACGTTTGAGTTTTAATTAATAGGTATAGGTATGAACAGATCAGTCAAGTAGGCATATGGGTATTTCTTAAAGGGCGAGGCGATTCCTAATGGATAGAATAAGAAGGAATTTCTGTTTCTAGGAAGAGTTGGTCATTATCTTTCGAACTCCCAAACCTCCTCCTGTCATTTCCGATCGTACGAATTGCTTGTGTTTGTTTGGCTTACGCCCTTGGTTGGCGACTCTAATACGCTATGAAAAGCACCAACAGTGAGTGATAAGGCGGGGCGACATCTCTATATGTTGAGATACGCCTTTCCGGGGGAGTCACTCGCTTCTTTAAGCCCGGAAGTGAAGGAACTCTCCTATTTTCTGGAAACCCCTCACTACCAGCTCTTTACCTGCAACAAAGCAGCTCTACTAACCGTGACTTTCGCTTTCCATCTTCTAAAAGTTAAAGGGTACTACGTCCGTCCCACTCGTACTCTTCTCCTCCAGGTAATGTCGTTACAATGAATTGTGTATATAAATAGTGTTCAAGTGCATGACTAATCTAAAGAGCACTCCAACGCGCCACCGGATGTTTCAAAACCCGAAACTCTAGGAGAGCCGAACGATATGTACTCGTTATAGATATATGCTTCTCGCCTAGATAGATCACGGCCGTCCTCCTTCCTTCATTATAATCCTTCGAGAATCCAAGGCATTTTTTCGGAATATATCCTGTCTTTTCACCCTTGTAGTCCTATGCATAGTCAGTACTATAGCCCCAATCATCGCTACTAATAAAATCAGACTAGAAACCAAAAACCAGACGAAATAGTGGGTATAAAGTAAATTGCCCAATGTTTCCAAATTAGTCCAACTTTGTACCTTTTCGGCATAAACCATATATCTCAGAGAGGTCGTATTTCTGTGGGTTGGTAGTAATGGAATGGTTTCATTATCTAAAATGAAGAACATTTCCCACCAAAAGATAAGTCCAATAATACCACTCACTGGTAAATAGCGCAAGACTTCTTCGTGAATCTCCGCTATTTGAATATTGAACATCATCACCACGAAGAGGAATAAAACAGCAATAGCTCCTATATAAACTACTAGGAAGATCATAGCGAAGAAGTCGAGACCTAACAAAATAAGTAAACCCGAAGTGTTGCAAAAGACTAGGATGAAAAACAAAACGGAATGTACCGGATTTTTAGCACGTACAACCATCAAACCAGAGACCAAAGCAAAGCTCGCCAAAACAGAAAGTATCATGGTACGTTGGGGTGTTGTTTTGTGAAATAAAACTTGAATGCTGGAGCAAGAAGACGCATTCAAGTCGATCTATTACAACCAGCGCGGTTGTTCCTATTTCATTTTCTTCTTCCAAGAATTCTCACATTTTTTTGCTCTTTGTCTTGACCGAGTGCCCGTATATGCCAAAGATGATGAGCTCTCCTCTCTATCTAGAGACATTCCTTTCAAGATAGGACTCACCGAACAGAAGCGACTCCATCGCTCCGCGCCTTCTTTCTTTTTCGAAACTCTTTATCCACACGCCAGACACCCCCTCCTTAGCAGCCACCTTTCCTGTAAGGATTTCCTCCTATACGAAAATTCGGCGGTTGCATCTTGACGATTGCCTCACCAAAAAAGCACTCCGCATTTTCGTCTAAGGGTGTTGATTTTTCAGTACCACAGAACAGGAAAAGGAAGGGAAAGTGCTCCGCGACTCTTGAAAAAAGGCTTTCTATGGTTCTACTTTCATCGAGATTGGCGCAGTCCGTCCGGCCGACAAGGGCAGAAATTGCACTCGTTGAAGGTGCAGTCCTTGGTCAAACGATTTTTGGGAGTTTCAATACCCGCAGTGGGCTACTAGCAGAAGTAAGATTCGGTTCAGTGACATATTAATGAGGGCGTTCCCGGCGTATGGGCAATACGGATTCCTCGAGATGTGGGTGGCTACGGCCATGAAATGAGTAGGGATAGCTTCGGTAGGGGCTTCAAATCCAGGATCCGGAAGAGCTGTCTCTGACGATCTCTGAAAAGGGGCGTGCAAACAACATCCTAGATGCACCACTGAAATCTGCGAAAAACAGGAGACGCCGAGCCAGACAGCGCGCGAGTGAAAAGTTTTAACTGGTAGCCAACCCTATGGTGCCTATAAGCAACTCCTTTGATCCCTTGATGATGACACAAGGAGGGACTTTAGTAACCAGGTCTCGCCCTATAACACTGGACGGAACAATAATTCCGCCGCCAACATCTGCCTTTCCAAGCAAGAACTACTTATCTTTATAGACTAGAAATACACCTATCTTATTCTGGGGCTTCTCTCTTTTCTACCCGACAAGTAACTACTAATGTGTAGAGTGAAAAACGCTTAACGTGGCTTACCTTTCAACTTTGGTCTAAGTTTTCTTTCGTAACACTGAATTTATTGCAACGAGTAACGTAGGCACGTTACGAGCGAAAAAGCGAGCAACCCATGACACAGACTTCCTGAATGGCAAGGTCTTGAGACCGAAAGGAAGAAAAGAGAAATTCGGAGAGTTCATTTTTGATGATTCGATACCAATGGATTGGGATAGTTTAGACACTGACTCTAGTCTTCCGAGCACTTCCGTCCGAGTAAGAGTGTGAAGCTATGACCTATCTTAACTGCCGAGCATCTCAATAAGCCAAATGCATTGAGTAATGCCGTAACAAAGCATATAAAATGAATGGTTCACTCATTCCCATTCCCCGTGCTGCCATGAGCAGTCGATTTTGCAACTAGTTCTAGTAGCTAGGTTTACTAAAAAGATTCTTGAGAGTCGGAGGTTGGGAGAGTGTAGAGGTAAGGTACATAGGTAGTAGGGGAGTGCTTGATAAGGCAGGTGAAGTCCAGTCCCAACTATTCCCTCGATCTGCGAGGCCTGGATCTGTTTCAAAATAAAGTCACCCTCACTAGATGAGGCTCGTGCAGGAGTAACTAGAGAACTTCAAAACCCAATGCAGTTGCCAACTAAGAACCACCGGAAGTCCATGCGAGCCCGGCTGACATTAACCCATCAGATACCCACAAGGGCATGCAATTCAAGACCCAGTCAGGGATAGAGTCAAGGATGACATTCAACTTATTAACAGCTGTGTGGGAGTACTTTTTCAGGGTCTATGCTCTAGAATTGAGTGAAATGCCGCTTCTTTCTAACATAAAGTTTACACAATTCATCGTTAGAAAAAGTGGATTGCAACCGGAAAGATAACAGGGGGAATAGCAAGTGAAGCTATCAAACAAAGGAAGTCCCTAGCGAAAGCCAAGCTTTGAACTCACTCAATAGGCCTTGTGATAATTAACCTCTGAACCACTCGTTAGCAGTTCATTGCTTCAAAAATGCAGACTGAACAGAACTGAACTTCAATCCACTATTCCTCAACAATCTGATCATTTGGGACGATCCGTGTCACAATCTCATTGGCCTTCGGCTCAGAAGAACCTAGGGCGCGAAGTCCACATCAGCAACTATTGAGTTTGGGCCAAGCAAGAAGAAAATCTAAGGTAACAAAATAAAGTTAAGTAAGAAGGTCGGGTAAAAAGAAGCGCGTCGCATCGGTTCCCTGCTTCCTAAAACTCCATGAAAGATCACCTTTTAGGCAATACCCACTCCTTGAATACAAGGAAAGAGACCAGCAAGAAGGGGATAGTAAACAACCAAACAACGAAGCCAAAAGATAATAGAGATTCAAAAAATGAACTAGTGATTCCGCCATAGAACATGAATTCTATGCTTCTACGAGAGAGGACGAATACCGTCTTTCCAGTAGCGAGTGAAACTCCGTGGGCTGGTGAAGAGTTTCTCACTAGGGACGGACATAGACTACTTTGTCCATCACAGACAGGCTGGAGGTTACCTACTCTACTCTCTATCCTACTTTACTGTCTAACCTACTCAAAAGTAAAAAGCGGAACACCTATTATTAAGTTAATAGCTCTGATCTCCTCTTATTAAGCTCTGCTCTCGGATACTGATCTGGTACTGCTGGTAATAGAACTGATTGTGTTAGTATAACAGAAACCGTGGCATCATAGCTCCGCCCATTCTATTGTCCTAAACCCGTTCCCCTAACCTAGTCAACCTGTTCCCCTAACCTAAGAAACTGACCTAACCTCCTAACCTAAACTCCTTGTACCTAATAAACATAGGTAAGAAACTGGAACCCATCTCCTTTTTCCTGTGTAAGATCTTTTGCGGGTTATACCAAACCCACATGCAAGTACAGGAAAGGATCAGTAAGCTCGGCACCTTCGTCCTCATCCACACCTAAAGGTACTTTCAATGATAGAGACCCAGATACCTTGATAGTGCAAAGTCAGAGGGGTTTGGCAATTACCTACCCATACCTGTTTGAAATTGGTCTTTACCCACGAAAGCAGTTTGAGTAGAGCTTCTTTAGGTGCCGTGGGGTGTGGGATTAATCCAACAACCCCAGTCCAAATATTAGTTCGAAATGAAGGTTGGTGCATGCATGACTGTCTAAACCGCTATGCAAGCCATACAAGAGGTAAGCCTGTGAGAAAGGACTTCCTTCGGATCGAATGAAATAAGGGCCTCCTAGCTAACCAACTTTTTTCTTTGAGTTGTGCTAACAGATGATAACCAAGTTCCTTCCAAAAATGTTATTCGGGTAAGAACTCTGAAACTGCTAATTGTCTTTGCTGTGGGTTGTTGTCTGTGGCCAAGATCACACCGCTTGAGGTGACTGTAAGATGCAATCCGCCGTAGTCTTGCTCGTCTATCTATTATGTATGGTTTTAGGATTTGCAAACACTCTTTCTCCGACAAAAAGCAATTGGATTTGATAAGCACGAAATGGTCTGAACCCACGTACACTAGTGGCAAATATCTTTGGCATGCCAATGGAAAAGGCCATGTTGTGCCCACCCAATTGAGTAGTCAAAATGCCTTTAGAACGTTTTGAAAATAGAACAATATCAGGTGGGTCTAAACACCTGTGTACGTGATTAGCAAACGGAGAAAAGCATTCACTGGTGCATGAGTCCCGTTTACTGCTCTCTCCTAAAAAATCTATATATTGCACCTATAAAGATGTACCTTGACCGGCCTCTAGTAATTTCTCGATCAAACCACTTTCCTCACTTGCTACGACTAGCTGTCAGAATGAACTTTTCCGGCTCATACATAAGCCCTGCACAGCACTTCGGTAATGGAGCCTTTGTGTAGGTGAGGGGAAGGTTCCCCGCTTTTATCCTAGATAAGCGCGAATCGGGGTGTAGTAGCCGAATTTGGAAATCAGTAAAGGCACGGACTGTGCAGGAAATAGCGATCCTATAAATCGAATTTTATCCTGATATACAACATCATCCGGGTTGGACTGTGGGTCTGCAACTCACACTGGCAGGCGTGGTCTGATGCCTATAGAAAACTCTATCTCCGGCGAGGAATAGAGACTGACAGCATAACGTCGTTAGTAGGTATGAGAAGAAAGTGGTGTCTTTCCGCAAACTCAATATGGTAACTTCTTCGTCCGAGTATCTTTATCTCTTCTATTATGAGAATGCTTCCTATAATAAATATCCTTAACAGTCCCAGAGCACGAGCTTTTCTTATTATTGTTCTACGTAGGATCTTCACTAATCTATCCATGAAAGGGTAAAGGCAATGAAAGGGTCAAGGGCTCCGGATACTAAGACGGTTTCTTTCCCTGTCCATGAGCCTCTATTAGAAACCATGGGTGTAAACAAAACAAGGGAAATAATCGATTTATTTTACAGACATAGAGAGAAAATGAGAATTTCTTTGCCCCGTTTCGAGTCTTGAACTTAGCGTCGATCAGAAAGAAACTATTTATTGAGCGCATTTCTTATTGTTCTAGTGATGCTGGCTATTCTTGGGGTATGCTCAGTATTGCTCACTGTCAAAGGACTATGCTAATGGGAATTCTTAGTCCTAGAAAGAAGAGATATACCAGAGGGTCTCTTATGTTTTTTTAACAGATCCGCATGTTAGCCGCTTCTTCCTCTTATTAAGTACGTTGTCCTAGGTCCCTGCAAGTACGTGATCTAGGTACTTGCTTCACTATTTCATTTCATTGGCCAAGAAAACCAATAAGTATCCCGTCTCCTAGTCAATCTAGGAGAATAGGCTAGGGAATCCACCTTTCTTTGTTAGACGAGTCCTGCTGCAAGTAAGTGCTGCTCTTTCCCTTAGAGATCCAACCGCTTGAATCTCTTTGTCTTTGACAGACGACCACCCCTTGAAGGAGACTCTTTCTGCTAAAGGGGACGCTCCACCTGTCAAAGGATCTCAGACCACAGCTTACTTAATGTATTTTATTACAGAGGTAGGTCTGTCTCTTTTAACTCACTCACAGATTAATGAGATGCATAAAACCAGTGGCACAGGAGAATAAATATACCTGACTTATACCTAGTGTTTAAATAGGATCTATCATTACTTCCTAGGAGACTTTTCCTACCTATGGTATGCCAGCCGCAGCATAAAAACCTAAAACACGTGGGTGGTGTGGTGCTTCAAAAAGCGCTCTGGCTCTTCTTAGTTTGCTTTTCATACTTCACTGTCTGATCGTCCTTAGTGATCAATTCAGCCTCTTAATTTGCTTTTCTTGAAACTCGTAAATAGTGTCTATTTTGGCATTTCATTTTTGTCGGAAATAGTTTCTTTATTAAACAGTGGAACCCGCCCACAAATTCTATCTACTCGGAAATGCGATTCCAAGTTCCAGGAAATTCTACTAACAATGAGTAAGTAAATGAACTCCAATACGATTCTTTTTGAGGTGCTACTGCGATTCTTTCTTTGTGAGATGCTACACGCACCTATAGTAGGAGATGCTAGAAAGAAGAGTGCTGCTGCAAATAAATCTTTTTTAGGAGAGATTTCCAATGGCATTAGTGCAAAGAAATCTATCCTCATTATACGAAACGATGCGTAAATCCATGCAAATTAGTGCACTACTCACTTGAAAGTGGGGAAATTCTCTAACCCCCAGCCAGTAGATGAACTCACTGTAGATTCTATCTATTAAAGTAAATACTATCTATTCTCTAGAAATCCTTACCAACTCCCTTTTTCACTCGTAACATTAGTAGTTACTCGCTGGGTCAAGCGTTCAAGTGGGCATTGATAAGGTTACCATCATATAGATCTTTCCAATATATAGATAGATTCTGTTTCTTTCCGCACTCTTTCTTGGCTGGCCCTTCCTTACCTTAATGCAGTAAGTAAGATAAGAAGCTGCGCTTAATCATTCGGCGTATAAGCAAGCGAGCAAGACCTATATATATCGGTATGGATATAAGCTGATATCCTCTGCTCATAAACAAGTTGATTCGCTCGAAAATGGTGACGAGGGCCTTAGACGGATATTAGCCCCGGGAAGTTATCTAAATACCTACCTAAATTAGGGCATTCCTTTTAGTTAGTGACAAAGCGAGCGTATCCGTTTTATATAGTATAGAATAAACCGGTATATAGTATAGATGAACTCCCCCCCAAGTATTTTATCGGTTGACCACTTCTCCGTCTCTGGTTCTATATACTAAAGGAATAAGGCATGGGTGTGGGACGGGAAGGCTAACACAAGACAAGAAAGACACACCCGCAGCTAGGAAGGCTAACACAAGACAAGAAAGAACGTAGGGGATGTATGGGTTAATGAAAGCCGATCGAAGCATTTCGTTCGTTATATCTGATCGAACCTCTCTTTACAAGGCGGGCCCCGTCGTTGCAGCTCGCATAAATGACATAGTGACTTATCGGGTGCTACACTTGACTCACTTGAAAAACCAGTCCATAAGAATGCTCGGGGAAGCATTGATCCAGGGCTTGCACTAAGATCTCTATTTGCCAGCGTAAATAAACCTTTCTTTTGTTGCTGCTTTACGCCAGTATGGGATTTGCATTGTGTCAGCACTTTATTCTTTGGCCATGGTGCTTATGTAGTAAACGGAGGAGGATATTGACCTACAAAGAAAGAACTTATCTTTACCTACAAAAAAAGAACTTATCTCTGTAATTGAAGTAGTACGTTAATGTGCTCATTCTCAATTTCCATTGTCAATGTGGTAAACCTTTTATTGATAGTCAGTCGTTCTATTCGGAATGGGCTACACCTGTTATTGATAGTCCTTCTATTCGGATATAGTCGTTCTATTCGGAAACTACGTACGTAAAGAGCTACTACCGCACCGGAAAGCCTTACTATAAGGTAAGTCCGCATTATACACTATCTATAAGGGGAGTAAGCATTATATATACACTATAGGCAAAGTAAGCATTATACATACACTAAGTAGTTCAACTTACAAGTACCGTCTAGGGTAAAGCGTAAGCAGTAGAAAGAATTGGAACGGACCAATAACCCCAGAACAAATAGTATCTGATAAACATTGCCCTCTGTGGTTTCTTCATCTCCTACTACGACTCGTGAGCATCGAAATGTGTTCGCTATTAACTGAAACACATGGAATTTCTTGACCCAGTGAGTAACTACTAATGTTGCGAACGAAAAGCCTTTTTGATGCATACAATTGAAAGTCAAAAAAGCGCTTTTGGAGAAGCTGATTTGAACATCAGTGTTTGATCTTGTTTCCCGAGTGGCGCGCAAGGATTTATTATCTTGTTATCTTGGGTATTGTTTGTTGGAAAAGCAGGCTTCATATTAGTAAACTAGTAGATTTTGATTCGTAAACTGGGAAGTTGTTTGGACCAAGTTCTTTATTTATTTGAAAGGAACTAAATTCGGCACTGGGGCCCAGAAAAAAAGAATTGGTACATTTTTTTATTCCGCCATAGCGGAAACACACTACGGAGAATACAAATAGAGCCTGGTGGAGCAGATTTATGAATCAATACCGCCCATAGATGGTCATGAAGGCACAAATACAAGGATGATAGAGGAATGAAAGAAAGCACTTTTGCCATTAAATTCAACACACACTCTATATGATATTTTGCATTGAGAAAAAGAAGAGACCAAATAAGTGGTGAGCACCGGAAAGGATCATTGCCTTTGTGAAAGGTTGTCTTGTATAGAAGGGATAGGCGTACTATAAAAAGGAGTAAGTGATTGTTGTGATTATGTTACCCACTCTTCCATGAAAGAGCAATTCTTCCTCAAAGAATGTCATTTGATTTGCTTTTCTTTTACACTTCGTGGAGCAGGACTGAACGAGACTGACTTAGGTTTATGCGAAGGCGTTGACTGTTTCCTTGCTCTAGCTGCTTCCAAACCAAAGGAATGTCATACCGTAGATAGATGATAGGTGAAGCAGAAAGGAACAGCTGCCTAATCCTGTTTTTGAATCACGGAGACTTCACAACACACATAACATTCCTGCCCATATGGATCACTGGGCTGGTAAGGTATTCTAGTGAGAGTTCGTTGGTTATCCGCTTTTCTGGTAAGGAGCCACAACCTACACTCTATACAGTACAGGCAGTAGAAAGCAGTCTAATCAGTCATTTCTGGTTAAATAAAGTTGGTTTCCAGTGAGTAAGCAATCAAACTCCAGCGAGTGCGTTAGCGCAACTAGAAAGGCTAGCTCAATCCGTTGCTTGTTCCATTTTCACCTTTTTTACCAATTTCGATAGTGGGAAAATATCGTAGAGTGATTGTCAAAGATCACACACGACGGTGCCGCGTAATAGAAAGAAAGCTGACTTCTTTGAAATACCACCGGAAGAAAGGCTATGTTCGTGCTCAAGCAGCTACTACTCGATCATAAACATATGTCTTCTTTTCCACCGGTATAATAAAATAGCTAGAAATGGGTTATGATAAGATATCTATCTGTCTTTTCTGGTATTTCTGGTTTCTAGATTGAAACCTTCCGAGAAGAAAGCCGTACTCCGCTTGAAAGTGGATAAAGAAGTTCAGGCTAGTGACATCAGCTATCGGCTATTGGCCTCTTCGCTTCTCCTAAATCGGGTTTATCCCTTTCCAAGCCTTCCTAAGCTATAGCTATATACTTTATAACAGAAGGGCGGAGCGACAGCCGATACTTGTACCAGATCGGTCAGGCTTGGTGTGATATTAGTATGGGTTTAGGAAATATTAGTATGGAGTAACTATCCAAGTCGTAAGGGCAAGAAGCGACTTACTATCTATCTTAGTAGTAAAGTAATGGAATTGACCGGTTTACTAAATAGGTGCGTGCACTCGCTTCGCGCCTTATCCCACCTCCTCCTTAGTAGCAAGAGAATGGTGAAATCACATCTAAAAGTTCGATGGGTTACGCCAGACCATAATAAGAGATGGAGACCCGGTGTTCAGCGGTGTTCACAAGTCAGTTTTTAAGGGTACTCTTTTTTTTTTATTTATAAGTTAGGCAGCTGCTGCTCCTCACTTATCCGATCGAATTTATGGTTTAGATGAAATATAGGTGCATGCTATTGGTTATTGTCTTGACTCCACTCTACTTATTGTAGGAAATATCAGGCGATGAACAAGGACTGTCGAGATAAGGAAGATGCATATCGGTTTCGGAAAGTGCAGATGCCTTCAAACCACTAGGCGCGGAGCGTTGAAGTTACCTATTGCCAACTCGATTTTAGTTTGGTTATTTGATAATTGGAAACCCGAACCTCTGCCTATAGGAATACCTATACCCTCCTCTAACATATAAGATAAAGGGAGAGGTCAGATCACATAACGAATAGAATTGACTCGCTGCGCGCCTTTTACTTAGGTAGATTGGTTGGTTTTGCCTATTATCGTAAATAGTGTCAGGCAGATACGAATGGGGTAGTAGGGCTGGGGGCAATAACTTCAACTCCAACAATTTCCAGCTCAGCAAGAGATTGGCATGCTGACAACGAGGTTGTAATCGTGCATTTAAAGGTTATAAAGATGTAGTTTTCGTAAGAGCAACCAAGAAAACCATATAGGAAAAGAAAGGAACATGCTAATTTTGATATTTAATGTGAGAGGGGAATACCCGGCAGCCCCTCCATCCAACACTAAAGCAGAAAGGCAGTACCCAGGAGACTCATCCAATGTTTTCTTATCCTGGGACAACTGCTATTTACTTACTCCTCAAATATTGTCAGTAGCCGAAACGAAAGAATAGAGTTCAGTAAATAGTCTCGTCTTTCGGTTTGGGAATGCGAACCTGCCTTACTTAATAATTACTGGCTTGCTTCGCTACGCGCCTTTCTTTCGGTTTCAATGGAAAAAGGGTTTGCTATCAGAATCACACGGGATGGGATTCTAAGATCACTACGAGCCCTATTTATTAGAGTAAAGGGCTTCCCTCGCTTTAGCTTCTGCTCTGTAATCCATTCTCAGCTTTTCTTTATTTCTTCTTATTAACTATTCTGGCGGGCTTAGCTAAGATAAGACAGAAAGGTAGTAGAACATTACCCTATCTAGCCTCTTGACTGACTCAGCTCAAAAGAAGAAGAACTCCACTTGGCTATAATATTAAGGCTTTCGGCTTGGCCTTCCTAAAAGTGGCTCTGCTGCAAAGAAGTGATGATATACTTGGCATTTTCTTCTTGATTTAGATGCCCTAGTCCAAGCCTATCCCCGTTCATGGCTTTCCTAGAAAATAGGAATTCTCGCCCAAACACTCTTTTGGTGGAAGATAGGGAAATGTGATGCGTCTTCAGAAGGTGCAGAAAGAGCTGTGCAGCTAGCGCGTTGTCAGGTTAGGAAGGCAAGAAGCGTTGCCAAGATGGAAGGATTTGGTATCCTTTTAGTTGAGTTCGGTTGCTACTAGGTGTCGAACTAGGCAGGGAAACTTGATTGGGATCCGCGCTGACTAGCAAAAAAAGTATGGTTGTCTTCCCGATTGGCTCCACAAGCCTACACGCTACAACATAAAAGGTTGCTTCTTTGAAGGTCTACTTTGAAACATTCCCCGGTCAAGTGGATACATTAGTGGAAGGGCGAAGTAGCTAAACCTTTGATTCGGGATGGGAATATATCAAGGTTTCCCTTCGTGCGGATTTCCGGAAAGAAGCAAAAACTATTTGCTAAAAGTAAAAGAAAGCTGTTACGAGAGACGCTCGTTCAAGCTCTGAGAATACAGATCAAAGGCCCTATCCCTTGCTTCAACTGTTTGGATTCGACGTCTCCTCCGTGATATAGAAGTTGCTCTTGACTCTCCTTCTCTCTACCTAAAACTTTCTCTAACCAAATACAAACGAGTACCATACAAGAAAAATGCAAATAAATTATAAGCATTCTACTACCCATAGTGAACTCGATGACATTCATTCAACGATCTTGACTTAAATGAATACGATTGAAAGGAATCACGCTCCTGGTTTGCATTTTTCTCCGATTCATGCCCTATTACTTTGGCCGGTGGTCCTGTCCTTATCTCCTTATAGTATCCCTTTTCTTTTTAGAAATCTCTGCCTTCTATGGCTTTCTTGCCTGGAGGTCAGGGAAGAAGTAACCATGTATGCGTGTGCTACCAACGGCAGTTCTCCAGGTTTGAATACAGAAGTTAGACTGAAAACAAGTCCGGAATTTGCTTTGAAAACTAACTGAGAGATAAAATATTGTGACAAGGCCAGAGCCCCTCTCCTTTTCTCCTGCTTTTCATCACAATATGTTTGCTTGTCTGAACCGTCTCAAGTGCTTTTTTCCACCACGATCAAGGTCTAATCGTAAAGACAAAGGCCTACCAGACCATAGGAAAGGGGTTCGCATCTTTTGATCTTTCGGCTTGGTTTGGGCAAAGAGGCCGAAGGAATCATATCTTTCTTGGGGGCTGCTTGTGTAGCTAACCACTGAACTACTCTATATAGTATGAGACCCTTCCATCATCATCGCCATTCTCCAAAGAATGTTCATTTATTTGTGAAAACGCATCTCAACGCAAAGAGCCCACACCTTGTTCCGACTCTAGAAGCTCATCCATCCAAGGGAAGAGACTTGAGCCCGGCTAGCCAGTCCCTGCATAGAACAAAATAGAAGGAGTGAGAGATTCCGTTGGCATTCTATTCATTCTTTTATAAACTCAGCAGTCAAGTATGAAATACCACCCTATCTATGCAATCCGCTTCGTAGCCTAGAACGGTATATCAACAAAAGTCTTATCACTCCACTCTTTCCATGGGTTTTCTGTTTCCAAGTGTACGGAATTGGTTGGTGAAAAAAGTTGCTTTTGGTCAACGTCTTGGGTGTCCCTGTGTGTGTTTTTTCATTGGTAATAAGCAATGCTCTTAACAAGTCCTCTTTCCCGGGAATTAAGCCTAGTCAATTCAGGTCTATTCTTTCATTTCCGTTTGGACAGTGTGTAATTTTCATCTTTCTAGTCAGTATTTTGAGAAGTACTTAATAGTAAGTAATTAAAGGGGAATTTCCGCTTATAGTTATATATGAGGTGTAGGCTCCACCTTATCTTTCGAGCTTTACGGAGGTAAAGTATTGAGATTCGAATGGGTATGTTCGCTCGATTCAACTATTCGGCAGGTTCTTATATAATCACTTCTTCATTCATTAGAAATATGAAAATACATATTAGTTGACTCCAGTTGCTTATCATTCTTTAAGACTTTGTATTATTGCTTATCCAGACTACTTTGATTGATTGATTGGCAGAACGATCCAAAACAATGCCTTCCCCCTTTGATTGCTTCCGGCTGCACAGACGATCTACATCTATTCTTTTTGGTGAACGAAATGCTGCCGTAACTAGCTCCCTTGCTTTTGTCGGCTTTATTCTCTCAGTTATAAGGAAGAAAGTAAGTATAGGTGCTGCTCCTTTCTTATTAAAGAAATCTAAGTGCTACTATGCAGAATTCTATTGAGCAAAGATGTTTTTCTTTCCAGATTTTGGTGTGCGCGTGGCTATTATAATGAAATTCAGATCCTCCCTCTCATTCCTTTTCGGCAATTCAATCTCAATTATTAGCTTTTCCATCCTGCCTTGCTTTCTTTGCCTTTCCCCTGTTCCTCCCTAAGCACTTATTATACTATCTTACCTGAGTGCCTTCGTTCTTAAACTCAAACTAGTGCCCAGGTTAGTAGGTCGGACTAGTTCCTAAGCCAGCTAGCTAATATTATTCCGCTAGCTTCCCTTGCTTCTTTCTTTCCCAACCAATTTGGATATCTTTCCTAGCCGAGTATATAATTCATTTTCATAAAGAAAGGGAAGCTTGATCAGTGAAAAAACTCAACGAATATCCATTTCTGACTCACTGACTTGATTGAGCGAGCAGTTAGGGATGGAAGTTCTCTACCCGAATTGCCCTTACGAATATCTGGCGGATTGAGCTGTAAGAGGAATTTTGGTTGTTGCTGGTTTTTTTCCAAGGCATGAAGTTAGGGATCGAGACCGAGTTTACCTTTGCTTCGCACCTGGCTTAGTCAACAAGGAACCAGTGATAGGTAAAGTAAAGTCTATCGTTTATACGATAAAGCTCGCATGTGTTGTTAGCTTCATCCTGATTGCAACTGATTCAACACCTTTGGTTCGAGAAAGCAATCCGCATAGTGGAAGAGGCAGTAGTAGGTATGAACACGTGCAGGAACATTCGTACTTGGTTAAGCAAGCAAATAAGTTGGAAGTGCAATTGCCAGTAGTAAAAAAGAGAAATTCTGAGATCCTGGTCAGTATCCAACTGGTACATTACAAGTCTGGTAAGCCAGTACATACTACAGCTAGTACCAGACGAGTTTCGTTCTTCCACTTTCCTTAATATCCTCGAAATGAAGAAAGCAAAGAATCGGTACATCTATTTTTCCAAGTAGTGTTAATTGCTGCTTTTCCCACAATCGATTTGCTGATCAAATCTATAGAATGGAAGCCACTGCAGATGATTGAAACGAGTGCCCTAGCGCTTTCTCTGCTATCTCTAATAAAAAGAAACTAGCATATTGCACCAACCTCTTCGCTGCGCCCCAAGCTACCGAAATGCCCAAAAATACACTATTTACGAGTTTATGCCCCACCAACAGAGAAAAAGAACGCTCAAATGAGCAACTTTCATATTAAAGTGCAAAATATCCTACCGAACAAAGAAAGCACGATATCTCATTTCAAACATATGTCATCTATCTATATATGCCAACCAAAAATGGAAATAGCATCGCAAAGCATACCACAACAAAATGAGGTACATTCTTCCCCTGCTCATCATCAGTACACACACCAGCAAGATCAGCTCTTTTCTGGGTAAGAACAATGAGATTGTCACTGATTAAGCGCTCCGGTTTATCCTCTTTTAGGGTAGCCTTTGCTTGCAAAGCCTCTTCAAGCAACTCTTGCTTCTTCTTCTTTTCCCTTCGTTCTCGTACTTGAACTGGAAGACAGAAAGCGAGAGTTGGGAAGATTTCAGCGCCTACAGCTATTGTGAACCGGTTCCATTGAATCAGAAGGAAAATCGAAACTTGCCATTTTAGTTGTACGAGCCAGTCAAAGCCAGCTAGCCTAGCAATTTCAGTGCTGCTTGAGAGGGAATAGAGGGATGGACAAGGTTCTGGATAGAAAGACCTCGTCACCAACCCTGATCTGATCGGCACCAGTATATGCCTAGTGTCTCGTGGATAGTAAGCTTGTTGAGATAGGGAGATTCTGGGTTTTCCCAGAGTCGAGAAAGCTGCTGTCAGGGGAGGGGGTGGCATAGAGAGGTAAAGATATGTGAAAAGAGAAACATCAAGCAAGAGTGGTAGTAAGCGTATATATGTTCCATATGTTTGACGCAAGTGGAGCAGTTCAGGGTCTAGCTCAAGGAAGTGTAAATAGTTTTACAACAATATGCTTACGTGTTTGAGGAGTACACTACTACCCGACCAACCAATGCCTCTAATCTCAACTCAAAGCCAGTTAATGAACATAAAGATCTAGCTCTTTTTAGAAAATAAAGAAAGAGAAAATCGTGTAAGAGCTGCGGAAACCGGGTGTGATCCAGCCCTAAACTAGTCCCTTTCACCCGCCTGCCTTACTTGTCAAGGATGGAAGTAGGCCTTTCTTTGTGTGTTGACGACAGACAGTTAAACAAGCAAACAGTGAAGAAGAAGTACCCAATTTCTGTTAGTGAGGCTTGGATGAGGAGCTCCCTATTTTCTGCCTAACAAAAGATCTAAGGGCGGGCGGAAGTGCGAGAGGAATCAATAGCTCAAGTCTTCTAATGCGAGTAGTCCGACGCAAGATCCTGAATCTTTTTCCTTTGCAACTATATTTGAGAAAAAGCAAGCACCAGTTCATTTTCTGCTGTTTAACGAGAAGTAAACTGAGCCTTTCTTTGGACTTCGGAGTATAAATAGGTCACTATAGATAGAAAGATGCGTCTCCATTGGGCAGCTATATCCGGTCTTTACATCCTACGCCTTCCCATCAATCAATACCAATGGATCTTTCCTATGAAATAGTAAAGGATCTTAACCCTTCAGTGATGACTGCGCTCGCTGATATGCAAAGATGACCAGAAAGATCCACCAATGACATAATGAGTTGAGTTAGGGAAATTCCACTTAAGAAAGGTGCTTCCACAAGCGCATACAAAGTACCTTTTTCTACATCAGCAACTATTGAGCTTGGGCCAAGCTGTCTGTTTCCACAAGAGTCTCCGTTTCCTCCGCGGGATAAGCTCTTCGTTGTGAAAGGGCCCACTCCGCGTTGGTGATTCAAGAAAATATTACTAGCCGTAGCTCCCTTCTGCTCGATACCCTCACCCGAGCTTTATTCTCTTCAGACGAGTCGGTTTTCAATTCCAGTGATTCGCCATGAGAAGGGCAAGTCGGATTTTCATAAAGAAACTTCGCTTTAGTGCCCGGTGGGGGTGTCCGTGCTCTATCTTTATCGGAAAAGGAGCCACTGTTAGTTAACCAATCGTTCTAGTTTGTTGGAAAGCGTAGGTCCTCATATCGAAGCTAGCTCGTAATATGCGAGAAAGTGAACCAAGCGAACGGCCTATAGATCTATAGACGTGAGCCAGCTTTAGGTAAGAGTGAGCCGACGGGTAGTTGGTGATTTCCTTAAACCTATGTAGTGAGTCGTGTAGGTGGCGTGTTGCAATTAGCTAGAATATTACCACCTTCTGGTCTACTTTTACCTGGCTCTACTAGCTAACCTCTCTACTCGCCTAGCCTTAAGGCATAGAGTTCTGATCCCGATCGACTAGAAAAAGTATGTCACCCGCTTCTTCTTAGTTCTCATACCCAGTTAAATGATGTTGGAGTTTTCCGGGGAATGCTTGAAATAAGCTCTTCTGTCTCTTGGCGACTCGGAACGAATGCTTGAATCAGCTTCTGTCGTTAGAACGAGAATAGCTCAAGTGGAATCTCTTTCTTTTGGGAGGGTTCCGGAATTGATAGAGTCAAGTCATATATGGATTCAAATCACCAAATCGTTATCTTATCTTTGTCTAGAGTAAGTTGGTGTTCATTTGACTATGGTAGAGAATCTACAATCATTAGCTCTGGTTCACAGGCAAGTAGTGAGGGGATTTCTTTGACTGTTAACGGGTATTGCCAGGAGTTAGAAAAGAATAAGCGGTACAAGCAGGCGATTGCCTAGTCGGCACGCAGGAGCAATAAATGAACATAGAGTATATGGATTGAAGGGCGGAGGATAGGTCCTAGGTTGCAAGTCAGCTGCTCACTCTCTCTTTCTTCGAATTCGATGTCTTAAGCAGCATGTAGCAAAGATCGATTTGAGATTCAATGTTGGGCCCCGATCCTGCTCTAGGCTTGGTATGCGGATAGTTCTATCATCCATATAGGAATTCAAAGAAAAAAGAGTCTTGTCAAGAAAGCGAGAGACTCTTCTTCTATAGAATATGGGCCGATGTAGAGAAAGATTAGCTCAACTGTTAGCTCATTCATTGTCATGTCAGCTTTCAATCAGCTTAGGTCTCGAGCTAAAGGATCTGCCCTTGTCGTCGGCCCAGGAGCACCATTCCCATGTACTTCCCCATTCCTTCTCGCATTGGGCGTGGATACAGAGCCTTATCCGGTTCACCACCCTATTACTTCTACTTTTCCTAAAGCGGTAACACCGTTCTCAAACTAGATTGATAGCCATAAATACCCGGTGGCATATCTCGAAAATGAAAAGAAGAATGCTCGCCCGCCGATGATGCTTCTATGCTTCTATACTGATGATGCTGATTGCGGATCATGGGAATAGTAGGAATTGTATGACATCCAGAGAGCTGAAACCGCCTATTTTCCGAAGACTAAACTCTTCTTGAAAGAGAAGGACTGAAAAGCTTAACTATTCTCTGATTTGAGAAATCGTTGAAAGAAGTCCCATTTAGCCTTTACCCGAAACACAGATCGATCTAGCTTAGCGCATTGAGTATGTGAAAATGAATTCCCTTCGTAAGCAGCATTAGATTACTTACGAATACTTTTTAATATTACATTCTTTTTTCTTTCTTCAACGTCATCATCAACAGGCGTACTATGGTCGCCCTGGAGTTGCAGCTTTTAAGCTCTTCTTTGACCATGTAGAAAACTTCTGCGACGCTCCGTTTCTATGCCCTTGTGTCAGCCCCCCTCCCCAGCTTTTCTCATTGGTAGGTCCGGGACCCATGTCTATACGTGGCAGTTCGAACATATACTAGACCAGCTACGCAATCCCCATCTGGTGTCAACGGAAAGGGCTAGACAATTCTCTTGAATTGTTGAAGAACCTTGGAAATATGAACAAAAAGGAGGGATCCATGTATTTGGCAAAGTTCGTTTCCGTTCTCATATCGTAATCTCTCAGAACGCTTTGTTTTACAAACTCCTCTATTCTCATCACCAGGAAGCACGCATAAACCCCGTTAGGAGAGCAGAAGTGCCAGATCTCTCTCTCAGCTCAGCAGCGCCAAGAGCTTTTATCGGTTTACTTAACTTATAGCTATTATTCCAGCTTATCGGTAAAATGCTCACACAAAAGGCAAACACTCGTAAAGATAGTCTTTCACTACAGTGACGTAGGCGCGCAATTGTCAATGACGTACTTTACCGGTATCCCGAAGCAAACACATCCTATTCCTTTCCCTAGCCTCTTCCAAAACCTTAGATTCCTTATCGGATTTACCGCTTTTGAGGTTGGACGCTTTCTTCATATCATAGGCTTTCCCATACAAGAAAAGAAGCCTCTCGCAAAACACGAGCTCTCACGCTGGGAGAAAGAGACATAGAAAGTGATCGGGAGTAGGTTTTCACTCTATACATTAGTAGTTACTCGGCAAGGAAAGCTATTTACTTACTTCAACGCACCTATTAGTAACGGAAGATGATGCTTATATAATTAAGCAGAAGGCCGCTAAGGCTTACTTTATAGCCAGCACTCGGTCACCGTTTCTTTACTCTGTTCTATATTCCCTATTATGTGAAACAAGCCATTACCCTGTTTGTTCTTAAGCTGGCACTGTGCTAGAAGGGAAAGAGCTACTGCATGGCTCATAAGCATGATCGGGTGGTGAGTAGGGATTGTAGAAGCTTAGCGCCCTTGGTATTGAAATGTATTGGCATAGCTGAAAAAGGAGTGTTCTGCATCCGCAAGGAAAGGGGGTTGGCTCGCTCTCAAGTGAGGAGAGTGATAATAAAGAATAGGCTGAGGAGAAGAAGAGTGCTTTATCGAATAAGAAAGAGTAGGAAGGAAAAGAAGAGTGCTTCATCTCATAATCAAGAATAGGAAAGATAAGAATGGATTATAGGCTAGCAACAGCTAACGGAAGTAGTTGTTTACTCGGTATGCACCTTTCTTTAGGCCTGTGAGTAACGTAGCCATGTTACGAAGAACAAAGAATAAAGAAGAAAATTCAGTTAATAGAAAATTCCCCTATATTTCATATTGCCTCATTCCTACTCTTTAGAAGATAAGAATTCCTCAAAGCCAAAGCTTGGATAGCTATCATATCATCTCAATGGCGCCCACCCCTCTGCTAAAATCGTGACAGCTCCTTGTTGTCAGAAGGTCAGTCAGGTAGTGACTGAAAGGGTAGGCTCATGGTCTATGGCTGGCCTGTCCCGCGGGGACTTTGATTCATGGTAAAGTGCTTCCCTTAAATGCCTAATTCATGGTCCAGTACTTTGCTGACCTGACTAGCTATGTGCCAGTGCATCTGGTAAATGCCTAACTTTTGGTACTTGCTGCACGAATTGTAGTGAAATTAGATGGGACTCACTATGGATTATGGTCTCAGGTCCTTTAAATGCACATTATAGCAAAGGGTATATAAACGGCGATCTTCCCCTTACCACATATAATAGAAGAAAGTTCAGTATTGATACAAATATTGCCAATTCTCCTTGCAATCTTTCTTTGAAAATCACATCGCAACAAATAGGTATTTATTACTTTTAGTTTCTCGCTGAACTCCACTGGACACCGACCTCCTAAAACCGACCTCTCTGCTAATTCGAACCGGGGCTGACTGCCGCTTGGTACTAGACTTCTTCCTGCCATACTCTTTCAATACCCAGCGAGTGATTTCACGAGCCAAGCGGACCTCTTAAGTGTTGAAAACTTGACTAGTTTCTTCGAGAATGGAAGCTTCTGCCCCAGCTCTGCTCCTACTAAGGAAGTTTCTGACCCTGCTTTAGATGATAGAGGATTTGACAAAGAGACCTCTTCCTGCCATACTGATCGACTATTCTCATGAAATGCCAGTGAGTTTGTAGTATAGATTGGAGCTGGTGAAAAGACCAAAGCTTCTGACCCGGGAGTATTCCCTACCAACTTTTGAAATACTTAATATCGGTCGAAGAGTCCATCCCAGCTAAAACACTTCCTGAAACTTCACTCTTTCAAAAAAAGTTTCTTCGAAGGTCTGTTCTTCAATCGGACCAGTACCTGGGCTTACCAAAGAGTGCATTCCCTAGACCAGTGGACCTGCTTACCCTATCATTTGATCAGGGCGCTTCTGTCCGGAATCAGAGACCTTAGCTTACTGCCGCTTGCCTTCTGGTGTTTTCCAACTGACTGAATGAAAACCCTTACCAACTGCAAAAAATCCTTCCTAAACTTCAACGTCACACTCTGATTTCTTTTCTCTGAGCAGGCAATCCTGTGTGTGACCAATAAAGAAACCTTCGCCCTTTATTGAACAGCCGCCGAGGAGTAGACATCCATGAGCTTAAGTAGACAAGGAGCGAAGCTACAAAGCGGTTGAAATCCATATTCGAATGGACGATTGGTTCGAATCCAAATTGTGATTGAATTTACGTATTGCAATATATTATGTCAACACCAACAAATGTCCTTCCAGTAAGCAAAATTGACTGTCGACGAACGAAAGGAAGAAGACTCACTAAACTAGCGCATTATGTGAATAAGAAAGACTCTACAGTTCATTTTTGAAATATAAATGCTTTTTTTCTCTCTTTCTTCAAAATATCTCCAAATTCTCTATTTTCTTACGGAAGTATCACAACGTTCTAATTTTCCCACCGATAGCCATTCTACTCTTTACTTTTCTCCCTTCCCTACCTACGCATACTCTTTCCAAATATGATATACAAGCTATTTACTACTTAGGTAATGAGCCATTATGACATTAGTTAATCTTACCCGCTTTTTATCCTACTTATTATTCCTTCGGTTAGTTACAGCTTATGTTGTCCTAGAATATTGAATCTTTTAGGTTCTTATCTTACTTGAAGAACTTTTTCAAGGATTAGTTCTTATCTGAATTGTAGTTCTTATTCTACATTTCAAGTGGTATCAGAGCCTTCGTTCATGGCACCAGATAAGAACAAGCAATACACGGATGAGCAGATCCGGATCTTGAAGGAAGAGTTGGAGATAAATCTAGCAACCAGATTAGATGAAAACCGGGAACAACTCTCAGCAGATCTTCACCAAGCTCCGCCCAGCGAGTAACTACTAACGTTACGAGCAAAAGTCGGAATTGAGGCCAGAATAAACTACAAGCAGGATTCAACAGAGAAGAGGTTAGACGAGATAAGTGATCAAATGAAGATGATAACAGAAGCATTGTGTAGAATGGAGAAGGGTAAAGGTGCAGAAACAGGTACCTGTGGTACAAGTGGTACAAGTGGAGTTAGAGTAATACCAGTCCAGCCTGCGGTAGTAAATCACCCAGCGAGTACCAACACGGGAGTTTGTTTTGTACCAGTGGAGAGACCTCCACCAACACCACCTATTGGTTGAACCAATCTAAATCCTAATAGTGAAGCTGACTATCCTTAAAACCACCATTACCAAGCCAATACTCATTACCTACAGCCTCCAGCTACACATAATTACCAAAATTTCCAAACATATGCCCCTTCTCAAGATCTTATCCCAAACATGCCCTTGCCACAACCATTTTTCCCCAACCCACCAAGAAACATGAACTCTCAAAATAAGAGAAAGCCTTATAATCAGCAACAACTAGTTCCTACACCTAAGCTAGAATTCCCTTCATTTTCGGGAACAAATCCTAGGGGCTGGATACATAAATGTGAAAGAGACTTTCGGATTTTGAATGTTCAAGAGGAATTCAAAGTACAATTGGCCACAATGCATATGCATGGTTACGCAGAAAATTGGTCAGATGGAGCAGTAACAGATGACATGAATTGGGCTGAATTTGTGCATGAAGTGCTGGACGGATTTCAAAACAAACTGATGGGATAGTTGGAGAATTTCATAAACTAAAACAATGGGCTGATGTGGAAGCATACAGATGCAAGTTTGAGGAGTTGAGATTGTTGATGTTAAGGGCGAATCCTACTCATGATGAAGCATATTTCAAGGAAAGTTCTTTGAGTGGTCTAAAGGAAGAATTGAGAATTCAAGTGTTAGGCTTCTTTGTTCTACACATTAGTAGTTACTCACTGGGTTGAAAACATTACTGAACGAGCAGAAATAGCAAATCGAGTAGTTGCTTATGTGTAAAGTATTTCCTTATGTGTCAAAAGTTGCTGGTTCTACTGCAAGGGATGAGAGCATGGGAATGTCGCGGGGGGCGGTACCAGAGGTGGTTAAGAGTGCCTCTTCCCGAGAAGTCTCTCTAGTTGTTTGGTCCCCAGGTAGTTAGATACTTTTAGTCGAACTCAGTAATCTAATTTCTTGCTTGAGCATTTCCACGAAAATTTCTTGGGGTCAAAAGTAGCATATCGGAATGAAACTGCTTCTGAATCTGAGTAGAGATTCGAACTCCTGGATTGGCAGCTTGAAGCGTAGTAGGCCCATACAGTTTTCTTCTATCTAACCTTTAGAACGGGAACTGGAAATGATATAGTTAGCTATAGTAGCTTTTGATTCATGCAATTAGCGAAAGTCGCTCTCTTTGATTTAATACTATCTCGAGTAGATGTAGGAATTTTCAGTGATATTTGACTCCGCTTATGCCGCATCTTATCAAAAACCTTGAATCGACTCGGATTGCTTGGAAGCATTTTTGTCTATCGGACAGGATGCAAGCCGTGCAACTTCGTTTATAAGGAAAATTCTATCTGGATTTGCGGGTATTGTTCCTCCACGGTAGAATGCTGAAGCAACCTGCTGCGCCCTCGTTTCTCTTTATTACTGAGGACAATGCCGTTTGGATATCGATAGATGCACTATGTTGTGTCTTCCCGTAGACTCAAGGCAGATACACCTTTTTTGACCAGTGTTTCCTACCGGCGGAGCTTGCTAGAAAGGGGTTACTTGTTCATTTTTCTATATGTGATGTCATTTATTTAGTTGTTCATTTTCTCATATTTTCTCATCGACCAGCTGAGTCATCTTCTCATAATAATAAAGAGCCTTTCCCACGCAAACACACAAACACGGAGGGATAGCTCTAAAGCCTATAAACCAACCCTACAGGGATCCATCTGTAGCTACCTGGACTCTATTGCCTTGAGTTGTATAGCGTCATTGGCTTCCAATTTCTTGCTTTTGGTAGGAGGACACCGGGAAGACCTGACAACGTAGTCAACCTAAACTCCAACCAAACAAGGGAACAAGCCATCTATCTACACTAATATATTATTGTATGTAATGCCTGAACTCAATTCAAGATTATTTTCCGAGGTAGCGCCCTGATTTCTATATATGAAAATCGTTACTTTATATGACTCACTTCCATGCCTAGTGGCTTCCTATTGTTGTTGATACAGGTTAAAGAAAATGTTACTCGCGATATGCTTAACACATCTGTCTAATGTTACTAGCGGCTTAACACATAAGTCTGTAGAGCTGCGGATGCTCAGGGCTTTGCTTTGCTGGTCTCGTAGGTTATCGGTTTGAGTTGATGCATAGATATGTGGGGCAGTCCATTAAAGCTTAGAAGCTGCGTTCATACGGGTAAGAGAATCCAGATAAGGAATCATGTTGGGCTAAATCAAGTGCAATTCTATATCACATAATATGGAGACTCGATCAACGAGTTATTTCATTAGATCGGCGAACTCGAAATGATATCGCAAAAGACAAGATTGTTTAATATTCAAATATGCAGGAAGGAAAAAGAACAGCTTCGACAGTTGTTTTCTTTCTACCCCAAAATTCTTCCTATAGCCGTCTGATCCGACCAAATCGAAAAGTTCTAGCCGGAGCTTCAGCCATTCAAGTCGCATCCCTTGTAGTAGTAAGCGGACTCAAAGCACGCTATAAGTTTATGAGTGCAGTAAGTAAGCCAGGTGAGTAACGTAGAACGGTCAGATTACGAGTCAGCTTTTCCTATCTCTCAGTAGCTCAACTAGAAGAAGGAATCCCTGATATAAGAATCGAAGCGAAGGAATCAAACTACTCTAGTGCGGTAGAGGGATTTCTTCTTTCGAAAGCTCATTTGTAAGTAGAAGAGTTCAAATTCATGCTCTGCATGAGCAAACACACTTCTCGGGATTGATGTCGTCTCAGTCTACTTTTTATCTTAACTCACTCAAAGCTTCTTTGTTCGTAACATTAGTAGTTACTCACTGGGATACGATATTGGAATTTATTATTATGCACTGGATTCGGCTTTTAGTATACCAGTAGTAGCCAGTGTCCCCAGAGCTTCACATAGTTGTCTAAAGTGGGCTCTTGCTTCACCAAAAGGAGAGCCTTAGATAAAAACTCGAGTATACCCTTCCTTGTCGTAGAACTTTTCCGGTATGAGCGAGCAGTTGTGAGTCGAATAGGCCTTTACGGTTATGAAGAAGGCAGCGTTTATGGGACTTACGGTAAAAAATAGTAAAAGGACGAGTCTGAGCTGTACGACTTATGCTAGGTGAGGTGGGCCGAAATGCAAAGCCCCGTAGCAGGTAGGGAAGTCTAACATGAAAACTAGGTAGGCTCTGAGCGAGCCACTTAAAGTCAGTATTGTGCTAGGTATAGGGCTGATGAGCCGATAGCAGGACTGGGTACGATGATGGGCGAGATTTTATTCCTGTTAAAATGAAAATGCAGCAAGTTTTTCTTTCATGCTTGGATCAACAACAAGATGATCCCAACAAGCACTAGTGCACTACGGATTGTGCGGTTCACAATCTCTCATGAAGCCATGAACAATCTGTTGCGAGGCAACCAGCTGGATTCAGTGGTATGGATCATTGTTCTAACTATTGACTTTTTTTAGTTGTAGTAAAGCGCATCCTCATTTATGTAACATTGATATGTATTGCAGATTTGTTATATGCTAGCATACATGATTCATTCGCTAAAAAGGAGCACGAAGTTCAATTGGGTAGTTTAGGTTTCATTCAAGACCTCTCCAGTGCTTCCACGATGCACAACGTCTATTATAGATATAGATTCTTTTTTGAATTGTCTTTCCACTTTATGCACAATGTTCATCCAAGCATTTCTACCTGGGGGAATCCCCAAATACTTAATAGGCAAAGAGCCCAGTGTCAAACCAAGCACTCTAGCCATATAATCTCCTTCCTCTTGGCTGATATTAAGAGAGAGAAAAAAACATACTTTTCAAAATTGATCTTGAGCTCTGACACCAGTTCAAATCCTATCAGTGTCTATCTTAAAGCCTAAACCATTCTCCTTAAAGAAGATAATAGTATAATCATAATAATGTAAATGCAAAACCCCTTAACTTAATAGGTGTTCCTTTTATTTCACCAAGTAAAGCTCTTCGCATGGCAATACCGATGGTATCATCCTGACCGGATAGAATGAAACTCCCATAATTAAACACAACCTATCTATTCTTGATTCAACACACTTCCACTGTATTGTTCGAGTCGATCCTGCCTCATTATTTTATTGCTTCTACACCAGTATTTCTCTCCTTTCTGCTTCTTCTTTCGTTGACCGCACGCAGGCAGCACCTATTGCCGAAAGCTCATACCTCTTAGGATCCGTTCATAGACAGAGTGCAATGGAGTGGTATGTAGGCTGGCTGAGGTTGTTTTGGTACGTACTTTTGAACTAGGTCTATTATGGATTGAGTAAGCGGCTGCTACAAAGCAAACAAGTGAACCCTCCTTCTTCGTACTCTTCTTTATGAGTTTCAGTCTGTCTTGCTGATAAAGAGAATCTCAAGAGGTAATGAAAACTACGTAACCGAATACCCAATTGCTAATCTTATTCGCTGGCTTTTATTGTTCCTCTTGGCTTGCAATCTGATTCCGTACAACAAACCTTATAAGTAGAAGGAAATCTTGTAGCTAACTCTTATTCTTATATTCTAGTTGCATTCTTACTGCCATGCTAATACCATGGGCCTAAGCAATTAAGGAATCTGGCCTGAGAACTAGCTTCCTAACTGTCAATCTTGTTTGCTAATAGTGGGTATACGACAGAGAGGGCTAATTAAAGTATCGACGCGAGCCCAGCCTCAAACTATTTCTATGAATCCCGGTGCCCTACTTTCATTCTTCCTATCGAAACTTCTACTGCTTAGTCAAACTCCTAATACGGAGAAGAAGAATCACTTCTTTTAGTCTTTTTTAAGCGCCTCTTAAAGCTGGTAACTGCTAACTCGAATTCTAGCTAAAGGGAAACGACTTGCTTGTTTGGAATCCGCAATTCACTACTTTGAACTTCAGCAAATATAATGTACTGTGGCATGAAAATATAATAGTATTGAAACGAAAAAGCAAGGATGATACGCCGAGTCAGTTCTTACTTTTATATCTTCCTTGCTAGAGCCCAATACTCTTGAGTAGAGGCATAATACTCTGTCAACGAGCTAGCAATCTTGTTACTTGGTTGCATTTTGACTCGAGCATGGTACGAAACCAGAAGCTTACTACTATTCTTATCAGTGAAAGAGGGAAGTCGGGACACTGCAAGCCTAAGACTCTAGAAACGAAAGATAAGCTTACGGCTCGCTATCTGCAAACACGAATTCAAACTTCAAGGCAACGAGCGAAGCGCCTTCCTTTGAACTGCCAATTCTTCCTTGTAAGCCTCCTATTCTTATAAGCTGCAGTCTGATATCCGGCTTTCAACTCTTATGTCGGGCCTACAATCTCATAAGTGAGCTCTCGGATACCTTGCTTTGAAGCTAATAGCTGACCTTAACAACTGTACTTGCGGCTTGCTTAAAGGAGTGAAACTACAAGTCAATCGTGAAAGCCCCACTATAGAAACTGCTGGTACCGAGTCTGCTTTCTATCTGTTAACTTCAATTCTTATAGCAGAGTTGCTTATATCTTGTTTGATTCTTAGTACTTCCAGAGATACGATGGATCGGTCGGGAAGATCGAATACTTTCATTCTGACTTCTGGCCTTTAATCTGATAAGTAGAGTTACAAGTATGTAAACGAAAGCTACACTTGAGAAGATCAGAAACGAGACTTTATAACTTCACTTTGAGTCTGATAGTTGAGCTGGTAAAACAGGTAATGCCGATTACAAATCTTCGCATTGAAAATCTTATTTCGTACAACATATCACCAATCCAATCTGGTAGCAGGCTTTCTGACTTATAGCTGATACGAGAAATGCTAAAGCCCATACGACAAGTCAATCTTAACAACTGCTACGATAAGCTTATAGCAAGAAATCAATCCCATAACTGGCTTACTAAAAGGCACGAACCTAAAGCTCTTATTTCAATTCTGCCTTGGGCTACTAAATCTTACAAACAACAGATAGAATACGAGGCCCCAACTATTAAGGTATCGAACCTTAACGACACTTACGGCTTTCGTTCAGGCTATAAACAACAACTCGAATAAGAAGATTGATCCACTATTATGATAAGCAAAAGAATGACAGGAACGAGCCTGCGAGTTGTAGTATCAAGAAACTGAAAGACGAGAACCTTCGGCCTAAAAAGACGTCACAATAAAGCAATTAAGCGATCTAAGGTGCGCAGCAAAGAAGCTAAAATCCAATAAACAAGTGACAGATGCAGGGAAGGGGCAAGGCAATCCTGATTCAACGCATTCATCTTAAGTTCGTTCTCAACGTTCAATCCCGTCTTATCTGCTTAGCCGCCTAGCGGAGTTGCCTGTGTGAGGCATCAAAATTGCCTTCCCAGCGAGTGGAAGAATGGAGCGAGAAGAACGCTTTCTTAGAATTGAGTTGTTTTATACCCAAGTGAATTGAAGCATTCCGGAACGTCGATCTATCAATCTTCCATGCGTGGATGGAGAAGCGGTGCTACGTTGTGGTCTAACTCTAATCCCTGGGCTGGGAACGCTTTCCTATAAGGCCCTTCTTCGGAATCCATGACCGGTGAAAAGACATACTGGCCTTTGAGTACGGCCCCTTGAAACATTTCCCCCTTCCTTGTTCTTTTAACAGGAAGGAAGTTCAAAGCTGCCTCTTTAGCTGCAGTGGCCACATTCCTCTTGGCCGCGCAAGGGCTAGTTGGCTGGTTAGGTCTATTGCTTTTTTAGTGTATCCGTTCATCCCCTGCCCCTTTTGCTTTGGCTGTAGGCGAGGGGGCTGGTGAGTTTGCAGCTTATTGCTCGCTCTAGCTTTGCTCCTTCTGCCGCTTACTTGGCTTCCACTCGCTCCTGGTTGGACTTATTAGTGACTTTGTCCTCTTTCGAGAACTCCTTTCTTTGTAACAAAGTACTCTTTTGGGCTCGCTGCTTTCGATAAGCCAATGGAATAACGAGTAGGTTTCGAAGCTAAAATAGGGGAGGTTGAGAGAGGTAGTTCACCATGGACCTGTGACCCGCAGAGACCGGAGCGGACGAAAGGGAAGCTTTCTGGCAGGCTTTCAAAGGCAAGGAAGCATGAAAAGAGCACATAAAGCAGCACCTTGAGAAAATAGAATTTGCCGCCGAATGAACAAACACTCAACCATAGCAGAAAAGGCACCACCGCCACAATGTGCATTGCCTCCTTATGGAAGAAGTCACTCGAGCTGGCGTATGGATTACCTATAAGCAGGTGTCGGACTTGGAATAGTTTTATTGGCACAACCTGAACCGTCTCATAGGCATAATAGTAGGGCACTCAACCATAAATATTCCGATTTGCTTTTATGATTGCTCTACCCCGCACTTTAGATGTTAACAACGCACGGCCACGGATATATCAACTGAATCTGTGTGTAAAGCAATAAAACGTATGCTTTCACCCTCTATTCGCAGCTATGATTCTTTGCTTCAAGGCAGGATAAGCGGGAAAGTACCTTCTTTCTTGGCTTTGGCTCTGCTACTAACACTGACAAAAGGCTCAAAACCATAACCTTTCTCATACATATAGGTACCCTTCATATACAAGTTTTACAGTGAAGAGCAAACTTCAATTTCAAGTCAAACTACACATGTAGAGCAAGCTTAAGGATTGGCACTGAAAATACTGCTACTAGTTCTTTTTGAAAGAGATTACCAGTCGTCTCATTTCCATTTCTTGTTGACTCAGCTCTTTATAAGCGTGTCAGCGGCCGGAAGAAAGCATGAAATTCAGTTACTCTCATATTCGGAACCAGGTTCTTTCATTCTACTTCTCTCTCAAAGGAGATGCTCTTTTGTTCTTTAGTGCATAGTTCTCTACTCTTTTGTTATTTCATTTGTTGAATTCCAATGCTTGAAGTAGTTGAGAAGGCAATAATGACTTCTTTATGGTTTTCTGAAAGCTTAGGCAAAGTTGCTACTTAACAAACTGTTTTTTCTATCTAGAATAGTTTCTGAGTCAAGTGTATGCCTTTTCTACAATTCCTGTTTCCTCAGAAAGTATGGCTGAGGTCAGTCTCAACTAGGTCATACAGCTCCCTACCAGGCATAGGTATTTCTTCTTACTAGGACAAGCAGGTCAGAGTTCATTTAGTTGGTTAGAAGAGTATAGCACTTGGGAGCGAACTGAGTTTTTGATGGAAAAGAGTAGGACAAAAGCGAAGTGCTAAAGTTCCTTGAGTCCTGTATGTATTAAGAAATGCAAGTATAGCTTAGCTCTTTTCGTGCTACTTTGAACTCGTAGAGCGTAACAGACGATACACTACTAATAGAATGTTGCGAGCTCTTTTGGATGTACTTTACCCCCTCTTGAGATCTTAACTCGTTAATACAACAATGAATTTGTTCTCTAATGATTTTTTCTATTCAGTATATCTCAATGAATATGTGAATGCAGCAGGTGTTCTTTATGTTCCAAGCCGCCTGTTTGAATACCCTTGGCATGAGTTCGGAAGCATTACAGAGGAACTCCGAGAATCTATGAGCAATACCCTGATGTCTTCTATATTGTATAGAATTCTATTGCAATGAACATTGAAGGAAGACCTACATTTCAAAAATCTTTGTAAATCCTAGAAACCTAATATATTCTATATTTGGGGGAATGATGCTATTCCACATTTCTCTTTTCTGGAATACCTATTTGTACAAACACTCTTTGATGTCTTCCTGGAACATAACTACACACCAGCTCCAGGAGAAGGAAATATATCCGAATCAATTAGTGCTGACCAGTTACTAGTCTATTTGATCACTTAGTTCGGCCAATGAGCCCAACTACACATTCACTCGCTAGAATACTTCCTTCCAACAATGGGAAGTTGATCCTCACACAAGAGGAGATACATTTGATATAAAAGTTACTCCTTGTGTGACAGATCTAGTAGGTGGTTACTTGCCCGCAGCAAGAGCATCGCTCTTCCATCGTTATAGGTTGCTGCTTACATCTAAAGATTACGATTACTTCTATGCCACTTTCCATAGCTTGCAATCATACGATGAGTTGTGTTATTTTTTGACAGGTATGCAATGTATTCCTTTTGGTAAACAGTAAGATGCTCGCTTTTATTGAGGAGAGTTCTTATCATTTAGAAGAGGTTGGTCTACTAGCGCCTGCATTCCGTGCTTCAGTTCAGTCATCTTTGGTGAGGAAGGAGCTTACCAGTAGGAGTAGGAACTCAGAAATAAGTCCTTTCACTCTAATAGGAACTGCTAGTTGGGGCTTGAGATAGGAATTGTGCTCAGCTCCTACCAACATGCAACTAAGATAATAGCACGCTACTTTTTGTCCCTATTCATTGTGCAGCAGGGCGAGTAGTAAAGGAAAATACTCTCTGTCTCTCTTAAGTCGTACGCTTTGCCTTTAATGGCGAGTTACTCAGTAGGGCGGAGTCCCGCCCGCAGTCTCCCACAGGCTGAGGCCATCCTTATGACTTTCGCCCGAAGCGGACCCAGCGAGTAACTACTAATGTATAGAGCCAAAAGAGTGATCACCAAGGTTCTCGATTTCGATGGTAAACAGGGAGGGAGGAAACTCGTCCTAGGGACACAGGCGGAACTGGCCTTTCGCCCTAAGAGTTAAGAAAGAAATCGGCAAGTGAAGAGAAGGCTTCCAGTACGAAGGGGCGTGCTTGCTGGGAGGGAGCCCCTTTTCTTTGGTAAGCGCGGCCGAGGCGCTTAGTACACTTCTACCCGCCTATAAACAATAGGCGGTGTAGGGGTGGGGCAAGAGAGTGGGTGTGGGTTCTTGCCATCGAAAGTAAGACATAAGAGTGAAAGCCCCATATAAGAAAGCGTGAATTGACTCGTAGTTTCGATAGGGGCTGTCGTTATCTCTATCGGCTATAAGAATTCAAGTAAGGAGTGTTGCGCTTGCTCCGTTGCCTGCCGCCTAAGCTTGTTTGTTACGAACAGAGCGAGTTACTCACTGGAACCGAGTAAGCAGATCGATAAGTAGAAGGAAATCTTGTAGCTGGCTAAGAAACTACTACTGCTTGGTAATACCCTTGATACGACTACAAGAATCCCGGCTTTCAAGCTAAAAGCTTGCCTTGAAAACGGATAGCTGCAATGTTCTTGGTCAAACTACTTATACGAATACCTCAATCACGGCATAGCAATCCGCTTTCTATGTTTTCTTCTTATACCCGCCTCGAGCTTATCTCTCGTACAACTCAAACTAGGGAAAAGGCTGAACTTCTACAAGATTTATAGCGGGCCTTAAAGCTTCTGACTTTGTCACTTCCTGATTACTGTCTTTGAACTGAAACTAAGATAGCCGACTTGCGATCTTATTTCCTACTTGAAACCCGCCCGGATGGATACGACCAACCTCACTTGCAAACTTCGTACTACAATTAATAGTAAGGAACCGAGGCTTGAAACCAGTCCTGCTAACTACAATTCTTATAAGCCAGCCCGGTAAATGAAAGATCTGCTTTCAAATCTGATAACTAGAAGTAAGTAAGAATTTCCCACTTTAATTAAAGCGTAGTAAACGAGAAGCTCATTATGGCTTTGACTCTTGGCATAAAATCTGACTTCTTCTTTGTATTCTGATAAGTGACTTGTAATCTTACAGCTAGCTTTTGTTCTTCCTTTCACTCCTAATATTATAGGAGCAAGCAAAGGCAGAATTAAGGTATCTAAGCGACAACTCCAATTCTTAAGCCTAAGCCTATTATTAATACAATAGAAACGGCAACCTTCTAACTTACTTCATTTCTTATAGCTGACTTTGTCAAACCATTGAAACAACATCACGACTACAAGATTTATAGCCGGCTTTCAAGCTGATAACTAGCTTTTTTTGTTCTTGCTAATAGGAGTGAAATGACATATTAATTCCCTACTTTCAACCTTCCTCACATTCTTATTACTTGTTTGCATTCTGACAGCAGGCCTACAAATCTTATTTCAATCTTAACTTCTTATTTGAGCTCTTATGTGACAGCCTAATACCTGGGATACTAAAACCAATCTTTCGTTCTGATATCTTCCTTGCTAATAGACAGCTTGGCTTGGTAATGCGACTACTTCTATCGTGTTTTGAATCTTAGAAACCGTGATACGACTTGCTGGCTAATACTACTTCGGAAAGAACAACCCGATTGAAACTACAGCTACTGCCTAATACCATGGAAAAGAGAGAGCAATCTTGTCCACTTACAATCGGATTTCCTACTTGTAACCTTCTAATCGACCTACTAAAACAGAAGATACGAAAAAGCGAGTATGAGTAGAAAAGCAACATCCCGACTTTCTAACTCAATACACTACTGGTATTCTGAGAAGCGAAAGCGAGAATTAACAACTGAGTAGGCTTGGTAAACAAGAAGCTAACGACAAATCTTCTAATCGAGTTGTATTCTTCTATCTTATTTGCATTCTGTCTTGAGCTCCTAATACTAAGGAACCTACTGCCTCACTGGAAAGCTTATATCTGACTTTTCATCTTCTAGTTGTCGCCGCTTCAACTTTGTTTTTTGCATTATCCTTTCATCACTTGGTACGCAACTGCAGGCTCTTTACCAGCATACGGGCAAAGTTGGACCTACTCTTGCATTTTGCATTCTTTCTCTTGCATGCTGCACGACTACTAACGAGAGAGTCTGGAAAGCCAAACCTCTTAGCTTATTCTAAAGTCCAGCGAAGAAAGTTCTACAAGTTATACATTACGAAAGAGAGAGTAACTATGGCAGGAGCTAATCTGAAGAGAAGAGCAGCTTTTAACGAAACTTCCTACTCCCAAATGCTTGTGAAGGTGTGAGCCTACTTATTGAACTATTCCGTTGTTTGCAACACCGCTGCGCGCCTTACTACTAACTCGTCTCTCTCACCTTGGTACCCTTATTTTATGAATTCGATTTCAGAACACATATAAGAGAGTTTATTCACTTTGGCTGTTCTTTCGGTGGGTTTAGAATGAGAAGCTTGATCCTCCATCCCTCCTGCTCGATCCCTGGCTTGACAAAGTCTCGTTATTGAAAACAAGTTCGTTAACACAACAAGTGATTACTTTCCTACGGGCATTTTGGCTATCTTTCTCTTCCAACGGTCTGCTTTACCATTCGATTCTTCCAGCGATTTACCTGTGAGTCACAGGTAGACCCTCTCGCCCTCCCACCTTTTCGGCCTCATCCATGATGGCATTAAAATCTCCTAAAACAAATACCACCCCTTCTGAAATAATTATTTTCTTGATTTCATTCCAAATCGCACTACTACTTCTTTCCGGGAAGCTATGGGCACCTCAAAATGAATTCTTAGACGACATTAGTGGAAGTGAACATTCGTAGCATTCATTGTCACCGAGAATTGAAAAACGAAGCCTGAAAGACAAAATAGTGGGATTTGCTATAGACTCTGAGGGCACAGACAGGCTGCTGGTACTGCTAACTAAAGTCCAACTTCCGGATTACCCGCGCACTTCAACTTCAACTGGCTTTCTAGCTTACTTCCTTAAGTCAGATAACTAAGAGGAGAAGATGGCAAAGAAGATGCTTTTGTTTTTCTCTTTCCTCTCTGGTTGGCCCATTTCTACTGGATAGCTTGTACTAGCCTAAAGGACTGCTAGATTGGAACTCCGGAAAGAAAATTCTATGCGCAGACGTTGATAGAAGCTTGGATTTTGAAAGGATTCCCTCCTATGAGAATGGAAGCTCCATTCGCGCACTAAAAATAGCGAATTTTGCGAACCTAAAAAAGAAAATGCAGCAGTGAGCGTACCCCAAACCTCCCCCCCTTTTTAGCCAACATTATCAACTCCATTTTGCACTTTGAATTGGTCAAAGCCAAAAAGATGATGAATATTTGGAGATAAGAAAGATAGGCGGACGACTTTCCCATAAGGTCGTATGTTTACGTGAGCAGTAAGCAGCGGATCTCCCCCTTTTTTGGGGGGAAAGCTAGTGGCCCTTCCCTTTTGGCGTCTTCATTCTGTCGACGGGACGAAAAAGCCTTCTTCGTTCGGTTGGTCAAGGTGCTTTTCGTTTACCAGCGCGTAGGTAGTCAAAGTTCCTATGACCGAGTCTTTCTGGCCCCTGTGAACATATTTTCTTAATGTATTAAAGAGGGCCTCTCTAACCGGTGAAAAAAAGTGGTAGGTTTCCACTAACGGCTATTCCTGGCTCGGCTCCGATAACGCAATTCCGGGAGGAGTCGGTAGTAGGGCACTGGATCCCTTCGGACCTGGAGAAGGTGTGAGGCTGGGTCAGGGTTTGGTGAACCAACAGGCCGCTCCTCTAGTTGAAGTCTCGGGCCCTTTTTCGTTGCCTAGGTTACACCTTCGGAATACCCCAGACGGGGATTTCGCTCTACTCCCCCCAATCTGCACTTTACGCCACGCCGACTCTCCGTCGTGGAATTAGACCAAGGGGAATCTCCATAGGACCCCTTCTCCCGTATCTTCTCTTTCACACTAGGAGATCGAGACACAGCCTCAGGACTATGGGGAAAGTAGACCGATTGCCCTAGATATCAAACTACATAGAGGGTATGCAAAAGTCTCTAAAGAAGTTTTTTCAACAGGATCGGTAGTAGTCCAGTCGCACCCGAACAATAATATTCCAGAGGAAAATGCACCTAAGATCAAATATTTTAAGCCGGCTTCCGTGGAAAATTCAGACTTTCTTTTTGATGCTGCGATCACATAAAAACATAAACTTTGAAGCTCAATAGCTAAATACATGGCAATTAAATCATAAGCCGAGATCATTAAGAGCATACTGCAAGTAGAAAGTAGAATTAATACAATGAATTCAAAAGCATCAAACCTCTCTTTTTTGAAAAAATCGAAACACATTGAAATGGTACCAGCCGTACTTAATAATAGAAGGATTTGGCAGAAATACGTAAAATTGTCCCTCCTCAAAAAATTATTCCAGAATAAATGGGCAATAGTTAGGAGAGGTGCGCCAGTGGCGAGAAGAAGCAAGGTTATTAGATACCGAAGGAAAGCCCGGCCAGAACCACACGTGCAAGTTTCCCTGCATGTGGCTCGTCCATGATAACTTCTGCGGATTTGCGTGAACTATTGGACTTATTTATAAGGGGAATGCTCCTTCCAGCATGAGCGCACTTTGTTTTTAGAACTGGTTAGGAAGGGGCGCCACTATCCCAGCCCGGATCCAGTCAGGCGTAGCTTGAAGTAGGAGTGTTGCGGGAGTCGGGTAAGGAAAGTCGCCTCGGAGAGGAAGCCCCAAACCTACCAGGGCCCATTGAGCGCAGCTAAGCGTTTATGCACCAGACCCAGATAAAGAAAAGGAGGTCAGCTCTATTCGGTTCGGAGCATTGATTTACCATAACAAATAGGCTCACTCGATCTCTCAATTGCCTATCCTGTGTTCGAGAGGGTCCCCCACTCACTCGGCTGCACCTCGAGGTGCATTTAGTTCTATCACTGATACTCGGGATATTCCCCACTTCATTAGCCTTTCGTTCATCCATTCAGCCCACTCGTCCAGGCGCGGCGGCGCCCTTTCGCATTATCATCTACCGCCCTTTATTTCCTCCCTTCCCTTCACGCATTAAGATCGTCGTATGTATGTTTGACTTCGGTTGCCGGTGCAATAGAATAGGTAGGAGTACATTATGGCAGGATCAGTCACCTGGGCAAACCTACCCTCCTCCAAGAAGAATTGTGCTATGCCCTCCCGATATCCCTATAGAGCAAAGGAGCTGCCTGGTGATCCCTAGGTTACAGCGCGTCCGGTCGTGAACTCCCCGCTAGCTGCCGCCGTTTCTAGGACCGACCGACGCCCCATCCGCACAAGTAGTACCTACGTCTAGTGTCGGTCGCACATTCATAATAGCGTTCGGACTCATGTGCCTTCCAGAACCTGGGGAGTTCCCTTGCTCCTGCTGCGTACGATTAGCCAGCCTTGCGGCGGCAAAGGGATGAGGACGCCCCCCATGCTAAGGTTCCCTGCGGTCTGGCCGCATTAGGTTAGGGAGATGGGCGATCATAGCTCCTCCGCATCCCAAGCGCGCTGCCCCCCTAGGCGCGCAACACTAAGTAATCCAAGCCAACCCACATTACTGACTAACGGTGGATAATCATCTTTCTTAGAGGTACTAAATACAACTCCATGAATGAGCAAAATGAAGGTTGCGTTAATGATAAAGATCTCTGGGAACACCGCTAAAAAAAGATTGAACATGTGGGAGGAGAGATAACGAATTCTGCTTTCATTTTCCCCGTCTTCCAAATCACAGAGTTACTTACGGAATGTCAAATCTTTCTCTACGCCGGCCAGGCCAGGCCTAACATCAAATTGAAGGAGCCTCACCTCTCCCCAGCGTTGGAAGGAGCGAGCTTAGAAGTCAATGGCGCTTACTTGATTGACCTGGGCCGCGCAGGCGGCTCAAATCTCTATTAATCATCAATGAAGAAAGCGTAAGTACGCTTACCTCGCCAAAAGGATTTTCCTCATTGTGTAGATCAGACATGAAAGAAATCAGCCTGAAAAAAAGTTCTCCTTCTGGTATACCTTCAATGTGGTCTTCTAAAAAAAGAAGGGGGCTGCTTCCCAACTATTTGCATAAGGGGACAGCTGCATGATGTCTGCAATGAGAGACTCGGAAATGAGGCTATTAAAAGGCGTTCTTGGATCTCGTCTTTATTTTATTTCCAAACTAGAACTCTCGAAGAATTACGAATTGAGAGCTTGGCGGGCGTGGTCTATACTAATTGAACCATCTAAATGCTCCCCGACCAAGCTCTCGTACTCCCCCGGGTTGAGTTGAGGGGGCAGGCAGCCCATCCATGACTGAGTTGGGCTTCCAGACTTCGGATCCGCGAAAAGAGTTCACTTTCGAAGTGCGCGTTTAGCACACGATAATTTCTTAAGTAAGCAATCCACCGCAAAGGGTTTATTTCATCGAGTCGGTCGGTCCAGCTTGAGCTGTACCTTGTTTAGTCCTTGTTCACTGAGGATTCGGAAATATGGCAAATCCAATCAAAACACTTTGTCATTCTTGAGCGAGTGAACTAGGGCGCACGCGCCTTCTCGAGCTTCTATTTCTTCCGTTAAGGAAGATTCGAGAAAAGATAGAATAAGAAGACGTGTTTCAAGAACGAAAAAAATACAGGTGAATAAGAGGAAGTTAGCAAAGTTAGACAAGATGGGAATGAGCATAGAAACATGTATGGATGTACCAGATCGGCTAATGCTCCCAGGTTGATGCAATGTATTCCACCAGTTGACTGAAAACTTTATTATTGGTATATCGATCAGTCCAACACAGATTAAAATAGAAGCCAGTTCGACAGAAAGCTTTTGAAAACACAATGCACCCAGGTAAATAAAAAACAAGATTAATACAGAAGTTAAACGAGCATCCCACACCCAAAAGGTACCCCACATAGGCTTTCCCCAAAACACCCCAGTCACTAAGGTAAAAAACGTAAAAAAAGCACCAATTTCTGTACCGGTTCCGGAAGATCGAAGAAAAAGGGGATGTTTTGTTAATAGGAACAAGAAACTGTTTATAGCCGTTGCAATATAAATAACTATACTCATCCAAGCCACAGGAACATGTACATACAGAATACGAGAATTTCCACCTTGTTGAAAATCTGGTGGTGCTACCCAAAGACTGAAATAAATAGCCATCGCTGTTAAGAACAACCAAGATCCAATGAGAATTTGCGCGTAGCTTTTTGTCTTTGACATAAAAAAAGAAGGTTGTAATAACGAAAAAGACATTGGAGAATTTTTTCTTACTTTCACCGCCACTCAGAACCGCGTGATTTTTGCATTCCAAAATGCAGTTCTGAAAGACCCCTACCCCCCTTTGCCCTATCACTAATGGGGATTGCTCCCTCCCGAATCACAGTACCCTTTGCCCGCCCTATCACTAATTACCATAAAGATGGTATACCCGCTGGGTTGGCCAGGAACTTCAGAAATTCCTGAAAGAGCGCTGAACTGTGTTGATAGTCCAGCAATTGCCCCAGAAGGACCACCAACTCATCCGGTAGGGATGGGCGCAACTTATAGATATCCATAATCGGGAGAGAGTCATGCATAATCCGAAGCTTTTCCCAGACAACGTTATAGGCCGCGGTTTGCCAGTCCAAGCGATCATACTTGAAGGCTTGTTTGACTAAAGGGCCCTGGGCATCGGCGAGGCGTATTAACTCCTGAATTACGGGGATCTGCTTCTCGTGGACTGCTGCGCACAAAGCAGCCTCATCAAGTTGCTTCAGGTAGAAATCTTGGCTGATTTGCGCCGCACGCCCCATGTTTTCCAGAAAGCTTTCGGGTTTGGTAATGCAGGGGACCCCTTCATCTACCAGGCCCTGCAGCCTATTCGATATGTCCGTTTCTCGAAAAAAGTCCCTCGTTACGAGCTGGTGTGGCATCTCTCTTTCCTATGTCTTTCCCCCCCCCTTTGCCCTATCACTATTCAGGTTCTCTCTCTGGAACAAGAGGAATCCCGTCGTCGTCAAAAGTTTCCGAGTGGAGTAAAAGAACTTGGAATCGTCGATCTCTTCCTCCAAGATGGAGATTAATCGGTCTTGGTACTCTATAGAATTCTGAATAATGCGGCAACATGCCTAGTGAACCAAACAAAAGAATAAACACACTATTTACGAAAAAAATCAATGAAAAAAAACACACTATTTACGAGTTTAGAAGAAAAGCAGAAACTCCAATTCGGCATTGGCTTTCTCAAATTCTTCCAGATTGGATGAAACACGACATTATCAGTCGACTACCTATCTCTTCAGATAGTGATATGGGGAGTCGGGAGTACAATGCATTTTTCCCCCAATTCCCTCGCAAAAACGTAAAACGCTGCATGTCACATGCATATGCCTTCAATGTGAAGACAGGCCGGCCGACCATGTCATGGTAGATGAAGAAGATGGCTGATCAACCAATCAATATCATAGATAGATAAGACCGGGCGGGCAAATAGCTAGCTCCGCGAAAAAAAGAGCTGCGCTTTTCCAAAAAGATGCGGACAGGTGAAATCTCACTAAATGCTTAACACAGGCCGGGTCTTCACCGAAACGCGCCTTCCTTTTTCAATCTGATGAAACTCACTTTCGGCTCTTCTTCTAGAAAGGTAAGATGAGGCCTATCTATCCACACTGTTTCGGCAAGTGCTAATGCCATAGAGCGGTATTCCGCCTTTGAGCTTTACCTATTCAGTACGCCCTTTTCGCTTTGAACTTCAAAATTGGCAAAAGCTAAGGTCGTCCCGCGCCAATGACAAAAAACGAAACTACACTATATATGAGTTTGGGGGGGTACCAGCTCAAAAGCAGTGGCCATGATCTTCTCTCTCGGCTGGAAATTGCAGTCATGAAGGCTTATCCCTTCTGAAACTACTACTTCGAATACAACACCTATTCTTGATCTATCCCTGGCATAAACTCATCTCTTGCCCAGCTACTCTATCATGCTCGCTTCGACCTCACCGTCACATATTAATCAAACGTTTAAGCACATGTTCATTCAACAGTGCCGAAGCCTATCTATCCATATACAGGTGATGACATCAAAATTGATCATATTTCTCGACTGATCAAAGTCTGATTAAGGCAGCGGAAGCCATCTTCCTTCTTCATGCACTCACTAAGTAGAATGGCAGCTGAATTGCTTGGCCTTACTTCAAGATCAAAGGACTGAAAAATATACTTGACTACTTTGACTACTAGAGCGCCGTACTGAACTTCTTGACGATTGATTGCCGCATTCTCAAAATAAGGATTCGAGATATTTCTTTGATACTTCACTCAACTTGAAACACTTCTATCTTCTGAAGCGGTTGGATCGGGTACTGGTATCTACTTCTTGGTCTCAGCTCTTCCCTACGGCATACGTGAATCACCTATTGATACTTTACAGTGATCACTGCCCGATATTGCTTCGAATCTTAGGCCAGCCTACGGGAATCAAACAATTGAGAATCGAACATTGGTGGTTATCAGTGCCAAATTGGCACACTTTGTGTGCACAAGCATGGCAGAGTCAGACAGTGGGGAGATGGCAAGATAAATACAACAAGTTGGTCAGAGCCGTTAAGGAATGGAAGAGTCGACATCCTTCTTTGCAAAACCAACTGAAACAGACCGAAGACCAACTACAACAATTACAAACCCGGCACCCATACCAACAGAATCACAACATAGAAATTGAGCTCGTTCACAAGCATGAACAGATCCAATCTCAAGTGGAAATACTGTGGTAGCAGTGATCAAGAATTAGGTGGGCCCAACTGGGAGATAGGAACACTAGATTCTTCCAAACGGCGGCCACAATCCGGCGGAGAACAAACTACATTTCAGCGATACAGAATCATGCAGGAGTCTGGGTCAGTGGGGAAATAGAGGAACATTTTCTCATAGGAGAGCGAGCAGCATCTCTGTTGTTTGTGCATTTTTGAATAGATTGAATAGAATTTCAGAGAATAGATCGATTTAGCATCGGGCTTTATCATAGAGATTCGAGTAGAGGATTGAAGAGAGTATAGATTCCCTGGTCTTACTTCTACCTTTTCCGAGGAGTCAGTACCTGCACCAGTGAAAGCAGGCTGAACAAGAGAAAGAAAGCGCACGTTGACTGAGTGAATTTACTTGCTTTTATGAGCTCATTTCCTGTTGGCTAATCTTAATTTACTTACTTCAGTGTAGAGAATTAGACTGCTTCCTACCAAGATTGTCTGGGGCGGCTTGCAAAACTAGTAAGTAGTTCACCTCATCTTATTGTTAGGGAAACACCTACCTCATCACTTACAAGACATGAATGGTGCGCTCACCCGGTCTGAGTCGGCCAGGTCATAGCGAAAGGCTCTCATTGGTGTGCAAGAGAATGGGGACACAAAGAGTTTTTTGTGTCAGAGAAAATCAAGAGTGTTTTGAAGAGGGAGATAGAAGCTGCTGCTCCTTTGAGGAGTCAAAACCCAACATATGAGATTAAAAGGAGGGGCAGAAAGGTCAAAAGCCGGGAAGAAGCAACATCGACAACACAATAAGAAAACAAATCTCCTTGAAGCTTTTTTGTTCGTAACATTAGTAGTTACTCACTGGGAAAAGAAATCTCGTGAGAGAATTTTAGGCACCGGGGTTGTGAAGGACCTCTTCAATGGATGCTAAGGTTGGGCCGTGGACAGGAGCTCAGAAGCCTCCCTTTTGGCAAGTGAAAGCATATCGGCCGAGGGGTTACTGACAGATAGCTGCAAAATATGCACCCAACCACTTACTTATGGGGCTGGCTGTAATTTAATTCGCGGGAGGAATTCTTCTAAGCACCAGTGCATACTTCTTCAGAGAATTTGTAGCATTAGAAATGCCAGTCAGCTATTATACAAAATCCTTATCCAAATCAGCACACTGCGACTGACTTTGTGGGCGCAGGAACAACTGATAGTGGGACCCACCCCCGACACAAGAACAGCCGAGGTCAGACTAAGATCCTCTGCATTATTTACCAACTGGGGTGTGCCAGTAGGGATGGACTCCTTTCTCAAGGAATCAAGGACTTGTGCATGGAGGTCAACCCACGAGGCTAACTCCTGGGCTTTTTATGTTGCCACAGATTTGTCCTGCGCCAACTCACCAGTCCGAAGTTCAAAGGAAGCACGAGAATTTTGATGTTCACTTGTCCAACCAGGAGTTCAAGCATTCGGAGAGGGAGGCTGGTTTCAAGCAGCTTACGACACATTATATATGGTTTTTCCATGGTCTCAAAGGGGCGCAGCGACAGCGAAGAGCGAGATAATTTATGCGGGAAAGGCACATGAATGGAGACAAAAGGTGATGCAAGCCATAGTCAAATTCCCAAGTAGGCTCTACTGGTGGTAAGAAATAGTACCAAGCACGGAAGGAAAGGAAACACTCAATATAGAATAAGTATCAGTTTCAATTGGGCAGGAAAGTAGGTTCGTTACCATTCTATCTACGATAGAGTTCATGCTTGAAGCGAGCTGTTAAGGAGTTTTACAAGCAAAATACAGCAGTACTTTCTTCCTAACCATAATCTTGTTCCCTTAGCAAGCAAGTAAAAGACATCATCTCTCCTCCAGGCCAGCTCTTTGACAGCCATTTCTTTGTCACGCTTCGACGCATCCAGAATTCAACCCTCTTCCCTACCTCTCTATAGGATCTTGTACACCGCTGCGCGCCAGGAAAATACTGATAGGGACGTAGCTCAGTTTCAAATGAAGATGGAAAGGCTAGGCTTGAAAAGAGCGGGTCTGTGGGCTTTCGCGTGGTGTCTTTCGATATATTAAGTAAGTGTTTTTCCGGAGAAGTTATGGGATCTGGGTTGCCAGGTGTGTGTTGCAGAGAAAGGGGGCGTCGGAAAAGAATCGTGGGTATGTAGTCGATAAGTAAGCCCTCCGGACGTAGCCACTTTCATGAGTGGCGCACCGGGCTCTCTCCTTGTTCTCAAGCCTCCAAATGACTAGAAAGAGGGCATGAACGGGGATATGCAAAGGGCGTTAGCAAGTTGAAACGAGGATAACTATCTCACCGAAGTCAGTATCTTGACATTTCTATTTTGACCGTACTACTGATTTCGATTCCTTTGCTTGCCTTTTACTCTCGGTAGCGGATCTTTCTAGTACTCGACTCGTTTTATTTTGTTCATACATAGACGTCCCCATCTGGAGTATACCTACTTCCTCTAGTGTTGTGGTTAGGCTACCCGGATAGGATAGTAGACTGCGTTTACTTTAGTAGTTTTCTGGTTCTTTCTATTCTACTGCTACGGGTAGTGGTGCTTGAATAGCTCGATCTGGAACCAACCTATGGTACTGTCTATTGAGGGAATGTTTGGCAATATCCTAGCACCATTGCTTCCTTGATGGGCCCATGCAGGTTATTAATAACCATCTTTACTGCATCTTCCTCTTTTCTGTTCCATTTCCTCTCTAGCTTAGTTAGCAGCTTTCCCCAAGAAAGAACTCTTGTTGCCCTATACCAGGTAGCTTTAGCCCTATTTGACTTGACCTATACATATCTAGTCTTTCCCTTAGTTAGTGACAAGAACTGACCTATCCCTACTAGTCTTTGAAACTCCATAAACTCAGTCAGTAGGTTACTTAGTAGAGGTAGCTTACCCACTTGACCCATATCCCACCAATGCAAAGATGCTACACCTGAGCACTTATAGAACTTCTTTGACTTTACTACCTCTATGGATGCTTTCTCCTTTTTTTGAGAAGAGATGCTAGTTCAGAACTTTCCTATTCCTGGAAGCGGAGCGGATGATTCAAGTACTTACTTTTCAGTTGGGTATATTACTTTCGAGAATTCATACAACCCAATAGTAGGTTCTGGCTAATAAGACTAAATTGATTGCTTCGGGAACCATGAATCAACTGACGAATGCTTCTTTGCTCGTTCAAAGGTGTTCGATGTAGATAGATTGCTTCCTGGTGCAATTGCTGGCAGCTTCACACTTTTCACTAACATAGCGCAGCGTCTAAGGCTTTTCCAAACTTGGCTCTTGTACCCCAGGAAGCAGCACATTTGGAAGGAGGTTGGCACTCAAAAGAATGAACCGGCAAGAGGTTGTCCGACAAAAGCAATGAAAGCAACCCCGAGCCGCGATTTAGAATACACCAACTCTGGTATTTTGATCCGCTGGAACCCGGTGGGTGACCATTGCTGTTATACCTTGAACTCTGATACGCCATCACCCGTATAAAAGCAAGGACGGGGACCAGTATCAAAGATAGAAAGACGACTTTCCATCGATTAGACATCCACCCACCAACGATCTTCCTCAGTTAGTCCGAACTTCCCTACTTGACGTTGCTTTAGTGCTCTTACCTGCTTGTCCTATCTATCCCAATCCCTACGAAATGACCTAGTAGCCTATGCCAATCAAGGAACTCACTCCGGCCAGGTACTAGAGCTATGCAGCTTTCCCTACATATTGCGTATCATAGATAGTGTCAATTGACTCTTGACTACTTTCCTTATACTTTAGAAAAAACAAACTCCTATTAAAAGGCATTCTAAGATAGATATTATCAAGCAACGAGAAAAGACTACTACATATGAGACTTTGGTTAGACCAAATCCAAGACAGACGTACGTAATTCCAAGAAATCAATTCACTCATCTGATAGTTATCCTAGCCCTAGTGACGAAGCCCCATGTTCCCTACTTGTTGCCCGCCCCAATGAATGACAGATTCGAGTGTCCTCAAAAGCCCTATTTCTTGAGAATGGACTGAATATGCAAGAGAATTAACTTCACTACGACAGACTAGCATGTGCGTAAATACGGGTCCAAGGCGCTACGCGGGAAAGTCGCTATAAAAACTATCAAACGTTGTATCTTTTTCCTACCAGTAAATACTATCAACTTCCAAACTCATCCGGTCGAACTTCCTATGGAACGTTTGTGTAGCGTTCTGGGTAACCATCTTAAGTCAGTCACGAACGAGTTTCCTAAAAAAAACTTTATTGATTTTACTCTTTACTTATGTTCCTAGTTAGTACTCATAGCTTCCTGGACCGCAGAGAAGGAAACTTATTTCGTCACTGGCATGGAGAGCAACTATTCAATGATATGCAAATGACATCGTCACATCACCCACTCGTATCCATCATATAAGATTATCCTCTCAATGGAAAGAACCTATGCCCCTTTATTCAAGGAGCATTATTACCTATCCCCGCCGGATCGCTACTCTACCCTATTGGCTCGACTCCTTTTACCAATTCCAGGCGGATCGCTCTCTTCCAATTACCAGTGCTCTTTGTCTGATAGCTTTCTTTCGATGAGACACTAAGCTAGGTGCACCTAGTCAAAATTGTGCACATCTTTCCAGTCACTATTGTACATCATGCTTTTCACTTCTTCTTTTCTATGCTCCTCGAACTTATTCCCGCCGTTTTCCCAAAGTGTGCGAACTTATACGAACGACAAAATACGTGCTCCTTTCGAGCAGTTTCAGTCTGTCTTGAGCCCCCCTTTTTTAGTATGGAGACCGTTAAGGAGAAAATCACACAATGAACAGAACATGACATAATATAATATCCACGATAGCGATCGGGCCAGCTATACCAGGAGAAAAGCAGGCTCCAAGTCAAAGAAAACATATTCACTCAAAGGAAAAAGGAGAACTCAGCTAAAGCTTTCTTTACTAAAGAAGCCATCTTTCCTAATAAAGCAGCTACCTAATAAGCTTGTGCTGGATGTACTGGCATGGAGAAGGAAGGACGCTTTTCTAGGCTCAAGGCCTTTTAGATCTATTCCTGCTACCTGACTTACGGACTTCCGTGGGGGAGGTTTAGAAGAAGAAACTTTGAAAGAAGAAAGAATCAGCAGCTATTTCACCCACTTGTAGGAAGGACTACTGGTATTGGTTCAGCAGCTCTTATCATCTTAGTGTAAGTGGGCAGAAGACCAGCTCAGGTTCCTTCTTTTCGTCACTCCCTTGCACTTTCAGGACTAGTAACTTTGTTTCCTAGCTCGGCCCTGTCCGAATAGAAAGGAAAGCCTGTGTTTCAAGGCTTCTTTCTCCTTTACTACTTCTTTGTAAAGCTTTTGCTATTTAATAGAAAACCAAAGAACAAAGAATTACAGAGCTATGGCATGTATGTTACTATCATACTCATTACTAGGTTTACTCTATGCATCACTGCTATCTGTGATAGAGGATTCACCATTATTAGGTCATAGATATGTATATTATGGTCACTGTCTACCAATCAAATAACTATCTTCTTTCGTTTTCCATCCATATCGCTTTCACCTTATTTCAAGTTTCATTACGGTAGAATTTACTATGGTCAGTGTGCTTTGTTTCCTTCCAATCAAAATAGGAGAATTCCTAGTTACAAGTTTTGATACTTACATATTCGAAGTTGTTCTTCGAATTTCATTGTTATAGCTCTTCTTTTAGCATTGAAGCTCTGGTAGTGGAAATTCTTTTCAGTAATGAATAGTTAGATTAACTGGTTAAGTATCAACCCATTGTCTATTATGATTGCCTCTCTCTTATTACCCCTGGCTAGACTTGGTTTGCTTCTATATGTGGTTTCCATGTTGACCCTGAAGTTCAATTAAGCCTCAGCTCGCTTAATCCTTTTAGGATGCCTTTTCTTGAAACCTTTCTTATTACCTATTTATTCCCCCTTTTGAACTTTCTCACTTCTTTTTTATTATTTCTTGATTCGATTACTTATTTTTTAGTAGTAAAAGGCTTTAGCAGAAGATTCCCTCATGGATCTCTCTAGCTTGAACTTCCTTTATGAAATCCATTTCTTCTTATATAGGAAATAAAGGAAAGCACTGACTTATAGGAAATATAGGAAATAGATCCACTACCACCATTATGATCTCTTTATTGGTTGATGATATAGGAAATGAGATTCTTGCTTCGCTTACAAAATTCCTTCCTTTGAAACAGGGAGGGGCTTCCTTCACATTAATCAAGTCAATCAAAGTATCCTACACTCATACACATTGAATGCTAGCATCACTAGTATATAATATATCAGATTCGATATTACCCAGAAAAGAGCGATCTTAATCACAAGAGATGACACATTGCTTATTAGAAGAGAGATCTTAATAACAATCCTCACCATCAATCATAAGACATTGGTTCTAGCATAAGGCATTAGTTCTCTTTTCCACTATTGGATTGACACTATTCTATTGCTATCATCATATCTTATCAGAGATTTCATACATAAGTATCATCATATCTCATATAAGAGATGACATAAGTTCATGAAGCATACTTACATTGAAGATGAACATGAAGACGCATGACTATGAGAATGAGGCACAGCATCTTAGTTAGTAGCCTGAAGATAGAGATAAGATAGAGATAAGAAGACTTCTAAGACTCTCATTATTCTATTTCTTTATTAGACTAGCATTATTATACTTTTCTTATGAAAGAAAGGCTTCTATTCTACTTTCTCTGAGGAAAGAAAGGCTTCTATTCTAGTTTGATTAGGAAAGGCTTCTTTCTTAGAGCTTTCTTAGAGCATAGAATTATAGCATTTTCTAGCATCTCAATATTATACACAAATAGAGCATGGATTTCTAGCATCTTCTAGCATATACATATTCGAGTTCTTCATAAGGAGGGGCATAGACCCAGCTTTGGTTATGAAGCTAGACTAGAAGGAAGGATAATCCTCTATTTAAGAAAGAAATTGTCTGCTTACTTCCCTGCATCTTCATTCTTCTGATTAGCCCTTTGATGAGAGCAATGGATGGCTTGCTAGGAGACTGTATACGATAGACCTTTTGCTTGCTAAACTAGATTATCCCAGAGTAATATTTTGATGTTCCCATATGCAAATCTAAGATATAGATTTCTTTCACACTAGCACACGCCATTGCTTCTGATTTCTTTCTGAGAAAGCGCTCATTGCCTTGGGATAAGCTGGCTATGGGTCCCACTCTATTTCATTGGGCTGTGATTCCTTTTATATTCTAGTTTTAGGAAGAACCTCTCTTTGAAGTAGAAGAAGTATAAGCCGTCTCTTTCTCAGGATTGTTCCTTGCTTTCATTCTTTTATTTTGGAGTTGAGGGATAACCCTTTGTATCTACAAAAGAGAGAAAGATTGGAAGAAAAGAGTATGTATGCGTTGATCGTTCATGGTTGTGCTAATTTCTCAGTGAAAGAAGAAAATACGATTATGTTGGTGCGCAACGTGAATGTTTTCGCTTGTATGAGGACTTGCCCGAGAGATCCGTGCTTTTCGTTGAGCTCTTTTCCTTTCTTATTAAACATTTTTTCTTTTTTTTTTCTTTTTGCTAAAGCTCGCTTACCACCACCAAGACTAGATCCTTGATCCGTGGGAAGTCAGAATTGACATATTACGAGAGAGGCGTGGCACTGCATGAATGAACCCACCCACCATGGTAATCACAATTGATCGAAGAAGCCAAAAAGTTCTCTTTCGACTTCCCGTAGGTCTAGGTGCTTTCACTCGAACTTACAAGCTATTTCACTTAAGAAAATTGGGCCTTTCCAGGTTTGAAGGCAGAAGGAACGCATTTGTTTGCATGAATCCAATCCCTACCAAATAAAAGGCTATAGCTACCTGCCGGCCGACGCAACTACAAAGAATACTGTCGGCATAGTCTTGCTCCCGACCGTGAGCCGAGAATATTACTTTGACTTAAGTGGGGTCTCCCGTGAAGCCATTCAACGCCATGTTGGTCGGAATGAGATCCTTATCCGACTTTCCAATTTTACGGAGCATTGAATAAGGCATGAGGCCGTAGCTCCACTGTCGACTAGCTCGTGAGGGGCTTGCCGTCAAGGTGCCCTTTGATATACAAAGGCGCGGAGCGATGAAAAAGAACACGACTTTCGTTAGTGATGTGGGTGGTGAGATGGTGACTGTGGTAAGTTGGAATGTGTATATGCTGTATATGCCCCTTTCGGTCTTATACGTTTATTTGCTAATAGCCGGTCATAGAGGGATGCCCACATCAATTGATTCGGAATGCTAAAATATTACTACTTAAAATAACTTCGCTAAGGTGGTTTTCAAATACTAGGATCTAGTTCATCATTTGATGTATCACTGTCACGATCACTAGTTATATCATTCTTATCCAGAGATTTCTCACTATCATCATCAGAGAGGCCGCCCTTGTTCGTAACATTAGTAGTTACTCACTGGCCGCTAAGGTCATCAGAGCTTAAAAAACTGTCCTCATCCATATCTAGCGAACTATCAGGTTTGTGAACTTCCTCTTCTGAAGACTCGTAAGATTGAATCAAGCGGGCTTTCTTAGATTTATCAATGACAGGACGATCCTCAGGCCGCTAAGGTCAGAGTCTTTTGAGTTCAGCTATTTTCAGAGGTTGTTGTTCTATAAGGGCGCAGCTTGATGATCAATTAATTTTTTCGTGCCGGTTCCTCTAATAGGTGGATCTATATTAATAGGTTTTGTATCGACCCATCGCCCTTTTGAATTCAAAACTCTTTCTCTTTTCAAGGATTTAGTAAGACCTAGTGTATGTTTTTCTGTAACTACCTTGACGTGTTGAGATAGGCGGTGTGAATTTCCACTCCTCCTGCCTGGGATGAGATCAGACAAAGAGAGTTTAGACCGAGCCTTGGGAACGTTCAGAAAGCGGCTTGGATAATCTTCCCCCAGGCAGGCCGGCCATAGAAGGAATCCAGTGCGCTGCCCTCAACGCATTCCTCTTTCTTCAGGATCTTCTTTTGAGGGACACACTTCAGCTAGGGTGGATAACCCAAGAAGATAACTTAGCCGGTAAGTTTATGGCATTTAGTTATCGCGGATAAGGAAGAAGATTCTATGATGCATGCAATCCGAAGGAATTATTATTGGCTAGGTTGATGGTACTGAGAAGGCCATAGCTTCTGCTTCAAGGACAGAAAGGTATTGGAAAACTTTCGAGGACCCTGTGCTGTGATAAGACACTCCAAAGGATGATCTCCCCAGACTTCCGGGGCAGGCTTTATCGCCTAATTGATCTGGCTTGATTGATAGGTGGTAGCCGCAGCTAGTGTAAACCTGGATTGGGAGAGGAACGTAAAGTAGTGAGCCCAGTCTTATTTATGGGACGAAAAGTCTAAAGCTCGACCTGGCAAGAAAACTACTGAGCGTGCTAACGCGCAACGGCTTTCGCGCAGGGAGCCGTTGCTTGTTGGATAAAGGCTTCTTCCTATTAATCCATCCCTTTTTCGTTCGCAATATTACATGCCTACGTGTATCACTCTTTTCGCTCGCAACATTAGTAGTTGCTCGCTGGGCACTGAGATCTTACTGAGTTGCTCAAAGGCGCTTCTGATGCTCCGGTTATCTTTCTCTAACATGGTATCTGTCTTTAGGTTCTGCTAGGGGGGGACCCCCGGTGGTATCACTAGTTGCACTTGCCTGAAAGCTTCAACCTGATTGACCCTGAGAGGAAGATCCATAGTAGTTGATATCCCCGAGGAATCAAAGTCAAGCGCTAACAAGAAAAATAAAGACATGGCACAGCAGGGTGCAAGAAGAATGCTGCCTTTTGCTCCCGGTCATCCTTTACCGGCTTCGGCCCGTCGTTGGGCTTGTTCTGCGATTGGTGGGAATGGTGCTGTTGTGGACGAGCACCAAATGGACAAAAGTCAGATTGGATCCTGCATGACGTCTCGAGACAAATGACAATGCAACACCCAACCCGGGTCAGTTAGTAATGTGCTTGTATGTCATACATTCGATGCTCGCAACTTCGCAAGTGTGCACACACATGTACACGGATCCTCCTTTAATGAGATACTTCCAGAATCTGGGTATTGAATCGGTTTTCCTGGGAAATACAAAAACAAAAACGGAATACGAATATGAACTCGATTATGAGTTACTTGCAATGCATGCGGGACTTCAATAAAAAAATAGAATGTGGAAAAAGATTAGTGAGATGAACTGGAACTTCTATGTTGAATTCCGCATCCTTTCATAGATATCATTATTACCCTTTTTGCGCTTTTCAAACTAAATGCCAATTTTCTTATGTAGGAATAAGTCTGGGTGGTCTTTAGGGGCAAAAAGCAGCGAGTTGCAACTCTAACCCGACCGAAGATTCCACTTGCTGGTTCGATGACCACGTGCCCTTTCTGCCGGATCTTTACTCACCCAGGCAACTGGTTAACCACCACAATTGGTTTATCCAAACCGTATTGACACTTGCAAACCTTTCGAGGAAATCTTACTTTCTCCATTTTTTCATATGAACCGGAATCTCTTTTTTCTTTTCTTTTTTCTTTGTCTCAGCCAGTCCGATCGGCAGAAGATTTGGGTAAGCCAACCTGGTATACCAGACCGAGAAGGTGGGTGGCCTAGCCCCGAGAGAGGGTAAAGGGAAGGTCACCAAGCGGGATAAGCCTTCGCATTTTGCCTCGCACCCGCATTTCATGTTTTGCTTAACGAGACAATAAAGAGGTTGGTTTTTGCTTTCGAAGTCAAAGCTTCGCCGCCCTCTTTCATCTGCCTTTCGAGCAGGTGGGAAGAATACAGAGATGAAGGCCGCAGGAAGTACTCGGCTGGCTGGCTACGTGGGTGGAAATGGATAATGGGGCTCGGGATGATGAGTATTTATATATAATAAGAAATTCTATTCGAAATAAGAAGACCCGGCATAGCATAAATAATAATATATTATAATAATAGGGTTATAAATCTATTGTCTATATAAACAAGGAGGGCCGCAGCGACAGCGAAGAAATAAAGCGAGCGATATGGGAAAAAAAAATGGCGGAGTGGGACGGAAAAGAAATCATCTATTTACTGCCGCTATTTTGCTTCGCACCTTTCGTCAGAAAGCGCTCTTAGTTCAGCTCGGTAGAACGCGGGTCTCCAAAACCCGATGTCGTGGGTTCAAATCCTACAGAGCGTGAAACCAGCAGACCAAAACTATTTGTTTTTCTATAAAATAAATAGCCAAAAGAATTCGCTCGCTATGTTGCTGTCTTTAGCCCCTATTTCTATTTTGTTTGGAACGAACAACGACCAACTAACGCTTTGACTTTCCGGAAACGATAGCATATATAACGAATCCAAATGATATAAGAGTACATCGTTGAGAACCGCAGGCTCCAGCCATGACCACTATTCGACCCACACCAATTCATGGCATGCTTTATGCACCTTTGCAGGTGGAGTTGTAGCGAGCTGACATATAGTTCTTTACTTATTTCAATGGATGCGTCTTCTCTTCTAGCGCTTACCAAATAATGTCTTACTTTCTATTGGATCTAGATCTGGCATCAAGAACTAACCTTGTAATCCACGGGGGGATGGACCGTCATAGAAAAGAGATATGTGATCTGTACACGGATATCCTTAATGGTGCAAAGCCTCATCCGTAGAAGATGTTTGGGGAAGAGATCTATGCAATGGTGGTCCCACATCTTACTCGTTAACTCATGACAAAAATCTATATACCGGTTGTTTCTGGCAAGACTAAATTGAGTTCAATAGCGGATCTAGAACAAGCACTAGAATAAAGTATTTAAAGAGCAGTTGCTGCCAAAGTGGCTTCCGCCGGATCAATTCCTGGGAAATCCGGGTTCCAGCTATCAAAAACCTTATGAAACTGGTTAACGAAGTTGGATGGTTTGCTTCCTATTTCAACCGGCCTGTTCGCTAGAATTCCCATTATTGAACCACAGTACAAGATTACGTAAAAAGCAAAAACATTACTACTTGGATCTAGAATCGTGTTCTTAAGAAAAAGCATAAAATATCACTTGCTGTACCAACTGATAAGCGGGATAGGAATAAGGCTAGGAGAGCAACCTTTGCGTTCTTTATTCACCAAAAAGACGCAGCTATAGCTTGTCATGTTGTGGATTCATGTCTTAGACATGGTTGGTCTCTTATAGTGTTCACGACTTTTTTAGGAGTCCTGCTGTTGAAGCATATGGTCTTGGATGTTTATATTGTAGTGCTTTCTTTGATTTCATTCACCCTCAGTATATTAGAAATCTCTGTATTTAGGAGAATCTGTTTGCATTTAGTTGTTGCCAGATTGACACTGTTTCATTCATAGGTGGACACTGAATTATTGTTAGGTCGACCCTTAGTCAAGTGACCCAATAAAGGAGTGAGAGCAGCTGCAAAGAAGCTAGGGGAGGATCAAATGGCTTTCCTATCACCTGAATTCGATACTCCTATAAGAAAGAAAAGAAGAATGGCACTTTTCAAAGCAGGAACCAACGGAGTGGAGTAAAGAAAAGGGAAGAAAATTCGGTGAGACCCAAAAAGAAAGACAAATATCAAAGATCACCATAACCATCACCAATGACATATTACTTCTTCACTTTTATATATAATAAAAAAGACTCAAAACCTACTAGCATGAAAATCCAAGAAAAGAGAGATGATCTCAGTAACTACTAGGTAAGCTCCCTCAGTAAACAGGTCTCAGCTGATAAGTGTAGTCTCCCGCCATCATACGGAGTACCAGGCGGTACTGAGACAGATGTTACCAAATTCCACAAGCATTTTCTTCCAAGTGCATGCGAATTTTCTCTACGTGTCGCCGACGCAGAACCCTACCTTGGCCCTTTGCAGTATATTGCCTTTATCTCAGAGGATGGCCACAATTTGACATGAATACATCTTAGTAGCTATCCATTCTTTCACACTCCGTCGGCACACGCCATAATCTTTCATCAGAAGGAGCTTCATTATCATAAGCTTAGGAACGTTAATGCGGTTTTCCGAGCTCTAACGCGGATCTGCCCTAAAGCTGCTTGCGGTATTTGAGCGGGGGCGGTCTATCTTCTTTTATCTTATTCAGTTTGTTTAAGGGAGAAAGCTTTGAGAGGAAGAGGTTGACAATTTGGATGCAATTTCAAGAGTTCGGGAGGATGGGGCAAGGAGTCTGTAATGAAGTAAGAGGCAAATCTGTAATGAAGTAAGAGGCAAATCTTTCTCCTCTATGACACCCACTCTGCCCATTGCCGACTCTTCGCTCTTTCTAGTCAGTTTTTTGCTTTTGTACTGCAGCGCATATTCCGTCTTGCTAGTCCGAGTAGTCATGACTTTAAGAAGGTGCCCTACAGCTATGTTGCATTACTTTTTTATCATCCTTCCATCTTTTAGATGAGAGAAAGCCCGAGATAGGTAAGAGAAAACCCGACTTGTAAAAGGAAAACTGCTAAGAAAAGTGGAAAGAGTATTGGTAATCCGTCCAATAATTGGAATCCTAGGAGTCGAAGATATGATAATGTTCCTGCCTATTCAAGTGCCTTTCTTCAAGAGTGGCAAAGTGACCAGGTTGTGCCCAGTTGGGAGGATCTTGATGTATGAAATCACCAAGTATTTGGCATTGGTGACATTTCTTAGCGTGGTCAATGCAGTGCTTCATAATGCTTGTCCCATAGTACCCCTCTGGATCTTAAGCCGAATTTTTGGCCGAGCTCCAGGCCTGAGTGTACTTCTTTCATTATCCTCTCTTTAGGCTCATCAGCTTCAAGGCATCGAGGGCAGGTAATGGGTAGGACCGTCTGGAGAGTGTATGGTTGAAAAGTCAAAGCTCTTCTTTTTCATGTAGAGCTTATGGTTCCTACCTATTGTGATTTCGTTTGTAATTCTCGTACCCTGCCTTATTGTTGCGTTTGACGCTGCACCCTCCCCATACCTAAGTGTACTCTTTGCAACACCTCATAGACTTGGTTTCATCTATGGTATGCTTTATGGTATGGTCCGAGTTCCCCCTATCTATGTATATTTTGTACACCATGTAGACTATGCCTATACACTAATCTGCCAGGCATGAGAATACATGAGTCTCGTACTATTACAGGTACTATATATATGCATAAATATCCTGTATTACATAGTACTCTTTAGTACGTATGTCTCCGATGCCCTATATGATCTATCATCATGAGTCGGAAAGGGACAACACAGAATAACTGACGTAGTAGGAGACTATTTCAACTATGTATAAAATCTGAAGAATGTTAAAGGGTGAATTCATGGGTTACGACACTAGGGAACATTCTGCGGGACTGACCGATCCTGTATCGAATCTTCTGAGCAGAAGCCTAGGTAGTCCTTCGGTCTTACTCTATCGTACTTTGCCCAAGTAAACCAACCAGACACAGGAGAAGATACGTATAATGTGCACATTCTTGCTCGACGGCACCTGGATGCTGGAATACCTCCTTCCTACAACGGACATTTTTAACACTGTGCTCGCTCCTATTGGCATCAGTGTTACACAAGACGAACTCGACACCCTAGCAGAACTTCCTTATACAGAAGGAAGGATTGTTAACCGAAAGCTATATGCTGATGTAGCCCAAGCAATTGGATCTGCTGAAGCACGGACACTAGACACTAAGCGTAAGGGTGTCAATATCAATATCTTGACTCATATAGCTTCTGGTCCTAAGGTCACCTTACGCAGGATCACGTGTGCGTACTTACTTTAAGCCGAAGCAAGTAAAGACAGGTCAGATTCGACCTGCAATCGTTAAGGAAGGTCAAGAAGCTTTCCGTGTAGAATACATGAACATCTCATTTAGTATGTGACGACCAGGTCTACATATCGCACTAGAACAATACTACATCTTCCTGCAAAGACAAAAGAAGAAGGAAACAAACTCTTTTCTATTTGACGTCACTTGCTACTGTAGACCAGGAATTCCCGAACTCTTTGATTTTTCGTTGACATATGGCCTATTCTTCTGTGCCAAGACATTCCAATCCAGCAACTCTTGCCCTACTTTGGTAACTGGGTTACTTAGTATGAACTTCCTCATTTGAGAGTTTAGTTTCAGTAGCTTACACCCAATCCGCACTTGCCCAATGCGCCGTATTATTTGACTTTCGCTTTGGGTCTTAAGGAAAGTCAAGACCAATGGTAGCAGATATCGAATTCCTTTAGGATCGGGAAGACGTTGCGGATAGGCATCCTTAATAAAGTCGGTTATGCTCGCTCCAAACCCGTACGATTAGGAAGTAGGTAGTGACCTTCGTTTGCCTAGAAAGAGAACAAATGAGACAGCACGCGGATTACTCTTCTTCTTTTGGCATAATCCTCCTTTCACTCAGAATAGGCTGATGTCTAGCGTCCCTAGGACAGCTGAAGGTGAGTGGATGGAGATTTATCATACGCAATATCACCGTCATAACATGAAGTTCTCTTTGATGCATGCGCATCCTGGATTTCTGTACTAGAAAATAGAGAGGCAAAAGGATATGAGGGAAAATTCGCCATTGAATGTGGGAAATATTGAATACATCTACGATCTTCTAAGCGTAACACTGCTAGATTTCTTTATTCGGGATATGCTTTCATAATTTCGATTATTGATATCAAATACGGTACTGCTTGATGGGTTAAGACCTGGAGAGAAAGAGGATAAAACATTCAACATAGGTGATTCAATCAATTTCACAGATCGAGATGGGGAGCTGCATCCTGACTTCTTCAAGGAATTCAAATACGTTATTGAGAATATAGTGTATAAGGGACGGGACTCTTCTACGGGAGAAGTTCTTAAAATATCAGTTCAAATCAGGTACTTTGATTATCAGGGGAAGCAGGCATTAGAAAAAGAAGAAAGAGCGAGTAAGCTAAAGCGAGTTCAAGAGATGTTAACTGCTCAAGTGGCTTAACATATGGAGTATATGAAGACGCATAGTCGTCCAGTGGTGGGTGAAGAAGAGGAAGGACACCCTTATAGGCCTAAGAGAACATACAAACACGGTATTATTAAACCTCTAAGGCGCGTAGCGGTAAGGAAATGAGTCCTTTCTTGGTAGCAGACATAGAGACTTATCTAAATGAGAAAAGAGTGCACGTTCCATATGCAATAGGAGCATTGAGATGTGAGCTATCTAGTAGGAAATTATACACTTACTCTGACATAGTTACATGGTACTCCTTAGACCACTTCATCGTCAGGAAGGCAGGCAGGCTGGCCTTTGTACCGTCTTTTCAATACCAATGAAACGGGTAATACTGCGAATTGGATTCTTGCCATACTGGTCATACTTTACCACTAAAATAAGAAAACCCGAGGACTGGAACTAATGAAAGAGCCCAACTCTCAATGCGCCAGTATGTTCCTTTTTTTTATATAATATGTGGAGATTGGAATAGTTCTTTTACCCAGACCAGAAGAAGCCTGAGAAGTGGGCTAGATACGACTCAAGGATCAAAAAAGTACTCTCACACTATCTATAGGTAGATGGCTAACATCCCGGGCTACGCTATCTACGACTACTGCCAAATTGTGACTGAGCTCGAAGAGAGAGTTTATTGCTTTACCCGAGACAGTTTGAACCTAGATGTAGTTTAGGCGGTGACTCACATCTGAGAGGATAGATAATATATATATGCAATTCGCCACTTATACTTTATAGGCTTTCCTCTCCTATCTAGCTAGAAGGCCTTTGGTCGGGTGACGGGCTTCCTCCTTCTAAGGAGTGAAGTACAGTCCTATTGAAATAAAAAAGTAGAGTCCTATTTTCAATATATTAAGTACAGACCACCACTTTCTCTAACAAAGAAGAAGAAAGCTTGCTGAGGTAGCTATACGACTACTTTACTTGGCTAGCGCGAACTACTTTACAACGTGGGTACTCCCCATTTCTACCTATCTAACATAACAAACTTAGACTTTTTCATTACTACTCCTGCGAGCCACTTACCTGCATATCTTCCCCAGACATATTATTATCGTATATCGGAATTCGAGCATATATAGAAAGATAGACGAATAATTCCAATTCGCAGACGCAGACTCTATACGATTTCTCTAATCACGTATCAACTGAGGTAAGCAAAAACAACGGTCTGTCTGAATCATGATAGGTTCTTCCTCTTCATCACCATATAGAATGAACCGGACAAAGAGATTCAATGTTTTTCAGACAAGCGAAGCATACTTTGGGATAAGCTAAGGTCTGTGTGTGTGTAAAGCCTTGTCCGCCTACTACCCAAGAAAGACCTCGATTTACATTTATCAGCTTTTCAGGCATCCCCCCAAAAATGGTTTGGGGCACTTGAATGTGGAGCATGAGAGTTCGAGCAGTATCTAGCAGGTGTCGATGTTTGTGTTCAGCAACACCATTCTGTTGAGACGTGTTTGGACACAATGTTTGATGAAAGATACCTTTACACTTTCATAGATAAGAAACTTGCCTTTGAGAGCCGGTATATTGCAGTGGAATCGGTTGCCATCAGCAATGCTAAGAAAGGTTGCACAATTATTATGCTCGCAAACCACAACTAGCTTCCACATGAAGAAGATATGGTGCGTGAATTTTGGGTAGGAAAGCAAATTCATGATTTGATGGGACCCACACCATTCTGTTTTTCTCAGATGAGGGACATGAAAACCTGCCTTAGAAGGAGTTTCCGGGCTTTCTATTAAATATGAAAAGAGTGAGTTGCTGCCTCTCAATTGGGTTTTTGATCTTGGTCAATGCAGTACTGGGAGGGAGCTGTTCCAACCTACACTGGCTATCAATGTAAAAAATACCAGTGGTGAGAAAGGAAAGAAGAGGGGAAAAGCTAGCTGTCGAGCCAGCATTTCTTTTATTTGTTGAAACTTGGCTGACATAATCAAACGAAGAACTTTTCTTTTTTTCTTATTTTCATTTTCTCATATATGATGTTGTTTTTATGCTAAAGTAATTCATCTCCGATTGCGCCCGATCAATGCCAAAAAGTAAGATCACCAGTAGTCAAAAGTTAGAAAAACTAGAATTTGACTTGGAATTCATGATCGAAGTAGTAATACGGTCAGCTTCCATTATTACGAAGAATAAGAGAAGAAGAGCAATTTCATTCGGCCATGAAAGAACAGTTATCCTTAATAAAGAGGCAGATGGATTCTCGTTTCACTCGTCTTTAGTCTTGTTTTGAGCGGTTACTCAGGGCTCAGACGGGTGAAGACCCTTTAAAGGAAGGGGGTCCCTCGGTGAGTAATGGTTAAGGCATACTACCAACTCCAAATCGGGTGGTGTCAGTGATCAAAGGAAATAAGAAAAGAGGTAAAGACCAGTTTTCCAGATTCCTCTTTTTAGCCCAGAGAAAGATTCCCAGAACACAAATCGAAGTGTGCCAGATCAACCGAAATTGGAGTTTCCCAAATGTAATGACACGGATCCGGATGACTGGGTCTTGAAGTGCAGATATTACTTCGATCTAGACCCTCTTAATGAGGCATATAAGACACACATGGCCGTGCTTCAGTTCTCGGGCAAGGCGAGTGAATGGTACCGTAGCTAGAGTATCACGCATGACCATCCATCCTTTACTGAGCTAGTAGAGGCAGTTCAAAGTAGGTTTGGGTGGAGATGCATGTGTGATAGTTGATTGGTCCATGGTGGAAGACTGGGTCGGCGATCCTCCTATCTGGTTTATTGCTTAGAGAGGTAAGGTTTGGTTTGCAAAAATGCACGAGATAAAGTAGTAGCTTGTTTGTGAGTATAGGCCTGCATTCAAGTCCAGGAATAAGACTAGAAGACAGATAGGCATCTGGGTTTTAGGGAAACTACAAGTCAAGTAGCTCCTGCGGCCTTGTAGAAGTGTAGGTAAAGTAATAGAGCTAGGTTTTTCAAAAGAGACCTCTGGATAGCTAGGGCTAGGTGCTTAAGGTAACTTGGTAAGGAAGGGTAAACTGGATAGCCGGCATAGGTAAGTCAGGTAGTTGTTATCACCGGATGCCTGGCAGAGAAAGCATTTCATAGACGTTTTAAGAAACACGCTTCGCGCCTTTGTGAGAATAGTTCAAATTGGTATAGAAGAGTGCCAAGCACCAGTAAGCTACTAAGGCTAGGCATATGGTTTCAAAGTAGTAGGGCGTGGTCATCAAGCTGATAAACTTGATTGAAGCACCGGTAGTTGGAAAGACATGAACGTATAGGTGTTTTAGCAAGGGTTGCTAGCTAGGGTAAGTTTATTTACAAGTTGGAAAGGGAGAAATACCGTATAAAGTAGTAGGCGCGCAGCGATTTAGTCTCTGAGCAATTCTTCAATGATTCTTGCCAATTCGTTCTCGTAAATATACATCTGTCTACTATTAACTCACGCGCGCGCATATAAGTCAAAGATCCAATCTTTTCTTTATCTATTTCAGAGAGTGACAACAACCAATATCATATGTAGTTTAGTTGGTAATCGGAGATCCTTTTGCCTTCCTGAGAAAAGCACCTAGGTGTCCAAGCCCAAGTTTTCAAAAGGCATTCCCTGAGACTGATAACAACGTAGCTTACAACGCTCAATTACCCATCCGCTTCCTTTGAACATGGATTTTTGGATACCTTTGAACGTTATCAAAGCACTTTCTGAGCGGAAAACCTAGCAATCTCGGCAAACTTTTTCATGCCTTGGACAGCCTCTTAGGCTGCTTGAACTACTTACTATCAGGCGAGCAACAACTACATTTCCTAATTCAAACCGATCTTCCGCAGACGGCATCGAAGATAGAAAGAGAAGTGCCAGTTACAAGTGACAGAAGTAAGGAAGGAAGGCAATCCGGTAATGCAGCTCCGAACACCCATTTATTTGGGCTTCTTTTATGCTTGTTCTTTTACCATAGAAGAAAAGTGTCATATAGTTTTTTACTAGCTTACGACTGGTCTATCTCCATTTTGAATAATCCCCTTACTTCGTATAAGAGTGAGGTGTACATATCAACCAACTACTATTGTCATTGGAAAAAGCTGATACTGCTATAAGAATAGTGAAAAGAGGATGTGCACTCCACTGTTGACTCACCTACCATTCCTAGCCAGGTCTCCGGTGTACAACACTCCTTCGCATCTCACTCGAATCCGTCCTGATGACGACCCGATCGATCGATTTGAGCATTGGAAGTTGGGTCAGAAAGTAGTAAACACCGGTAAAAACGTCCTACTCATGGATTTCCCTCAGTAAGTGCATTTTGCAAATTCCATTTTTATGCCAGCCTATATGCAAAAGTAATAACAGCTATTTTACCTCATAAGGAACTGCACCATTTCCACTTTTTTATGCCAGCCTATAGCAAAAGGAATACTTGCTTTCGCGCAGACAGCCGTTGCTTGTTGGGTTTTCCTACTTTATACATCTGGTATGAGGGGCCTCCTATAGAAGAGAAGAAGTCAAAACGATACAGTTTCAGGGACGGAGCTAACAACGAGAGCTAACCAACAACACTACAGCTACCAACACTAAAGCAAGCAACACACGCCGAAGCATCCAAACCTGAACAACCCTCATCCAAGTTAACCCGCCTTCATCACCTATTCAAAGTAATAACCTATGTCAACTTTGAAGCATATAAGACTGGAAGAAAAGCTCTTTGATAGTAAGACAAAGAGTTGGAACTCAAAGGAGTCCAGGTTGTTTGGGAGGCCCGAGGCTTGAATCTGTGCCCAGCAAGTTGAGGTTTTTCATTCTGCATCCCTGGGGTAAGGCACTAATTTGGTTGAAAACTAAATAGGCAGCCTCTCATACTGGAGACAATTAAGAAGATTGCGCAGAGCAACAGCCTTATACTTTGCCATCAAGCGTGGAGCATCGAAAAGTAAACTTTCCTTTTGACTTCTAAGCTCGGCATACTGAAAAACCGCCGGATTGGTCTCGTGCAAAGTATTGAGTGCATTGCCCATACTTTAGAGCTGAGCCAACGATTTCTCTCCGTCCTGAGCTCTCTGATATGAAAATCTTCCATGGTCAAATTAGATTCTCAGCATGCTGTAAGGTATGGTCTCGCCGGAGAGGTAAGGGTGATACATTTTTCTAGTTGAGTCAGACATATCGAATGCAATGAGTACCCCCCAGACATTAAGTCTAAGTGGAATGAACAACCCATCGTAAGCGACAGAACCGATCGGGCCGGTCCACTGTAACTTGCTGCACCTTGTGTTGGCCGGTAGGAAAGGTATGACATGCAGCATAGTATTTCATAATCATTACGAAGATAGTACCAAAAAGGATAACGTTGATTCACATACAGAGTTTAGATTAATTGGACCTAAGGAGTTGTAAACCTAAGGAGTTATCCGAGCCTACAGAAGAGAAGAGATCTAAAGAAGAGAAGAGATAATGGTAGCCGCATCAACCCGAAAATGCAAATTAAATCATTTTATCAACGTCAAGGAACTATGGGTACTTTGTTAAATCGAAATAAGGATTACAAATCTTTGATAATCTTGTCATCGTCCAATTGTTCTCAAATGGATCGATTCAAAAAGAATACTGTGACAATAAATAGGAATCCCCTTTTTATTTTGGGTCCGTTAGGCGTTATTGTATCTAAAATAACGAATTTTTATTCATTTTCTAATTTAGTAACTCATAATGAGATCTTATTAAATAAATATTTTTTCCCTGCCTATTTTGACAATTGGTTTGATTTTTTTGACAATTTGAAAGAGGTTTTTCTGTTACTGAACATCTTTTCTCTAGATATAGAAAATTCTACGTGTGATCCATGTTTCATTGTAAGACCTTCTCTTTTAGAGCAGACTGTCAAAGTATTGATTCAAATCTATAATAGATGTAGAATAGTTCAAATTGAACTAGCTGAATACTTTTTAATAGATGAGAATAGAAGGATTTACAATCCCAATTGCTTTTTTTTGAACCCATTCGATTGGAATTGGTACCCCAACTTTCATGACGATAGTTGGGAAGACACATCGACAACAATAAGTCTTGGACAATTTATTTGCGAAAATTTATATCTATTTCAAGATAAACGATACGTCAAAAAATCTGGTCAGATTGTAATTCTTAATCTTGATTCTTTAGTTATAAGGTTAGCTAAGCCCTATTTGCTCACTTCAGGCGCAACCGTTCATGGTAATTATGGGGAAATCTTTTATAAAGGGGATGTATTAGTTACATTTCTATATGAAAAATCGAGATCTAGCGATATAACGCAAGGTCTTCCAAAAGTAGAACAAATTTTCGAAGTGCGTTCGATTGCTTTAATATCGATAAACCTCAAAAGGAGGGTTGAAACCTGGAACGAATGTATACCAAGAATTCTTGGAGTACCTTGGGTTTTCTTCATTGGAGCTGAACTAACCATAGCTCAAAGTCGTATTTCTTTGGTTAATAAGATTCAAAAAGTTTATCGATCCCAAGGGGTACATATCCATAATAGACATATCGAGATTATTGTACGTCAAGTAACATCAAAAGTGTTGGTTTCAGAAGATGGGATGTCTAATGTCTTTTTGCCTAAAGAGTTAATTGGGTTATTACGAGCAGAACGAGCAGGACGTGCTCTGGATGAATCAATCTTTTATCGGGCAATCTTATTGGGAGTAACAAGGGCCTCTCTGAATACTCAAAGTTTCATATCCGAAGCAAGTTTTCAAGAAACTGCTCGAGTTTTAGCAAAAGCTGCTCTGCGAGGTCGTATTGATTGGTTGAAAGGCCTGAAAGAAAACGTTGTTCTAGGAAGGATTTTCCCTATTGATTCGAGGTAAGTAATAAGGCTGAAATTCGCTTATCTGATTACAAGCCAGACAGAAGACTCAAAGTATGGTATCCGAAAGACAGATAGAAGCTTTCAAGAGAGATATAAGTTCGCAAGCTAGCTTAAAGGAAGTAAGTGAAGTTCTCGTTTTGCCTTCTGAGGTTTCCCTAGCTCAAGACAGTTAGCAAGTAAGGAATGTAAGCCGTGGTTGAGCTGTAGTTTATACTGCTTGAACCAAGCCTGCTAGAATTGAGTTATCGATCTCCGACTTCTATCCATGTATTAGCCACTCAGCTCTAAGATTGAAAGTAGGGAATCTGGTTTTCGGTGAGGTAGTCGTTTCTCTCTTCTTGTCTTTTGAGTGGTTTCGAATAGTATTTTGAGTAAGCTTGCTAGAACGATACCAGATAGCGAGCCACAAGTGAAGTTGTTAATTCTGGCTTTCAGCTTTCAGAGTAGCAAGTAGTTTATAGGTATTGGGAAGGCTTGGAAGGTTTCTCTCTTGTTTTAAGATTCGTAATGGCCTTTCGTTTACAGAGTTGTAGCACGCTAGTTATCAGATTTGGAGTAACAGATAGGAATTCTAGGTATCGGTAGTTGTGTATACCATATTATAAGGAAGATAGTAAGGCTTCAAGCCAACTAGGAGATTCAAAGAGGGGTATCAGGTTGAAACTCGATTATAAGATTGCTTAGTAGTATTACCAAGCCTGCTATGAGAGCAAGTAAGGTTTGTTGTGAGGCAGTCGTTTCCCTCGTAATCGCAGTGCAAGTAAGAGTCAAAGATATAATTCAAGCTCGTAAGCCGACCCGTTGTATTAGCCAGTAAGATGAAAAGGATTGCAGGTAGGATACCGGATTTGAAGCCAACCATAAGAATAAATCCCAGCTATGAGGTTGACAGTGAGCTACAGGATTCTCATTCTAGTTAGAAGCTTTATTTGTAGTTAGCAGACTAATAGGAGCAAAGGAAGTTTGAGTCCCAGCTAGAAGAATTAGAGTCGCTTTTCGGATTTTAAGTAATTTCTAGCCTTTTAGTAAGCACGACATAAGTGACAAAGTCAGCTAGAAGAATACCAGTTAGCAGGGCAGGTTCAAAGCACTATATCAGGTTTGCAGATTGCCTAGTAGTTTACGAAGAACCTGTTAATTGCTCTTATCAGCTAGCAGTATTAAGTGTGGATATAAGTTTGATTTGCAGTTAGAAGTTGAAAAGCTAGTTAGCAGATATAAAGTAAAAAGTAAGATTTCAAGTCAGCTAGAAGCTTTCAAACAACATATAAGAATTGGCAGCTAGAAGTTAAGATTGCTTTTCCGTATCAGCAGTATTACCAGTGATTTAGAGTTTGTAATTTGCTTATCAGATTTCTGTGATTGCTGCTGTCGTCTCAATGGTTTTCGGCTTTCGTTCTCGTAACTCTTGTTTTTCGCTATCAGATTGCAGGGCAGACATAAGATTGTAAGACAGCGAGAAGCTTTAAGTGCAGTAAGAAGGTTGCTTGCTTTCCTGTTCCTTGCTTTTCCGTTTCCATAGCAGCCTCTCATTCTTGCTTTGGAGTTTATAGTGTTAAGCAGTAGTAGCTTCTGTAGTTAGCAGATTCAAAGTCAGAAATAACACCTCAGCTTGTCGTATCTGGCTATAAGAATTGTAAGTCGCGATCCTTCTTTTCGTTTACAGCCTTTTAACAAGTAAGGAAGTTCAATACAAGTAGTTAATTGCTATGTAGTTTCTTTCCTTTTAACCAAGCCTGCTATCAAGTAAGTAGCTTTAGTTTATATGGGTTTAGCAGCTCACCTACCAGATTTCCTTGTAGTTTCTAGTCTTTTAGGCTTGGTAGTTTCCGTATCGAGAGTGGAATTATGGCTTTCATAAATAAGCTTTTCGGTTAGAGTCTTTTAGGCTGGCCTCGTTTCCGTACTATTAATAGAAGTTTTCATTCGTGTTTTTAGCTTTCGTTCCTGTTTCTTGCTTTTACGTGACCAGATTTGTAATTGAGTTTGCAAGTACAATACCAGATTGAAAGCTAGTTATCAGTTTTAGTTGTTAATCTTATCCTCTCTCTGTCGGTTACGTGGTATTAGTAAGACCAATAATAAGCTCTCAGGTTTCTAGTAAGCAAGTAGGTTTCGTATCTATAGTCCAAGGCTTGCTTTCTGGTATTAGGCTTGATATGTAGTTGAGAGTGTATTCCCAAGCTGTAAGTGAAGGAGTGAAAGTTTGCTATGTGGTTGTTGTTTATGTTTACCCCAAGATGCAGAATTTCTCTTTTTCGCGTTTGAATAGGTCTGGCTGTACGAGCACACGAGGCCTGAACGTGTACTTGTAGCGCACCACTTTACTCCTAGATGAAAGAATTGGTACCTAAACTTCAGGTTGGAGGATGAGAGCAAGCAAGTGGGGCTACGCCTTTCATGAGAGAGAGAGATTCAACGTTTTCAAGGTGAACCTTTTACGTTGACTAGTGACCAGAAGGAAGAGCATCAATCAGCATTAAGAACTCTATTTTCTAAGAGGGGGAAATACAAGAACAAATTGTTTGGTTTACCGGAGCACTTGAACACTGATACTCAACTTGACTTGCATGACTGGTTAGGATTTCGATTCTGGTGGATGGTGGTAGCTCCCACTCATTTGCGGCTGTACTAGAGCTGTGAAAGCACTGAAACCTGGCTAGTGGTCATGGGCTAGAATGTTCCACGAATGAGCTGGGAAATGCAAGGGCGCTAAGCGTTCACTCATGATTTTGGTCTATTAGGCATTGAAGCATATGATCTAATTCAGGGAGTAGATTAGATGAAGGCTCAAAGCCCAATGACCCTCGATTTGGAGCAGTTGTTGGAATCTCTTTTCCAAATGATGGGAAAAAAATTCTGTTGCAAACGGGAGAGCACTTCAGTTACTAGAAAAGTCAACCCTCAAATTCCCCAACAAAAAGGGCACTTCCTACTTTACTAAAATAGAGATACACACTTCAGGTTGACGAAGGGATCAAGTTCCCCCTTTTTAGTGTTAAGCCAGCTTTTAGAATTAGAAGCAACAACTTCCAATTCTTTGCATATCGAGGGAGGCAGACTTACACTTACTTTGAGGTTGACTTTTCTAACCCGGGGCGAATGTAGAATTCGACTTGCCCAAGGCGGCCCTACTCTGACATTCGCCTTAGAAAGGTAAAGGGAAGGAATTCAATGAAATAAAAGGAGATTAGGTTTTGAAGGAATGATCCGATCATCCTGATAATTGCTACAAATAGAAAGAAGTGTTAAGAAATCAAATTAGATTATTATTATATATGATTTATTGGTTGGAAGCTTTCCTGAGAAATTTGATAGAAAGACAGAAAGAGTTGTCTCAAAAAATGCGCATCACCGAGGTAAACCAGTCAAATTGGGCATGTGTTAAGTTTAGAGCAATTCCGCAAATTCAAATAAGGGCCCCAAAATAAGAAGAAAATACATAAATTGAAAGCATAATTAAGAAGGAAGAAAATACCAGTCCTTCCATAACTCACTGCTGTGGCTCCACCTGCTTTAACTCCAAGTGTGACTTCTACTCCAGTAGAACTTAGGATTTTTTCGAAGCTTTTCTTAAAAAACCTCAATTAGATAGAAAAGGAAGGAGTTACACATGTCGGGAGCGAGGAATTCCTCAAGGAAGCCGCCCCATATCACCTGTGCTAATGAACTGCTACCTTGGATCAACAGTTTCAACAACAGATGGTACGAAATGGGAGCAGGGTTTTCTTTTATGAGAGGTACGCAGACGATATGCTCTTTGGTTTTCCGAAAGGGAATGGCTCGGAGGAACGGATACAACTCTGAAGACAAAGAGGGCCCCGGGCCTTGGGAAACCTAGGGTTAAAGGCTTCTTTCGTTGATATTTCACGTGGCGCGCAGCGAAGAAAGGACAAAGGAAAATTCAAGTCTTAGGTTTGCTATTCCTTCAGAAGGAATATGGTACTTTAGAAAAAGGAGCACCCGCGCTGGATGAAACGACTCCACATCCTGAAAAAGAAAAAAAGAAGGACTTTCCATTATTATACCAACCAGTAGAAGGAATCCAAATAGTTTCAAAAGCGAGGAGGACCAAGTACCGAAAGTCAATATATAATTTTTAGTGCTTTGATTCACACTATTGTAGATAATATGAAATGAACAAAAGAAAAATGCAAATCCGAAATCCTCTTCGATAATATAAAAAAAGGAATTCACAGATCACGGAATAGTCTCTTATAGAAAAAAGGTAAAGTAATAGCTAGTTATTTCCAGTGTCCGGCGCTTTTCTATACAAAAGATAAGGCTGCTCAAGCATTGGCAAAAGCTGAAAAAAAAAGTACTCGCACTTGTGCCCAGGGGAGATAACAGGGGGACTGGGGAATGTGAAAGGGAAAGAGAAGCAAGTTACTAATTGGTTCTCGTCGTCACAAGATTCAAGTTAATAGTACGTACAAGAACCATATCTCGTCTAGTTCACGTAAAACAAAGTAATAGGAAATGCTAGCTAGTATAGAAAGAGAACGAAACTTTAGCTAGCGTTTGGTGCTTTTCAATCAAAAAAGCGAGCTTACAGAGTGAAAAGAAAGTCCAAAGGGCTTGTCAATCAACTTCTTTCTCTCAGTCAGTCCAGGCCAGTAGCTGCTCCTGGCTTTCGGACAGCTAGAGCACCGACAGATAGAGCGAAGAGTCCATAAGGGGAGGAGCTTGGCGAGATCCGGAAATATGGAAAGAAGCGAACGAAGAGAAGTAACCGGAAACGCAGGCAAGCGAAGTTCACCTAACGTAACGAAAGCAGAACGGAGCTAGTTCAGTGTTCTAAAGGGAATGATGAAGTGACCCGGCACGAATGGCATAAGACTTGCTAAGGAAGGTATGATTCGGAAGAGAGCTCATAAGGAAACACGAGGCTTTCCCATTCAGTAGAGCATTTTGGTTGGACCAATTCTTCTTTCTTTTATTCATTGAGAAAGGGAAGTGAAACTTGACTCTCCTTTTAGTCGAGCTTTATAGCGCGCAACAGTACCATCTGCATTTTGCTTTGTTTTTAACAACCACTTGCAACCTCTGATATTTGCATGTTGGGGAGGTGGAACAAGGACCCAGGTGTGATTCTTGCTCAAAGCATCTAGTTCCTCCGCCATAGCTGTGCGCCACTGTGCCCATTTATTTGCTGCTTGAAAAGAAGTGGGATCCAGCTCATGAGTCACAGGAAGAGGATGTTTAGTGGAGGTATACACCACATGATCAGGGAAGTTCTTCTTTTTGCGAGTTTGGTCCCTTGTTATAGTAGTCATAGAGTGAGTAGATACTGAAGATGGTGGTACCCTGTTTGCAAATCGATCTTCGAGAAAACACTCGAGCCTTGCAACTGATCAAATAGATCATCGATCCGGGGGTACTTGTTCGGCACTGTTACTCTGTTTAGACCACAATAATAGATACAGAGTCGGAGACTTCCATCTTTCTTTCGTACAAAAAGGACAGGTGCGCCCCAAGGAGATACACTGGGGCGAAGCTTCGCCCTTTCTCTAGCAGCAACTCGTCAAGTTGAATCGCTAGCGCGCCTTCAATTCTGCGGGAGCCATACGATATGGTGCTCCTGAGATGGGTGCCATGCCCGACTGAAGCTCAATGCAGAAAGAACTCGATCTCTCTCTCTGGAGGTCACCCGGGTAGCTCATCCGGGAACACGTCAGCAAACTCTGATACGATCGGGATAGATTAAACATCTACAGTGGTGGCTGCATGAGATATGATTGTCGCAAGATACCCGACACACCCCTTTTCTAAAAGGTGCCTAGCCTGCAAGGCCGACACGATAGGAATGCGATCTCCAGGTCGACGGCCCAACAACTCACATGGAACAGAACCCGGAGTACTAAACATGACCCGACGCTTCGAAAAAACAATCAAAGCAACATACGCCGCTAGCGACTGAACACGGAAACAGACGCCGGATCATAATTAACTAAACCAAGTGTGAAAAAGTACGTGTAGTACTACTGACACCTCAAAATGAACAAGGCAGGACCGCAGTGAGGCAAAACGTGAATGAACCCTATATGGAATGGAGGAGGCATGCTACCCATTAGAAACTAAGTTCACTGACATGCTCTCAAACGGAAGTACATGACGTATTTGGTGTTAATCCACATGTTGCTTGCCCGCTTTCCCCTATCTCTAACTTCTTTATTGCTCGCTCTTTGGGCTCGTAACGTTAGTAGTTACTCGCTGGCTCAAAAAGCTTTCTATCTATATTGGACCGTTGCGTTGACAACAAACACGGCTGCAGTTCCAACTTATCTCTCGACTTCTGTATCTAATGGTAGGCGCTATGGTACAAATATGTGCGAGATGCTAAACATGAGGCGTGGACTCATTTGGTAGATTTGTATTCCTTTGGTCTCTCCTTCCTCTTGACCTCATTCCTTTCTCGTGAATCGATGCTATCAAAGTACCATGATTGGCTATTATCTTTTCAGCTTGGTTGTCTAGATCATAAAATCAAGAGAGTACTTGTGCCAGCCACTTCAAGACCTTTCTTTACGGCTTCTCCGTCAGGGCGAGGATTGGGCATCTTGACATGTATGGTTTGGGTTAGTTTATTAACGTGATCTAGCTTTTGGGTGATATGTCTTGAACGCACCATTTCTTTTGCTTGGGCAGGCGCGAGTTTGACTTCGATAACAGCCTTAGTTAGCTTGAATGCGATAAAAGGTAAACATTACTGCTGCTTAGAGTTTGGGTTTTCTTAGTTCAAGAGATCCATTTCACTAGTCACCCATCTCCATCCTGGCGTAGATTTTCTTTGCCACACACTCTCTTTGCAGCAAGTAAAGTCATGCCAGAACAGACATATACACAGCGTGGGTCTTTTTCATGAGGAATTCACTACGCAGGCAGCCAATTATGTCATTTATAGATTGGGTGGGTTGAAGTCCAAGAGGGAGTGGGAAGTGCTTAGTCGGGCTGGGTATCAGTTTATTATTAACGGGTTGAGAAAGTGCGGTATGCAAATACCATACCTTATTGGCAAGGAAAAGAATTTGCAATGGAGGAGATATATGGAAAGTGGGATGATTCTTTCATACAAGTAGGTGCATTAAGTACGGGGATAATGAGTCTAAATCCCGGCAGTGTTGTGGATCTAAAAACGGAACCGGTAGAGATCAAGAAAAAATGAAAAAAGAAACCATTCAATTTCTATTTTCATTGTCATCCATCATTTTGAAACATTTATCAGAAATGCTTTATTTACTTGATGTCTTTTCTTCTTTCCTCAGCTTAGCAATTCCCTCTTTTGTCTTTTCCTGGTAGGATGCTCAATCCCATTCTTTTCTGCAAGGCACGGAGCTGGATCGAATCCTGACAAAGCATTAGTTACGTTCTTCATTTCGTTGGTATTTCGTTTGCCCAATATTTCTTTAGTGGGCTTAGCAGGAAGCAAAAAAGTTTCAGAAATTTCTCTCATTTGCCTCGAAAATGCGCCCCCCAGGAAGGCCGCGCTTATGCAAGCACTCCCAGGCTAAATAGATGTTAGGGCATTCATTGATAATGTGGATCCTGGTGCACTCTTTGGGGTACATGAACTGGAGATATCTATGCGGTTCCTGCATTTTGGACTTTTTGAAGAAATGAAATGGTAAAGACTGACCTGACTGTTTTTTCTACCACAGACTTATCACGCCTCTTTTTTACCACACTAAGTTACACAATTTCTTCCTTTTGAGACCCGGACATGCACCGACACAAGAGGTACTGTACGCCTCAGGCAACACCAATATCTCCTTCACCAACAATGACCTGCTGGTGGGAACAACGGACCACAAAAGCTCCCTATAAATAACCGGCACCAAGGGCTTCAGGTGAACCTTCTTATTGATCCAGCTCCATCAATCTCATGCCATTGCGCACTGGCCTAACACCAACTTTCTACAGAAAAGGTTTCAATTCTAGGCTTTAACCAGAGTTCTCAGAAAGCGTTGGGGATAGTCACTCTACCTCTGAACCAAGCCCAAGTAAAGTTTCACTTCATTTTTGGAAATAGTTACTAAAATAAATTCCTTGGATGCATGAGAACCGTGCCCGCTCAGTGTCTCAAGTCAAAGAAGTAAAGCAATTAAAGATCAAGACTAAGGGTGTACATGAGATCAGGTATAGCAATGCTAGGTACTTCCTAACTGATGCTCAAAGTTGATCAGAGGAATAACCTGCACTAAGGCCGGGGAAAGCTTGCGAAGAAGAAACACCTAATAAAGGAAAGATGCCCAACACTAAATGTCAAAGTTTCCCCTACACAGCATGCCAAGTACAGGGATGTTTCCCATTCCTTCACCAACACAGCAAAGAAGTAAAGGGAAAAGCGTAGTGCACAAATATCCTTTCCACGGGAATGATGCAACAGCACACTCGGACATCCAATTGACGAAGAGATTCCGCAGTTGAAACTATCCCCAAGAAAGAATTGCTAAACCTATTCGGCAGTCAGAGACGGGCTATTTTAAGCCGGTGTTGATCCAGGCTTACTTTGGATCATTCGGTGGCAAGATTGGTGGTTCGACGACAGTTCTGGTTGTAGACACAGTCAGATGATCTCCTCCGCTACGCGAAAGCTTCGAGCCCCATACACAGATTAAGCCTAGAACACCTTTCTCCAGTATTGAAAATCATGATATTTAGTTTCGTTTTGTTTTATTAGATTTGAACTCGTTATTATTCGTGCACTTATCTTCAAAATAGCATCTTCTTTTATTGCATCCAGCCTTTCAGGAGCTATCCTTCTCTTCCTCTGCTGGACTGGCCTGATAGACTTGTCCACTGCCAACTTGTTTTTTCATCACTTGGGGATCAATCCCCGGCATCTCACTCGTACTCCATGCGAATACATCCACATTTGTTCTCAGGAAGGTCACCAATTCGTCCTCCTGGTCGCTAGTAAGGTTTCCTCCAACCTTTGTCGTTTTAGAATAGAAGGGGACCCTTCTTTCTATCAGCTCCACGGTCTTAACATCCTCATGCGGTTTGCCTCTGACCTCTGGTATGTGATCGCTGACAGCCTCTACGGGGACTTCCACAACCATGACAGGCCCCACATCTTGTCTCAGGCTCGTCATGTAACAGTGTATGGCTCCATCCTTCTATCCCCAAATGGGTCGTTCATTTGGGAGTAATTGGAAGCAAAACAAGCACATAATCATCCATAAAAAGAGTGGAAAAGAGAGGAAATAACATCTATGTTCCCTCTTTTTGGAGGATTCCTGAGGCCCCCTGCTATTTCATACATACCTGCCTTCCCCCTGAGATTTGAGAAGAAATCCCTCTTCGCTATCTATCAACGGGAACTTGATTTTCCATTTCAAGAGTAAAAGGATGTTCTAAACTAGCTACTTGCAAAAAGGAGATTTTGACTAGACTTTGCAAAACTCCTAAAAAGGAATTCAAGATTTTCTTTGAGATCCCGTCTCCCTACCTTCTTTCTATATATACCCAGAAACCTCTGTTCACTGAACATGAAATTCTTTCTAACGAATGCCTTTTCGCAGGTGAGCGGGCGGGAGAATACGAGAACACCAGGAATAAGTCAATTTTATGTCATCATTCTACACTTACAAGTGGTGCGATCTTGTGTCTAAGAATCAAAATTGGTTAGCTGGCTCTACTATATCCAGCGAAGCAGTAGATACAGCTATTGATGCAATTTCTAAACGAAGTTACAAAATCTCACCAGTGTACATGATCTTTTTGAAAGAGGGCGCCCTAGGGTCCGCGAATCACTATCAGGGGGCCCCTTTGTCTCCTATTTCTGCAACGGATAATCAACTGGAAGTAGCGCACAGAAGGAAAACTGTGCTTACAATCAAGCGCTGGTTCGAATCCGGCTCGCTACTATAAAGAAAGGGCTTCCCGTCATGCTTGCTAGTTCCAAAGAAATTAGTCCATTCTCCTCGGGCACCCATAAACCTCCTGCTTTTACTAGAGTGAGTTCCATTCTAAGACCTGCCTCGGTTCGGCCAAGCCTGTGGTCGTGGTGTTTTTTCCTTGGATCGGGGCGAATCGATTTGCCTTGCTTGGCTTACTTGCTTGATGGAAAGAGTTTTCCCGCGCGCGGCTACTATGAAAAACAGGATTGTCTCTATTTGTCTAGCCTTACTCGTATGTATGATAAATAGCCTGCCGCTGCAAGTGCTTGAGAATGAGTTCACGCTCCTTCCTATTTAACCAGTAAGTGCTGCAATTGAATCCGCTCTTTCTACAATAGAATAGGAGTGATTTTTTGGTGTAATCATAACCGGAGTTTACTAAATATCCGCCTTTTTTCACAAGGAAGAAAGATGTACGCGTAGGGTAGAGTAGATTCGACGGTATGCCACGAGGAAGGTTCTCCCCGGTGTCATGTCTCCTCGCTTATCCCTTTCATTATTCAGATTTGGGTGGTGGTCAGTCTACCGGATCTAAAATCATGCTCTTTGGAGCTGTAATGTACCATGCCTTGGACAAAGCCAACCGGCACAAAAGCCATTTCTATCAATCTACGCTCATGGATGAGACGGCAACATAGATAAGAAAGTCTACCGTTTGTCGCTAAAAAGTAAAGAAGCGATAAACACTTTGGGGGGATCGAGGGTGCGAGCAGTCCATCCTCAACTAGCGAATGCACTTGCGGTTAAGAAAGGTCCTGCGCCCGCTGTACAGGTTTTTGACCGCAGCCTTTTAAGTTCAATTCCTCGCTAGCTTTTCTTTACTTACTTCGAGTGAAGCGTGTGGCTTGGCCCCTCGAGTCAGTCAAAGCAAGAGAGAAACGGAAGTAGAGAAAGGTGAACGGAAGGGGTGAAAAAATGTATTTCAATATAGCGGTGAGCCCCATTAAAGACCAAGTAGCGGACCCCAAGATCCACCTTCAATTGTCGGGTAAACCACTGCCCGAAGCGCAAGTTACCCAAAGGGGCACTACCCCCCCAGTAACTGCTGAAGCTATTTTGTATTCCAGATTGCCTATAATACTAGTTCCTCACTTTCAAGCAGGAAAGTGCGAGGGGAAATTTGAATCCACGGGTGAATGAACTACTACGGGTGAATGAACTACTAAAGCTCGTAATTGAAAAAGTCCACACTCACTTCACACATAGGCGAATATGTAAGTAAAAGAAAGCCAGCCTCTATTGTCAGGTATTTGAGTGGCAATTCTCTCAAGTCATTCTCATTCAATGCTAGGTAATTCACTCATAAAAGGAAATGTCACTACGGCGCATTCTTTCCCGAAAACTGGAAGAAATGCTGGCCCAGAACATGTCTTCCATGTAGTGCAGCTTGGAACACATCCTTATATTCTAGTTTCAAATCATACACTGTTGAATTGGAAAAGACACAAAGGGACCTGTATGTCTAAAAGGTATGGTTAAATAGACCTCGCCGCACTTACTTATTATTAAGAGATGTGTCTTCTTCCTTCTCAGATGGCCCGCATGTGGTCGAGAATGCTTGAGATTCTGAAAGTGGTTTGTCTGTCTACCTCTGATGCCTCTTTTTCGGCAGTCCACCTCTTTCTCCGTAAGGTTGGATGTTTTCCTTCTTGCTCCCACGATTCCTGATCTCTTTTATCTTGGTTGAGCTCTCTCTCAAGGGGTATGTAGAATCCTTTTTTAGTGAACGGAGCCAGCAAACCTATAAAGCGTATTCCGAGTATGGTTGCTTAGTCTACGAGTACATGGCAAATGGAAGCAACGATGACCGCCTATTTATGCAAGGCAATACACCACCGGAACCATAGCAAGACCTATTTGGAATTGCAGCTGAGATCGGTACTTACCTTCTTTCCCTATCTGTGACTGCCTTATGCCTATCTGTGTTAAACCAGCATATGTGCCTAAACGCTTTTTTCAAACCTCAAGCTACTCTTCATAGTGGTAGGTATGAAGAGTAGAGAACTCCTTTCACTGCTATTCTGGCTATCCCCTTCTCTTCTATACTTATTCCGGCTAAACCTATACTCTTGACTTGCTAACAACTACTTCGAATACATACACCTTGTCAACAACTACGCTGCGCCCAGCAAGCATTTTCGTTCAGCAAGCTTTTGAACTCAGTTCGCCCTCAACAAGGGCTCTGCCGCATAGAGCGCACTTTCAGGTCCGTCTTTTGCTTGGGTGAAAAAGGACTCTCACTGTCGATCCTGCGGATACTACACCCTTCGTCTCTTCCTGACTCATAAGCGAAATCCCAGGGTAGGCTTTGCGGACGACTGCTCGACTCATTCTTCAATGCCAAAGGTACTGGGGTAGGAAGAATCCTACACCGGAAAGACCTTTAGAATCCCAGACCAGAAGAAAATGAATACGCACTAGACTCCGTCAAATAAGCATATTGGGAGAGAAGAGAGCTCTTTTCATCCAACGGGGACACTCGTGAATCTACGGAGTAGTAGCTCGGGGAGACAACGTTAAAGAAAAGATTGAATAAGGTAAACTGGAATGTGCAGAATCTATAGTCGAGTTCGCAGAATTGACTGAACACGGAGAAACTAGAAATGAAAATAGAGAACTGGATGCGGTTTAGCATACCACTTCGGAAAAGTTGAAAGGACCAGTGTGAAACCTGCGGCCTTTAACGGAACTCGATCACTTATTAGACCGATAAGAGGCCGGAGGTTGGAGTGACTTCGAAAGGTTGTACACGACCTCAGTTTAGCTTTCAGTTGTAGACGAAGTCGATCGCAGGTTCGAAAGAAGATTCCTCGATTGAAGCGAGGTAGTGTTCAGCTGATTTACTTTGCTTGTGTATGAAGCTTATTATCCATCCGATTACTCTCGATTACACCTTCTGTGGCCCTAACTCAAGTACTTGACCAAGCCATGGATAGCCAGTTCTCTCCCCAACTGAAATTGAACCCACCACTCAGCGGATAGATGCATTTGAGAGCAAGAAGTAAGCTAAGCCAATTTTCTGTGTTTTCCTAGTTTTTTAGTTTTCAAGTGCAGTTTTTTAATACATCGATGAGTCAACAAGATCTGCTGTTGACAAGGTTGTTTGGTACTCTTCCCTACGCTTCTCCGTCTACTCTTACTAGCTTTTTACCAGCCCATGTCCTGTTAGCTAATCACAAGCAAATGCCTAGCCAGTTCAAAATACCCTTCTTGTCTTTATTGCTATCGTTGTTGGTGAACTAGCCGATCACACTTCACTCAGCTCTCTCTCAGATTGATTGAGGCGCGAAGCGGAAAGCATTAAGCCCAAAATTCATAGGGGGTCGAGCTCTGAGCTACAACCACGGGACTCTTCACAGGAGGCACCACTGCATCAGCTATTCCCTTTCCCTTTGAGAAATATGATCGGAAATTGTAGTTTCCTACTCCTATTTTGGGATACCAGAAGAATAGACCTAGAACCTAACAGTTGAGGAAGAGTCCTAAGCTTGATGCTTATTTATTTTGCACCGCTCCTACCTACCTCGGTTCAAACTTCTCAGAAACAGAAGCTCTGGACTGGAAAAGATAGACGGAGATTCCTGAAGTATGAAAGAATAAAGTAAACTGATAGAAATGGTAGGCTTTGCTCTGTCTTGTTTTGTCTTTTTCTGGAAAAGTACCAATAAGATAAGAAGACTTTCGAGATCTGGCTTTTCAAAGCTCCGATACTTTCAGTCTAGCTTTGGCTTCGACCTCCCTCGCTACAATGAATCAGTAACAGGAGTGGTGTACCCAAGAAGAAGTCACTGGAGTTGAGATTGGATCCGTGCTGAGGGTACTTTAGTAAGCATCTGTTTAGATAGAAGAAGCCATTTTACAAACAAAGCAACCATGGAATTCTTATAAACATATACCCGGTGACTAAGTCAATATTCTCCCACCCGGAAATTCAATGCTTTCTTTAAAGAGACCGGAGTTAGCTGTGTTTCGAACTGATCTGATTGGTGATGACTGGTGTTAAGCTTAGCATTTAGTATTGAAGTAGCTCGCTATTAACTCAAACCATCATGTCAAACTGGAATTGCCAGTCAACTATCTATTCAATCTTAGGTTCAACCACTCCAAAAGCTATCTAGTTTTTGCTTAAACAACTGATCAATGCCTTAGTTGGTTATTCACGGTGAAAGCAGACAACCTTTTTTAGAGAACTCTTATCCACATTCCAGTTAACCACGTAGTTCCATATTCCTTATTTGAGTGGGATCAAAACACCTATATGAGATGGATCCACCTAGCCTTTTCCTGCGCGAGAGAAACAGCAGTGCTAATGAGCAACAGCTAATATCTTCATCTTCAAAGCTATATTCTAACGAGCTAGCTTAGTCAACCAAAGTGAAAACAACAAGTAGCGCTCACACTTATCTCAAGACACCCAATATACCACCCCCTCATTTCTTCTTCTTCGCAAGTTGATTCTTACTTATGTATTCTTCTTCGCGATTTTCTTCTGTTCAGGCACACCTGCCTTAGATTATGACTGGTTTGATGTATTAATAACAGTACATACTCCAAATACTCTGATTCTAAACTGAACGTATACAGAAATCCGGTTAGAAACTGAATGTATACAAAGATCAGGTTAAAGACATAACATAAAAAAGAAAGGAAGAGTTTCTTTCAATAACGAAAAACATTATCAAGATATAATGAAGATACTAATCCAACAATATACTATTTAGGAACGGCTCCCCGCTGCTATCTAGAATGGAAAGGTGCATCAGACCGTGAATCGATTGTTAACACCGCTCCTTGCCCTGAACCACAGAAGAAAGAAGCCACAGAATAAAAGAACTGAAATATGGGGGAAAGAACAAGAAGAATTAGTTAGAGATCAAAAGCCCTATGCTACTAAGGAAGAAGCAGTCCCAGGCCTTAGGTCCGGATCTGATAACTTGAGAGATGTGAATCATAGCCTAGTCGGTCTTTCGTGGCAGTGTGAAAGCTAGCTTGCTCGCTCATTCATATCTATAAAGGCTTAGTGCTCCTCTAATTATTGACTTCCCTGAAATCTCTTCGGATACAAGGCCCTTGTCCGAAACATCTCAGCGAATACTCTTTCCACTTTCTTTCTTAGTTCAATTCGAAGCTCAAGTCATTCCACGTTGCCCGAGCTCTCTTTTCATCCTTTTCTGTTGCTGTGCCAGTTGGCCCTGGCAGAGAAGTTCGAGCATTCCTGTTCCGAGGAATCCAATTAAGATATCTCACTGATGAAGGCCCACGAGATCAATTTATCCACTTCTTTCTTCGCACTCCGTCTGATGGCGCTTTTGCTTCAGAAAAATAGTCTAGTTAAAAGCCCCTTTGATATGCTTAACACTGGCTCGTTTGGTTTTGGAATGAACGCCAAATAAGGCAAAAACAAGATGCATTGCGGGCGAGTTTGTAGAATTAAGGAATCAACCAAGAAATTCGCTTTGTTAAGCAACCGGAGAACGCGTGAAAAGACAAAATGGGAGTGATTCTTCCTTCTTTACTCCCTTTTTCCAGTCCTAGCTTTAGTTAGAGCAGTAGGAAACCGGGAAGAAACACCGCTATTAACTTTTTCGTGAGGCTTGTTACAGAAAATAACCATGGCCCTGTATGTGGGGCTTAGATATCGTAGGCCCAATGCCAACTGGTATAGGACAATGCGAGTTCCTACTAGTTAAAAGGTGATTCCTTTACCAAGAAGCAAAACCCTCCCCGGGGCCCCGGGAAATGTAGATTCAAACAGTAGCAGACTTCGTCTGGACCGAAATAATTACTAGGTTCGGATTACCCAAAGTTATCGTATCTGACAATTTTACTAAATTTGATAGTAACCTGTTAA